ATGGAAGTTAATATTCTTGGATTAATCGCAACAGCTTTATTTATTATTATTCCAACATCTTTTTTATTAATTTTATATGTGAAGACAGCAAGTCAAAGCTCATAATAAGAAATGCTCTATAGCCAAAAAATCTTGATTGATTTTTTGGCTATAGAGCATTTCTTATCTTGCTTCAACACAAATTGTGTTATAATCATCTATCACTTATACGGAATGTAGCGTAGTTTGGTAGCGCGCGTGTTTTGGGTACTCGAGGTCACAGGTTCGAATCCTGTCATTCCGATTTTATAATTTTTTTTTATAGGATTTCTTTAGCGCTCTTAGTTCAGTTGGTAGAACGTAGGTTTCCAAAACCTAATGTCATAGGTTCAAGTCCTATAGAGCGTGTAAAAATATTTGCAAAAAAAAGTTTTGCTGTGTATAGTAGACTAATACTTTTCAAACTTTAAATGTACATATGGTCAGAATTAAACGTGGTTTTATATCAAAAAACCGAAGAAAAAAAATTTTACGAATTACTAAAGGATTTCGCGGCTCGAGTAACACTTTGTGGCGAGATGCTAATCAAAAAGTCTTAAAAGCTTTATCCAATAATTATAAAGATCGAAAATGTTTAAAACGAAAAATGCGACAATTATGGATTAGTCGTATTAATGCTACAGTTAGATTAAAGCAATGGAATTATCATTCTTTTACGTGGTATTGTCGATGTAAAAATTACCAATTAAATAGAAAAACTTTATCTCAATTGGCTTTATACGATAAACAAAGTTTTTTAACTATTTTTGAATAGTTTCCTACTATTTTTATTTTATTAACCTAAAATTAACCTAAACAAAAAAAAATGGTTTCAAAATTCTTGATACAAAAAATTCAACCAGAAGATTTAAATTATAAAAATATTTTATTGTTGCGCAAATTTATTAGTCCCGAAGGGAAAATATTACCAAGACGATTAACAGGTCTAACAACAAAACAACAACGAATAATTGCAAAAGCAATAAAAAATGCTCGTATAATGGGCTTTTTACCTTTTATTAGAATAGCCTTATATTAAATAAGAACTTCCTCAACAATCTATAGGCTTGACAAGCCTATAGATTGTTGAATACAATCAGTAAAGGTTTATAACTCAGTTGGTAGAGTGGTTGCCTTACAAGCAATAAGTCAACGGTTCGAGTCCGTTTAAACCTATAGAAGCGTAGAGTAGTTGTTCATTAAAAAAAAATTTTTTAAATGCCTAGATCACAACGTAATGATAATTTTATAGATAAAACGTTTACTGTTGTAGCGGATATACTATTAAAAATTCTTCCTACAACAAATCGTGAAAAACAAGCATTTAGTTATTATAGAGATGGGATGTCTGCACAGTCAGAAGGTGAATATGCGGAAGCTTTACAAAATTATTAGTGTGGTTTGAAGTTAAAATATAAACAAATGACCTTTACAAAAAAATAAAAAAAATTTTTAAGCTTGTATAGGAACAAAATAGAAGGTTAAACTATAATTGTTAAAGTAGAGTTTTTTGTGTGACCTTTTTCATTAATCTATTTTATATAATAAAAATTAAAGATAAGTAAATAAATTACAAATGAAAAAGCTGTTATTCTAAACAGTAAGAATTTCTACAACCTATTTATTATGTTTATTTTTTAGAATCAAAAAAATTGATGATGAATAGTAATATTCTGATCAAAAGAATAAAATATTTAAAAATTTTAAAAGCCATATGCATTGAAAAGTGCACGTATGGTTTGTGAAGAGAGAAATATAAATTTTTATATTTCTCTACTTTCATTGAAGCAATGCGTCTAGAGACTGATGCATATGATCGTAGTTATATTTTGTACAATATAGGTCTAATTCACGCAAGTAACGGAGATCATGGACGAGCATTAGAATATTATTATCAATCATTAGAACGAAATCCATCATTACCTCAAGCTTTAAATAATATTGCCGTTATCTATCATTATAGAGGAGAGCAAGCAATTGAAAAGTCCCAAGTAGAAATATCAAAAATTTTATTTGATAAAGCTGCAGATTATTGGAAAGAAGCTATTCGTTTAGCTCCTACAAATTATATCGAAGCTCAAAATTGGTTAAAAATGACAGGTCGTAGTATAGGTGGAATTTCTTAAAAACTTTTAAAATCCGTGGAGATCCACGGATTTTAAAAGTTTTTAAGAAAGGCTGACTGGATTGATTCTTGAGCGGGTTTATGCAACTATCTTGAATGTATGTACAATTATAGGTCAAATATAAAAATGTTTAAGGGGACTACCTAAGTGCTTAAAAACGATGAAGGGCGTAATAAACTGCGAAAAGCTTCGATAAATTGTAAATAAGTGTTAAAATCGAAGATTCCCGAATGGAGAAATCTATAAAACTGTCGAATAAATTCATAGTTCGATAAGAGGAGACTTAGTGAACTGAAACATCTTAGTAACTAAAGGAAAAGAAAGCAAAAGCGATTTCCTTAGTAGTGGCGAACGAAAAGGAAACAGTCTAAACTAATTGAAAAATTAGGGTTGTGGGACAAAATTAAAAAACAAAAATAATCAAACAGCTGAAACCTGTACCAAAGATGGTGAAAGTCCAGTATAAACATGTTTTTTTGTATCCCGAGTAGCTTGAGACACGTGAAATCTCTTGTGAATCCGCGAGGACCACCTCGTAAGACTAAATATTTTTAAGCAACTGATAGTGAACTAGTACCGTGAGGGAAAGGTGAAAAAGAACCCCTATGGGGGAGTGAAATAGAACATAAAACCTTAAACAAACAAACAGTGGGAGGAGTTCGCTCTGACCGCGTGCCTGTTGAAGAATGAGCCGGCGACTCGTATAAAATGGCAAGGTTAAAATTTTTTTGGAGCCAAAGCGAAAGCGAGTCTTAACTGGGCGCTAAGTCATTTTGTATGGACCCGAACCCGAGTGATCTAACCATGACCAGGAGGAAACTTGGTTAAAACTAAGTGGAAGTCCGAACTGACCAATGTTGAAAAATTGACAGATGAGTTGTGGTTAGGGGTGAAATGCCAATCGAACTCGGAGCTAGCTGGTTCTCCTCGAAATGCGTTGAGGCGCAGCATTTACATTTAATAACTAAGGGGTAAAGCACTGTTTCGATACGGGCTGTGAGAATAGTACCAAATCGTCGCAAACTCAGAATACTAAAGTGTTAAAGTAAATAGTGAGACTATGGGGGATAAGCTTCATAGTCGAAAGGGAAACAGCCCAGATCATCAGCTAAGGCCCCTAAATAATTGCTAAGTGTTAAAGGAGGTACGAATGCTAAAACAACCAAAAGGTTTGCTTAGAAGCAGCCATCCTTGAAAGAGTGCGTAATAGCTCACTGGTAAAGCGTTTGTGCACCGAAAATGTATGGGACTAAGTAATTTGCCGAAGCTATGAGTTTTATTTTTTTAAATAAAGCGGTAGAGGAGCGTTCTGTTTTAGGGTGAAGCTTTTTTGTTAAAAAGAGTGGACGAGACAGAAGTGAGAATGTCGGCTTGAGTAACGAAAACATTGGTGAGAATCCAATGCCCCGAAAATCTAAGGATTCCTTCACTAGGCTCGTCCATGAAGGGTTAGTCAGGACCTAAGATCAGATCGAAAGGTGTAATCGATGGCAAACAGGTTAATATTCCTGTACTCGTTTTTTTGGAGTAACGAAGGACGAAGAAGGCTAAGGTAGCAAATAATTGGATTTTTGTGGAAATATGTGAGGCTTTTCACGAAGAAAAACGTGAATTCTGCTAAATTATGATACGATTTTATCTTGCTTGCAAGACAAAAATTTACCTGATGTCAAACTTCCTAGAAAAGTTCGCATTACTAATACAAAAAAACGACCTGTACCGTAAACCGACACAGGTAGATAGGTAGAGTATACCAAGGGGCGCGAGAAAACTCTCTCTAAGGAACTCGGCAAAATAGCTCCGTAACTTCGGGAGAAGGAGTACCCTTTTTTTAAGGGTGGCAGTAAAGAGACCCAGGCGACTGTTTACCAAAAACACAGGTCTCCGCAAAGTCGTAAGACAACGTATGGGGGCTGACGCCTGCCCAGTGCCGGAAGGTTAAGTAAATTAGTTATTCTTTTGAAAAAGCTAATGAATCAAGCCCCGGTGAACGGCGGCCGTAACTCTGACGGTCCTAAGGTAGCGAAATTCCTTGTCGCGTAAGTTGTGACCCGCACGAAAGGCGTAACGATCTGGGTACTGTCTCAGAGAGAGGCTCGGTGAAATAGACATGTCTGTGAAGATGCAGACTTCTTACACCTGGACAGAAAGACCCTATGAAGCTTGACTGTATCTTGAAATTGAATTTGAGTTTTTTTTGCGCAGTCTAGGTGGGAGGTGATGAAAAAGTTTTTTCGGAAATTTTGGAGCCAACAGTGAGAGACCACTCTTTAAAAACTAAAATTCTAATGGTGTTTTCTTGAAGCAGAACACTTGACAGTTTTAGGTGGACAGTTTTTTTGGGGCGAAAACCTCCTAAAAAGTAACGGAGGTGTACAAAGGTTCCCTCAAACTGGACGGAAATCAGTTGAAGAGTACAAAGGCAAAAGGGAGCTTAACTGCAAGACTGACACGTCGAGCAGAGGCGAAAGCCGGTCTTAGTGATCCGACGGTTCCGCGTGGAAGGGCCGTCGCTCAACGGATAAAAGTTACTCTAGGGATAACAGGCTGATCTTCCCCAAGAGTTCACATCGACGGGAAGGTTTGGCACCTCGATGTCGGCTCATCGCAACCTGGGGCGGTAGTACGTCCCAAGGGTTGGGCTGTTCGCCCATTAAAGCGGTACGTGAGCTGGGTTCAGAACGTCGTGAGACAGTTTGGTCCATATCCGGTGTAAGCGTTAGAATATTGAGAGGACCTTTCCATAATACGAGAGGACTTGGAAGGATGAACCGCTGGTGTACCAGTTCTTATGCCCATAGGAAACGCTGGGTAGCTATGTTCAGAGGTGATAACTGCTGAAAGCATCTAAGTAGGAAGCCCACCTTAAGATGAATATTCTCTATTAGATCGCGGGTAGACCACCCGATAGATAGGTATCACGTGTACAGTCTGCAAAGATTTTAGCGGAGATATACTAAAGAATCGATTGATTTTGACCTTTTCTTTTGATTTAGTACGCAAAAATGTACTAAATCAAAATAAGTATTTTTCTAGTGTTTAAAGATAGTTGGCAAAACCTTCACCCATCTCGAATTGAAGTGTTAAACAATTATCCCATAAAGATACTCTGAGAGCAGTCTTTGGGGACAATAGTGGAATGCTAGAAACTATAAAAGATATTTTTGGGTTTCTAAATCCAAAAATATCTTTTATATTTTATAAAAACTAAAGAACTCCCTTTTTTTTTTAGTCAATTAAGTGACCTCTAATATTTATAAAATTTTTAGGGACTCTACACCTACATTATGAGAAGTTTCTTCATTTCCAACATAATGACAATGAATTATAAAAATAGCCTTTTCTTAAAAAGGTAAAGTTATATCTTTATAATTATTAGCTATTTTTAAATTTATATTGTTGATAAAAATTTTTCTACTTCTTTATTTATTTTTCTAATGTCTGACCTTTTATACTTATGTTATAAAAATAACAACCATCTCGTTCCGTTTTTTTAGTGACTGTATTTTCAAGTAAATCCTGGTTTTTAAAATTTTCTTTTATCAAATCCCATAAAGACTTGCTAAACACATTTTTCCGTATACCACGCAGTTAGAATTAATTAATCTGTTTTTGTGATGCACATAATTTTAATATATATAATTACTTTATTTTATCATATATTTATTTTTAGTTATACGATTTCTTTCATTATCTAAAGCTAATAATTTTTTTTCAATAGCTTATCCTTCTTTTATTTATTCTTCAAAGCTTTACAAAAATACGAGATCAATAAATTTTCCAGGACAAGAATTTTTAGATTCAACGGCAGGTGCAGTTATTGGAGGAAGTGTTTTAGTACAATCTGTTAAAGGAGTTTGTAAAGATCAATGGAAAAGAAAGTTTGATCAATCTGATCGAATAGTAATAATTGATTATAAAGTTAGAAATGACCATATATCTTATCGAGCGGGGGTGAGTGCCTTGGAAATAATGGAAATTCCAGAAGTTACTGCAGTAGCTATTATCAATCACACAAACGAAGCAGCTAAAAAATCTTGTGAAAATAATCAAAAATAATCTTCCACAGGTTCCATTACATATGCTAATAGCTGAAATTGTACTAAATTAATTACTGCTCAACTTGAACTTGATGATGAAAAATATACAATAAATTTTTTTAAAAATACTTTGTTTGCGGTACAAACATGCCTTACAAATTTACAGCTTTCTAAAAAAGAACAAAAAAAATTTTTGATACTATTTTTAATATTCCTCAATATAATTTAGAAGAAAAAAGTTTATTAATCACTAATACTAATTTTTCTATTTATGTTAATCCAATAAATTCACCTCTATTTGACGGTGTTCTTTTTTCTATTTGTTTTATTTTTTATGGTGTCTAGGCTATAAAAAATAAAAGTAAAAATAATTTTCCATAATTAATTAATTATGGAAATGCGCAATTATAGAATAGGGGTTATTTATCTAATATATTCAAATGGATTATGCAATAAAAAATATACAAAATAATAGGCAAATATTTTTTAATAAAATTTGAGAATTTTTGACTTGACTTTTGAACCTTCTTTGGGTTATTATGCATATGTACTAGTAATGGTTTACACTTTACTATACGTACATCAACTAGTACTTCTGTATAAAATTCAGTTAATTTTAACTTCATTCTTTAATATGCAAGATTAGTCCTTTCTATTAGATTTTGTGTATAAAAATACATATTTTTAACCATCGTCAGTAATTAAAAAACTACGAGCATATTAAAATAAATTTTTATATGCTTAGGCATAGGATTCTAATGAATAATAATTACCTGGTTGTAGAACAATAGATTTTTATTATGATTAGTGACTTTAAAAAGAAAATATTTGTTTATTTTTTGCTTTATAAAAACTTAAAGTTGTATTTTATAGATAGAATTTATTTTATAACGATTATTAATAAAGAAGATTAAAAATGTTTAGTCTTAAAAATTTGATTTTATAAATAAATTTTTAATAGTATACCTATAATTTTTAACATAGATTAAATATTCTATTATCATGTAAAAGAAGTAACCTTAATTTTAGTTATAAATATAAGAAAGATGCTAGGTACCTGTTATATTAAATGTGGCAAAAGATAACCCTAGTTTCGCTTCCATTTATTTTTATTATAAAAGGGAGTTCTGGTAAGATAATTATTTAACGAATGCATCAGAACGACAATCAACGAGACCCTGGTAAAGTTCAGACTAAAATTTTTTATATGCTCGGTTTGAGATAGTCTTTTCCAAAATTTACTCATTAAAAAATTTTTCTATATTCAATCTGTCCAAATATTTACTAAGGGCTTTAAAAATAAATTTTTTGATTATTCTCTTATTTTTCTAGTAAAAAAAACTATTCAAATATCATTATAAAAATATTCAAATATCATTATAAAAATATTCAAATATCATTATAAAAATATTCAAATATCATTATAAAAATATTTAAAAAACTTTTATGAATATCCAGTTCTATTCCGAAGATATTTCTTTTTCAGATATCCCCGAGTCAAGCAATGGGACAGTTATTAAACACGCGACCCATAACTTTTCAACAAATATTATCTCTGCAGATGTTGCACTTAAAGGATTTAAGTTAATACATAAAGCGAGAGATAATTATTTTAATAGTGGTTCTGTACAAATATTAAATGTCCAATTTCACGAAAACACAGTTGAATGCAAAGTCTATTTGGAGTTATCAGATAATAGTAATAATACTCTTGATCCAGAAAAAGTTTCTGCAAGTATATTATATATAGCAAATTGTGAATAAAAAATAAAATTAAATTTGATTTTGATGATAATCAGGGAGCATAGCATTCTTTTAACGAATTCTATTTTTTGTAACAATTTTTAATTAATATGGAAAATCACGTTATAAATTAAACGATTTTAATAAAAAATTTTAAAATTTCTATTATACGGGAGGATTCACTGCTTACAAGTATAGAAAAAATAGATAAGAAAAAACAAAATTTTTTCTTATCTATTTTTTAACCAATCCAACAATTATTCATAAAACGATATTTAGTAACTAAATACTATCAATAAAAGTTGAATGAATTCTATTTTTTAGAAATTTTAAAATAATCAATACCTCATCAAAATTACTAAAACTATATAATAGATAATTTATTTCCAGATCATAAGTGAAAATTTATAGTTCTTTAAATATAGTCTAGTCACATACTGCAATATATAAGATTTCAACAGAGGATGTTTCCGCATTTAGAGCAACATCACCACCATTATTTAATTTGATTCCTACATTACAGCTAATTTGATTTTCAGTAACTTGTACATTACTAATTTTAGCTCCACATTGCTTTAATGTATGATACTCGCCAGCATAATCCAAATCAAACGCTTTCAGTGCGACTTCACCTTTTTGAATATTCGTAGCAAATTCATGAGTAGCAGTAACTTGAATATAATCGAAAGAATCACCAGTATGGTTGTTAAAAGTTAATGTTTGAGAATAAAAGTAAATTTGTGACATAAAATAATTTTTTTATTTTAGTTAATATAAAAACGAATGCTCTGATATAGACGATAAATTTTCATTCACATTAAATATTTTGAATTCAATATTTATAAATAGAAATAATTAATTAATAACAAAAATTATGAGTAGGATTTAATACGTATCCCTCAAAACCGTCCAACTTGTTACCCCTTTTATTAATTGATCATTTAAAATTATTAAATTGTAAATTAATTATTTATCCCCTATTCCTGTTAGCTTCCCTTAAAATAGGGTACATATGGAATAATTTTAAGATAATTAATATTTATGATGAAAATAAAATCTCCTAATATTAAACATTCATGAATTAATCCCGTTCGACTATATCTAAAATTTGAGCATATGCAGTAACTGATTCGATATAATCGTTCATATTATTATGTATTCGTATGGATACATTGCAACTTATAGTTTGTTCACTAATTGTAGTAGGAAATTCGTGGGAAACTTCTGTAGTAATTTACCCTGAGCCTGAAGTAGAGATCCCATCAAACTTTACAGTAGACCAATAAAAATTAACTATTGACATGAGCTTTATTATAAAATTTTTTATTACTTTATATCAATATTTGTATCATTAATATAAAAAAATTAGGAGGTAAAAATGGTGAGTATAAAAAATTTTTTAACCTATTCTATTCAGCTTTTAATGACGTGGTGATACCACAGCATCTGAGTGTAATTCTTTTGCAAATGTATGAGTTTTTGTATATTTACCAACAGGGGTTCCTAAATTGGAAGTATGTTTAAATGAATAAGTTTTTGTGCGTTTAGGCATTCCATTGGACCTAACTATCTGAGAAATCGTTGTAGGAGATGTCATTTTTGTAGAAGAAGATTGCTTACTTTTTTTTGTTGAATTATTAGATTGGCTAGATTTTCTATTTTTAGACTGTGATGGATTTCCGCTATCATCAATTTTTGTTCCTTTAGTCAACGTAGGTTCCGCATCAACTCGAGTCACTTTTTTATATTGCTTAATTCCACTCGGTAGAGAACCTGTTATTAATGAAAGACCTACTAATCCAGGATCCATTCCATTCCAGTCATCTCCAAACGCGCCATTTACTGCAGAGTTTACTAAAGAATCGGAGACATTATTACTCATTTCTTTAATCACCTCTTGTCCAACTTTTTTAGTTGTTTTCGAGAATCCTTGACTTGTTCCTGAAATTGCTTTAGAGCTCACTCGAGAACCTGCAGCTTTCATAGCACTACCCACACCTGCTCCAATACCAGCTCCGATGGCTCCTCCCGCTAAGTTTGCAAGTAAGCTCGTTCCTAAACTTTTAGAAAAAAAGGCTTCATGATTTGCACCAGCTGTGACCGCTTGGCTAGCAACTGCTCCAGTCACAGATCCTGTGACCACTTCCACTCCTGTAGTAACTACTCCTACGGCTAAAGCACTTTCCGCTCCGAGAGCAGCGGCAGCAGCTGGAGCTAAAAATACATCCGCTAGTCCTGCAGTTGCCACACTCGCGATCACTCCTAAAACTAAAGCCATCCACCCAATTGCTTTAGACGACATTCGGCCAGTTGGATCAGTCGCTATTAATGGATTATTTCCTACATAAACATAAGGGGAAAAGAATTCCGCTTTTGGATCTATCATCAGGAATCTACCAATTTGTGGATCATAAAGTCGAATTTCCATATTATAAAATCCGGATTCAAAATCATATTCATGATCCGTAAATAAACAATTATAATCAATGGGAGGAGTTTGAATTACCTTAGGTTTTCCATAAATTGAATAATCGTATTGACCACATATATTACCAGAAATATCTAGAATGACACGAGTAGAACCAAGATGGTCTTTAAGAGCAAAATAAGGCTGTTCACCATCAAACAAAATTGTTAAAAATGGATTTCTAATAAAACGCAAAGGTTTCATTGTAGCGCCCCTTTTCTGCATAATTAAACACGGCTTTTCTGATTCATTATAGAAATAAAAGGATTGATCAATAATTTGGGATTCGGAAGAAATGGTTTTCGTAGATCGTAGATTTTCACCATTATACTCAAATTGACTAGATTCCGTCTCACAAATTTGTAATGTTTTTAAACAACTAGTTCCTTTATAATAAGAGAATTGAGTTTCCTGATTATCACAACAAATAGATTGAATTTCTCCACTAGGCGTATATGTATAGGTTGCTTTTTGATCATTTTGTTGAATTGAAAGAAGTTGATTGCGATTTTTAATAGTCTCAAAAATTTTTGTTATAGAATTACTTGTCCAAGTTTGGAAATTATTATTTAAATCAATTTCCCAACTTTCATCAAGTGAGGAATTTTGAGACTGTATAAGTCTATTCCATTGGTCAACTTTGAAACAAGAAGTTCCATAATTCTCTTCTGATATTTCAATTGATTGACTAGCAACTTTTCCAGTATAATAACCTGAATTATCATAGCCTCCACAAGTATAAGTTAATTGTTCTTTAAAGACCGAATCTTCAATATTTGTTAGCCATTCAGGTGAATTATACATAAGGTCACGTTCGAAGAATGATGTCTCACAACTTGGGTTTTGAAGCTTTAAAGTTTGAACCATTCCATAAGCTGTGTAAGAATAATGTGCACTTGGAATAGTTTTTTGATCAACGGAACCATTTAACTGAATTAATTTTCCAAGTGGATTGTAGAGATGAATCATTTCTAGATTCGTTTGATTATCTAAAGTTTTCGAAAGAATTCCACAACAGCTATAAGTAGATTGCAGCTTAATCATTAAAGTATTATTGATTGTTCTTTGACAAGTAGTGGGACAATTTAATAGGTCATATCCAAAAGTTTCCATTATTGGAAATTCACTATTCCCATTCGCTGTTTGAGTTTGCCAAAGATTTCCTAACATATTAGGAGTGGAATCATCTCCATCGTATATATAGCGAATAGTCCAATTACCATTTTCTGGCCATTTTGGGTTTTTAGCATAGGCTTGAAGTATTTGTAAATCCCAATCTTGTTCTATATAACCTTTCTCGAGAATCCTACCTAGATTATCATATTTGATATAGTTAACTATATTGTCTGTGGTCGCTTGTGCATCTTGATATAGACGAACCATCGCTGCATCATCATACACAAAATTACCTTCACCTATATCAGGATGAGTTGATTTAATTTGTCTCCCTAAAAAATCATAATCATAAGTACTTAAACCCGATTCATCCATCTCACTACTATAGTAGTTTGGTGGAATCCCTTCAATCAAATCTCCATTATGATCATAAGTCCAACTTGCATATCGATTTTTATCTATTCCTTCTTGGACCACCCCAATTAGATGTTGAGCAATATCTCTATAATAATGAGTGATTGATCCATCGGCATCGGTCATTGTTTGTAAAAAATAACCATTTGCTGGAAGTTTATATTTAAAATCTGTATTTTCAGTATTAGTAAGATAATCAATGGTTTGAATATGAGAATTCGTTGATGTAATTGCAAAATCTTTTCCTGGTTGACCTTTTTTTACGACACGATCAAGAGGTGAGGTTTCATAAACTTCTTGTTCAAAAGGATAACCTTGGTCATCTGGATTATATTCATTTATATCTCCCTGAATACCTTCGCCTTCCCAAAGTGACTCATTATTTTCATCAACCCAGTTGCTTAAATAGCTAAAAGAGAGAGTAGGAACGCGTGTAGCCTTTAAATGAATTGAATTACGTCCACAACTATCATATAAAGTACCTTCAATGATAGACGATTGTGGAGATTCCCAATTAAGTGTTTGAATTAATTTTCCAAATCCATCTGTATAATTTATATCTATTTCTATTTCATCCACAACGAAAAGTTGTTCAAAGCTGCCACATTTTTGCATCCCCAATTGGACGGACCCCGCGATTTGTGTTTCTGGTAAATTGATATCAAAAATTTTAATTCCATTCACAAAAAAAGCTAATCTACTTTCAACAAATATAAAAATCCATTCTCGTCCGAAAGGAATTTTATTATTTTGTTGAAGAATATCTAATAGGTCATTTTGAAGTTCACCTAAATTCCAAGTGCCATTCCAAAGAATAAAAAAGTTGCCTATTCCGAGACTAATAGATTTAGCAGAAATATCTGGGGCATATACACATATAGCTAAATTATTAGATTGAAAAGATTGACGTGCAACTCGTGCTCCTAAAATTTTATTTTCTGCAGAAGATAAGAATTGCAGTTTTTCTTGATTAACACACCAATCGTCTTGATGACTATCTATATAAATATAGTTATCAAGTGCGTTTTCTTTAAAAGTCTCACAAAAACCCACTTCCTGACCACGGATAATTAATTCCATATTAGGATTTTTCACAGGAAACGAGGTCTCATCTTCTTGCATTATTTGTTGAACTAGAAAAGCAGTTCGGAAACCAATAACATTTCCATAAGCCCCTACCATACATTGTTGATCTTGAAATTGATTATAAAAAATCCGATCGCAAGCTCCATTATTCCCCAAAGCGGCTTTCTGACGAAAAAAGTTGGGATCATAAATTTCTGCACTAAATCGAGTATTTGTAGGTCTAAAACTTAGATGATCTAATTGAACATATTCATTTTTTGACTGATTTAACGTCACAACGAATTGCAGATTTAATGGATTATTAGCATTTTTAAATTGAGTCACATCCACGACCCACTGAAAATAAAACCATCCAGAATCTAAGGTTACTGGTTTACTAGCTTCTGAACTCTCTCCAGTTAATTGAAATTGTAATTGAGATGGTTCTTCTATATTAGTTTTCAAATAAGCACTTAAACAATAATGAGTTGCGCATAGATCTTGGTGTGGAATATTTTTTTTGCTTAAGATACCCGATTCCGTCATTTTATAACAAGTTGTTCCTGCAAAACAATCTTTATTATAAAGTTCTCCACCTTGTTCGCTAGTAACTTCCTCTTTAATCCATGAAACTGCTGAAATAGTTCTCCAAGCAGAACCTAACATTTTAATGCACTCATTCCATATTTTAGCTGTTGCTGGTGTATTTGAGGGTTCTTCATTTTCTTCTATGCACGGTTCAAAAGATATAGAACAAGTTTGATAAGGTTCGAAACTTTCGTAAAAAATGCCGTCATCGATCGATGCATTGATAAAAGAAGCAATTGGAAAACGTCCTAAATCATCATATAGAATGCTTGTAATAATTTTTTCAGTATCTTGACATTGTAACACATTCCCTTGAAAATCCCTTTGAACAATAGTTTTCGTACATACCCAATTTTCTTGATCATTAATATCACCTGCCCAATCGAATATGGAATTCGATTGAGTAGCCAAATATTCTTGAAATTCAGCCCAATAAGTTCGAGTATTAAATTGCCATTTTTTATATGTTTGAACTTTGGTATATTGGGTTTGATACTCGTCTTGTTGATCCGTTTTTGTTTGAATTTTAGTTTCAATTAACTCTGTTAATCTATTCTGTGTTTTCAATTCAGAATATTTTTCACAACCATAAGTAAAAATTTTTTGTTCCGTAACTTTTTGGCCTTGACTATCCCAATAACTGGTTTGCGTTTTTCGAACTCGTCCAGAATTTAATAAATATTCAAAATTTATGCTAGTATTTACACCATCAAGCATAGTTTTTTTTGCTTTAGTCTGAACAAAAGCACCAAATAGAGGTCGTAAGGATGAGTCACTCCATGAACGTGGAATTTGAGTACAAATTTCTGATTCTGTTTCAGTGAAACTAATTAAATTATTACAATGGTCATATTGTTCTTTTTTTAATAATACTCCATCTAACGCTGATGGAATTGTTGCCTCAATATTTTGACTAGGAAGCCCATTTGCAAAATAAGAAATAGTATACCCATTAGTCTGATTTTTTGGTTCTAAACATCCCTGATATTCAGTAACTTTTTGAAATCTAATTAATGTTTGAGTAGAATCTTGGGCTGCAGAAACATTTTCATATTCATAACATTTAGAAACTTTATTATAGCCAGAATCCGAAGTCATTTGTTGAATAACAAAAGTTTCAATAGAATCTTGTAAAGATTCATTAGCATAGTGATGTAATGTTATTGAATTACATTTATCAAGTTCTGTTTCTATGGAATAAGTGACAAATCCCTCAGCAATTGCAGGTAATTGCCCATTAAGTGAACTACTATAATGATAATTTTTATTAAGAAGTTTTGTAACTTGCTGACCAGTTAAAATTTCTAGATCAATTTGACCTTGTTTATCTCGAAGAAAATCTCCATTGCGGAAAAAACCTATCCGAGTATCATGAGGCTTACCATTTTCATCCAAAGTCATAAAGGCTAAAAAAGAAGGCGCTTGATTAATAATTGTGGTTGTATCAATCGTTAAATTTTCTTCAACTTGCAATTCTTCAATGAAATATTCTTCGATATTCTGCCAATTTTGATTAAATGGATTAGAATATACTCGTTTATCTAAACTTAAATAATTTCCTAAAAAAGTGGGATAGTTTTCTTTTGCACGTGTAGATTGATTCGATTCAGAATAATCGTCCAGAATTATTTCAACCCAATCATTACCCTCAATATCAGGATATTTTAAACAGCTATAAATGCCACTGTCCGTATTTTCTGTTTTTAATAATGCAGATCTTTGAAAAGCATACCAATAAAATTGGTTGTTAGGATTAGAGCCATCTTTTTTTATGCCAACAGTTTGGAAAACCCACTTCTGTCCATTAAAAAAGTAACTATTAGGTCCAGAGGCTACTAATGAATTCTGAATAGCCATAGGTCCTAAATAAGGCATCACTTGTGCAGGAATATAAGTGAAAGGACTTCTACCATCCCCCCAAGGTTCTTCCAATTCTGCAAAATGTAAATTACCAAAATCGGAATCCCACATTAGAATTTTGAGTTCTGAATTAAATGTGGTTAAATCTGAACTTTTTCTAGTAATAGAAGCCACTGCAGCAAAGCTATCGCTTACCCCAAATTCACAATATCGAGAACTACTGATACTTGGAACATGGATACCATCGTTTAAGGTACTTCCTTGTTGCCAATCATAAAATTCATCACAATAATCAATCGTAAATTGAGTCAAACTTTCATCACTTGCATTGTAACGATAAAGAATATAATAGTTAGAATAAGCAGTAATAAAATAATTGTCATCAGAATCTGTAGAAATAGTGAGATTTTCAATTAAAAATCTTCGTTGAAAAGGATGCCAAAAATAGCGAGACATTAATTTATTGTCTGAATCATACACTAAGAAAAAATTTTGACCATTTGTAATTTTTAACGTAGTTGTCTCAAAAGAGGAAAAGTCATCGGGACAACTCCAAATAGTTGGTTTTAAATGATCTCGATTGAAAAAAAATAAATCTGTTGTATCTCCTTTACTCGATTGAGGATTATAAGGAATGACCAAACAAAAACAATTTTCGGAAATAGCCAATTGTAATTTATCTAATTGAATAACCCCATCAAAATCCCACCACTCGTTTTGACTTATACACCAATGTCCTACCCATGTGAATACATTTAGACGTAATTTATTTTGTTGATCATCATACCAAGCTGAAATTGTATAATCTTGCCCATACCAAATTCGTGGTTTAGCTGATTGATCTTGTCCAAAAGGGTTTAGTATACATATGTTTCGTGATCCAGGATCTTCTTGTTCATTAGCCCCTATGGATATCTTTTGATAATTAAAAAGTGAGTGTCCACCACTAGAATAATGAATTTTCTCAAGAGCACCACGAGGCTCCGTTTCTTGTGTAGTGAAATTATATGAAAAGTGAGTGCCTGGTTTACTTTCACCATTAGGAGAAGAACGTTTAATAGATTTTAAATAACGTTTATAAGTAGCTCCATAAATTAATCGCTGACGTGGGGTAGCATTTTGAGGAAGAGCTGGGGTTAGATTTATTAAATCAAAATAATCTAAATAAACTATTGTAATTGGTTGATCATTTTGATTACAAAGGGTAACACTTTCTAGATAAATACTCGAATAACAAGATTGAAATGCATCTGAAAAATTAAGATCCGTCATTTCCAGTTGAGGATCTCTATACGGATCTAAATATTCCTTAGGGGATTCTAAAGATGTATTACCGTAAACCATGGGTTGATATTCAAAGTTTAAACTCCAACCTAGATCATTTTGAATTTTGCTTATGGTACATTCTTTAGTATATGTTAAAATTCCATTACTTACAGATTGTTCTTTTACTTGATAACTTAAAGAGTAGAAATTTCCATAAATATTTTTAACTTTGGCAAGATTCCAAGCTTTTACATAACGTTCTTGATTTTCAGTAATTAAACTTGGACCAATCCAATTTCCCCATTGAATTCCCCATTGCAAAGTATTTGAATATTCTTGTCCACCATAACTATAGATGGTACCATCTTCTTTATGAATTTCCCATATTTCTAGTTTTGGAAAATATGTAATACGCTGAAATGCATAGTTTTCTAATTCATATTCAATTTGATCTTCAAAAGGTTTTGAAATCGGGATAAGTCTTGTAGGACTGCTTTGTTCAATTAGGAAAAAATTATCATCAAATGGACTACCATTTGATTTTTCATCTTTTATAATTCGTGGAAGAGATAAATCCCATCCTAGCCCTACAAAACTTGGCGAGTCCTCTAAATTCCATTGATCCACTTTTTCTGTAACTTGACTTTGATAAATAAGATTAATATCGCAATTTAAACTGTTGAGACCAGGAAGCGAGATCACTTCCGCAGGCATACTAAGGTTTCCTTGAAATAAATTGATCGATGTACCTTCGGACCCATTTTGTGTGTCCAATTGACCAAAATTTAAACCAGGCGAATTCGATTGTTGAGCTATAGATGACATAAATTTTTTAGAATATTTTTATTATTGATTAGATAAAAAAAGTTTTCTATTTAAAGACTATATAAATATTTGACTTAATAATAATAGTCAATTACTCATAAAAAGTTTTTACATACACTTGAATAGTTGTTAAAATTAACTCCTCTTTTGCCAGCTCCAGTAATCAGAACATTTTTAAAAGTTCATTTATTTTTAATTGTTTTGTTTAATAAAGGAACTACACTAGATAAAAAATATACACAATTATCTAAAAAAACCTTTTTATCACTGATAAATTTTTGATCATTCCCTTTCTACAATATAAAGAATTGTCGCATAAACCCTATCACGTTCTATATAATTACCACTATCATCTTCCTGTTGAAGAAGAACATCACACTCCATAATATTATGGGTATGAGTAATATTTTCAATAGCTACTTGACCAGTACCAAAATATCTATCATGAGCATGATAAGTCCATAAAAAACTTTGAAGAGCTATTTGTCCTTTTATGATATCCGTTGGAAATTCGTGTGATACATGTTTTGTTTAATCTCCAGAAAGCCCCCCTAGGGCATCGCCAAATGTTATTTTTTGTGTATAAAAATCTAAACTCATAAAAAATTTTTAGATGATTTAAACATAATTTTAAAAATTAAAAGATGAATAATATAAAAAACTATACAAACTCGTAGATCTGTTGTCTAGAATTACAGTGTATTTTGAAGTGATTATTTTCTGGAATACACTTTTAAGTTTATTCCATATAAAGATTTGACTATTCAAAAATCTCTAAACAGAATATCAGTTTGTTAGATCTGGGCTAAAATAATGAGTAAAATTTTGAAGAATTTTAAATATTTGCGTTTTTTATAAATTAGTATACCACTAATTTATAAAAAACGCAAATATTTAATTAGAATAAGAATTTATTTGTATTCAAAGTATTTTTAAATATCTGAAATTGAAAACCTAAACTCAAATAATTGTAATAAATATCGTGGAAATTTCGAGTATAAAATTTATGATCCTAGAATAAATCTAATAGTTTACTTATAATTTTCTTATTAAGATTATATAATTACTAGAGACCAATTATTGAAGGGATTATAAATCATTATTGCTTCACATATTTTAGACTTGCTGTCATGTTAATCATAAAACCTTGGGATTACCCAGAGGTCACTTATTTTTTAAATAAACTATTTAGCTATATGGCTACTATTAATAACGAATCGAGTGAAAGCTTTTTATAGATAATAAAAAAATGTAGGCTTATTTTCTGCGAAACTATTAATTGAAATGCTACCAAAAGGAGTTTTTCCTTTTCCCTTATTTTTTGGAGATAAAAGAGCAGTGACTAATTGTGTAGCCTCTTTTTTACTATAACCAGCATCACGAAAGGCTGTCAACGCAAATTTTGGTGGCAATTTTTTAGCTTGTACTTTTTGAGCAATTTCTAATGAAAGTTTTAATCTATTTTGCTTAAATTTTTGTCTATCTACTAAGGTTATTGTTGTCCATTCAGCAGAAACTAGAGCACCGAGTCCTAACGGACCTAAACTTTTTCCACCATCAAAATTAATGTTAGGGACCATTTTTTTTAGTATTGAAAATTTTAGATACATCATTTTTATTATAGCAAATTCTATAAAATATAAAAAATCAAGTCTTCACCCCATCTATAAAATTTAATCTCTAATAATTTTAAGTAACTTAATTTAATTTTGATTATTCTGCACTTTATAACAATAAGATTTTTTTTATAAATTTTTTACCGTAATCTTAGATTTTTAGTCTAAAATGTCTCGAGTACAAATTGAACCACTAATAAATAATATAGTGGTAATTAATTATTTTCGGTGAATATTAATAAACAATGAACATTACTCGTAAAGTTAACGATTAATCTATTAATTAATTACAGCGAATAAAGCAATACGAGAGTTGTATAGATTAGAAATCGCTTTTATTTTTAAAAAATTTTATGGAATATTATTGATTTTCCTCTAAAGAGAGTCACCTAAAAAAAAACCTCGTTTTTACTTATAAAATAAGGGTATATTTCTAATAATTACTTTTAAAACTAAAATATTGCTTATTCCGTTATTAAAATTCGCTATAATGATAACGAAATAAGAAAAATAAAATATATTATATATTTAATAAAAATTTGTAGAGCTTTACATATCATTTATACAAAAAATTCCATCAATATCAATAATTTTTTAATAAGCAAATTTGTCAGTATTACAACATTTGGTTTGTCTATAATTATTGATATTAAAACTTACGCATAATAGTTTTTATAAATATATACTTCTTTTAATCTTTTAGTAGAAAAGATAAAATTATCATTATAAAAATTTGGTTTAGAGTACTCAACAATGTAGGAAATCTATATATATATATATATACTTTAAAATAGAAGGTTTAGCCATTAAAAACGATCATGAACAACCTCCTCATTGGTAGAAAAACTGAATTAAAAAATAATAAAATAAAAATACTTGTTAAAATCGTCCTTTCAGAGACATTTGTTAATTTTTTTATTTTTAGTGATTCTTTATATAAAGAATCACTAAAAATAAAAAGAATATTAAAGAGTATCAATTGTTTCAAATTCAAATTTAATTTCTTTCCAAACTTCACAAGCAGCTGCTAATTCAGGACTCCATTTACAAGCCGCACGAATAACATCTCCACCTTCACGAGCTAAGTCACGACCTTCGTTACGAGCTTGTACACAGGCTTCACACGCAATACGGTTAGCTGCTGCACCAGGAGCATTACCCCAAGGATGGCCTAAAGTTCCACCACCAAATTGTAAACAAGCATCATCACCAAAAATTTCAACTAACGCTGGCATATGCCATACGTGAATACCACCAGAGGCTACAGGCATAACACCAGGAAGTGATACCCAATCTTGTGTAAAATAAATACCACGTGCACGATCTTTTTCAATATAATCATCACGCATTAAATCAACAAAACCTAAAGTAACTTCACGTTCCCCTTCAAGTTTTCCTACAACTGTACCAGAATGTAAGTGATCTCCACCAGACATTCTTAATGATTTTGCTAATACACGGAAATGCATTCCATGATTTTTTTGACGATCAATTACAGCGTGCATTGCACGGTGAATATGTAATAAAAGACCGTTATCACGACAGTAACGAGCTAAACTAGTGTTAGCAGTCCAACCACCAGTTAGGTAATCGTGCATTATGATAGGGACACCTAATTCTTTCGCACATTGTGCACGTTTTAACATTTCTTCACAAGTTCCTGCAGTAGCGTTTAGGTAATGACCTTTAATTTCGCCAGTTTCTGCTTGAGATTTGTAAATAGCTTCAGCAACAAATAAAAAACGATCACGCCAACGCATGAAAGGTTGTGAGTTTACGTTTTCGTCATCTTTCGTAAAATCAAGACCACCTCGTAAACATTCATAAACAGCACGACCATAGTTTTTCGCAGATAAACCTAATTTAGGTTTAATTGTACAACCAAGTAATGGACGTCCATATTTGTTTAATTTATCACGTTCAACTTCAATACCATGTGGAGGTCCTTGGAATGTTTTTGCGTAAGCAGCAGAAATACGTAAATCTTCTAAACGAAGTGCACGTAAAGCTTTAAAACCAAATACGTTTCCTACAATTGAAGTGAATAAGTTTGTTACAGATCCTTCTTCAAATAGATCCAGTGGGTAAGCAACATATGCAATATATTGGTTTTCTTCCCCTTTTACAGGTTCTAAATCGTAACAACGACCTTTATAACGATCTAAACTAGTTAAACCATCAGTCCATACAGTTGTCCATGTACCTGTTGAAGATTCTGCTGCAACCGCTGCACCACATTCTTCTGGTGGAACACCTGGTTGTGGAGTCATACGAAAAGCCGCAAGAATATCTGTATCTTTTACTTGATAATCAGGTGTATAATAAGTTAAACGATAATCTTTTACCCCTGCTTTAAACCCTGCACCTGCTTTTGTTTCAGTTTTTGGAGCCATTGAAATATACTTAATATAATTTTATATCGATCATACAAACTACCCGTAAAATTGTCGAACAAAAATCAAAGGAGCTGATCTCCGCGTTTATATTGTAAATAGGCTGTTACAAATAAACCGAAGATAGTCACAGGAACTAACCCTAAAACTATACCAGATAATAAAGGTTCCACCATATTTAAAAATTTTGTTTAATTGGAAGGATTATTTTATTAAAATTATTCTTTTAATGTATTTTAGTTGATAAGGTTGTGGAAACTATAAAAAGAGTTTATACAAATTCTTTTAAATAAGTTTCTAAAGCTTCTTTTAATAGAGTTTCTGCTTCTTCACTAAAAGTACTTGTTGAATCTATAATCTCGGTATATTTATTTGTTGATAAAAATTGGCGTAAACCAGTTACAAATGCTCGAACTTGTTCTACAGGAACACTATCTAAATAACCATTTGTTCCTGCATAAATTGTGGCTACCTGATCAGCAAGCGATAAAGGAGAAGCCTGTGGTTGTTTTAAAATTTCACGTAAACGCTGACCACGAGCTAATTGATTTTGTGTCGCTTGATCTAGATCTGAAGCAAATTGTGAAAAAGCTTCTAGCTCAGCAAATTGAGCAAGCTCTAATTTTAGTTTTCCTGCAATTTTTTTCATAGCTTTTGGTTGAGCTGCTGAACCTACACGAGATACAGAAATACCAACATTAATAGCAGGGCGAATACCTGAATTAAAAATATCTGACGATAAGAAAATTTGTCCATCAGTAATGGAAATAACATTTGTTGGAATATATGCAGATACATCACCTTCTTGAGTTTCCACAATTGGTAAGGCTGTCATACTTCCACCCCCTAATTTATCACTTAACTTAGCCGCTCGTTCTAATAAGCGAGAATGTAAATAAAAAACGTCACCAGGGTAAGCTTCACGACCTGGAGGACGACGTAATAATAAAGACATTTCACGATAAGCTTGAGCTTGTTTTGATAAATCATCATAAATTACTAATGTATGACGACCAGTATACATGAAAAATTCTGCTAGAGTGGCTCCTGTGTAAGGAGCTAAATATTGTAAAGTTGCTGGTGAATCTGCCGTTGCAGCAACAATTATAGTGTAATCTAGTGCATCTCTTTCTTGTAAACTTGTTACTACTTGTGCAATTGATGAGGCTTTTTGACCTATAGCTACATAAACACAAATAACACCTTTACCTTTTTGATTTAAGATTGTATCAACAGCAATCGCTGTTTTTCCTGTTTGGCGATCTCCAATGATTAATTCACGTTGCAAAAAATTGTGGACCATATCTTTAACCTATTCATTAAGCTAGGTTAGGAAACGTGTGGTCTCTGAGGTGTTTAGATAATACCTTTAGAGCATTTTATTCTAATTACCTGCTGATTACTCCAAGAATCTACTTGAATTTTTACTTTTATAATCAAATAATTAAAGTATACAAGTGATTTTTTCCTTCGATATTCTCTAAGGACATTTTAAAGTTTCCAGCATATAGTTTCCTTCATTAAGGGACTTGTGTCCCTTACGGGCCAACTTGACCTCGGCCAATAGGGATCATAGAATCTACAGCCATTAACCCTGTTTGTAAAGGTTCATAAACTGATCGACGAGCAATGATTCCAGGAGCCATGGATTCAATTAAGCGAGTTTCATCTGCAACAATTTCTCCCTTACCATCGATAGGTTTGGCTAAAGGAGTTACAATTCTACCTAAAAAATTTTCTCCTACAGGAATTTGAGCGATTTTCCCTGTTGCTCGTACTGAACTGCCTTCTTGAATAGAAGTTCCTTCCCCCATTAAAACAGCCCCTACATTTTTTGTTTCTAAATTTAAAGCAATACCGATTGTACCATCGGCAAATTCTAATAATTCCCCAGCCATCACTTTTTCTAACCCATAAATTCGGGCGATACCATCTCCAACTTGAAAAACTGTTCCAATATTAACAACTTTTACTTCTTGATTATATTGCTCGATTTGTTGACGAATTATACTACTAATTTCGTCTGCTCTAATTTTTACCATTTTAAAAATACTCCTTAGATTCTAATAATTAATTTATACTTAAAAATTTAAAAAAATATCTATTATTTTTTCAAAACCCACATTTATGGTTATAAATAATTTTTAGTTATTGTTTCAAAATTAACGATGTTCTTAAAGGAAAAAACTCGCTCTTTTATCAAAAGACAAACACAAAAATTTTATTTTTGATAATTTCGAAATAACGCTAGATAAAAATTATTTACAGAATTTTGAAATACTCCATCATAGCGATTTTCTATTTTTTTATACACTTGGTTTAGCGCTAATGTAATCACTTGTTTTGAGATTTGTTTTATCGCTTTTTGTTGTTGAAAAAGAATTGTTTCTTGTTTAAGTTTTTGTAAGCGTTCGATATCCTCTACCGTTTGCTTTTTATATTTTTCTTTTTCTGTTTGTGCAGTTATAAAACTTTGATCGCTAATTTCCTTAACTTTTTGTTGAGAATTAATTAATTTATTTTTTGCGGAATTCAACTTTTCTATAGCTTCTTTTTCTCTTTTTTCAGCTTCTTGAATGTTGGCAATAATTAATTGTTCTCGATTTTTTAATAATGATTTTAAAGCATCTCCAACAAAGGAAATAACAATGGCAATAACAACGTCCTATTCTCTTATTCGAGAATATAAAGAACCGTAAAAGTTTTTTTCAAAACAAGCGGCTCAAGTATTTAAAAATTTTCTTAGTTGTAAAGACAATCCTTGTTAGATGGGTATAAAAAATTTTTTTATAAACAACGCTCTCTAACAATCTTTTATTTTTTTAAACACTTTCCATAAAAAAAAAGCTTTTCAGCAAAACCTAAAATTTTTTTATCGAATCATTTTTCATAAAAAATAATTATTTAATATTCTATCCATTTTATTTTTTAAAAAACAGAAAAAAGAAAAAATTTCGAAAAATATGGATCATAATTTTTTTTTTATTTTTTAGCTTAAATAAAAAAATTAGCCAATTTTTTTAAAAAATTTAAATCTTTTTAAGTTTTTGAATAGACTTTGATTATTTTAGAAATTAATAAAAAAAGCCTTTGTATTTATTAAAAAATAATTTATTGATATTATGCTAAATTAATAATATTTGTATCGAAAATATTTGTATTAATTCCAAACCCTTCTGTTAAATTAAAAACGTCAAAAAACATATTCATAATATAATAATAGTAAAATTAAGCGTTCTATAGACTAATTTTCTATAGAACGCTCACTTTTTAGATAATTAAAAATGGAATTCTTTTACAAAAGAAAAAATCTCTTAAGCGAAAGGATTTGCGAAGAGCACAACTAACGCTACAACTAGACCGTAAATAGTTAAAGATTCCATGAACGCAAAACTTAATAATAAAGCTCCACGAATTTTTCCTTCAGCTTCTGGTTGACGAGCAATACCTTCAACAGCATAACCTGCTGCTGTACCTTGACCAACACCAGGTCCAATAGCGGCTAATCCGATAGCTAAACCAGCAGCGATAACAGAGGCTGCAGCAATTAATGGATTCATAGTAAAATTCTCCTTTTTTTTTTATAATTTAAACTAAAAATGATCAATAACTTGGCTAATAATAAATAAATTTATTAATGATGATCTTCTAAAGACTCACCAATATAAGCTCCAGCTAATGTCGAAAAAACAAGGGCTTGAATAGCACTCGTAAATAATCCTAAAAGCATTAATGGTATAGGCACAATAAGAGGAACTAAAGCAATTAAAACACCAACAACTAATTCATCTGCTAGTATATTTCCGAATAATCGAAAACTTAAAGATAAAGGTTTTGTAAAATCCTCTAAAACATTAATAGGAAATAAAATTACTGATGGAGTAATATATCGTTTAAAGTACGAAAATCCTTTTTTTCTTAGACCAGCAAAAAAATAAGCTATAGATGTTAATAAAGCAAGAGCTACCGTAGTATTAATATCATTAGTAGGTGCCGCTAATTCACCATTAGGAAGCTCAATAATTCGCCAAGGGATAAGAGCTCCAGACCAGTTAGAAACAAATACAAATAAAAAAATCGTTCCTAAAAAGGGCACCCATTTTAAGTATTCTTCTTCTCCGATCTGAGTTTTAGCCAAATCTCTAATAAATTCTGTTACATATTCTGTGAAATTCTGAAAACCTTGGGGAATTGGTTGTAGATTTGAGTTTCCAGCCAATCCTAAGCCAATAATAATAATTAAAACGAACCAAGATGTTAAAACGACTTGTCCATGAATTTGATAGGAACCTATATTCCAATAATAATGTTGACCTACAGCAACTTCTCCAAGACGAAAAAGAGGTTGAAAAATAAAAGTTTGAAAAGTATTCATTTATATTAAAAGTTGAAAATTTGTAAAAAAACTGTTTTCAAATAAAAACAGGGAAAAAGAGGTATACTATTCGAAAATAATTACAGATTTTTTGCGAAGCAAAAAATTATGATTGTTCGAATTTTTTTAAAAGAAAATCAAAAGCAATCTTTGTGCGAAGCAAAAAATATTGCAATGAAAAATTTGTATAAAATAATATTTCCAATTGTATTATAAGGTGAATCTCGTTTTTTTTCAACTATTTTTCTTTTGTTCCCAAATAGTCATGCCCTTTTTAATAGATTTAGAAAATTCATTGATAATTAATTTTATCGAAGCTATTGAGTCATCATTTGCTGGTACAAATAAATCTGCTAGTAACGGATTACAGTTTGTATCCAATAAAGTAATTGTACGAATTCCTAATTTTCTACATTCTTTAACAGCATTTAACTCTTTTTGTTGACCTATAATAATAACAATATCTGGGGGTTTTTTGATGTTTTTTAAACCACCAATATATTTTTCTAATCGTTGCTTTTGTTTTTCTAATTTAACTTTTTCTTTTTTAGAGAATTTTTGAAAATTTTCCTGTTTCTGTAAATTATTTAATTTTTGAATAGATTTTTGGATAGTGGTCCAATTTGTGAGTAAGCCACCTAACCACCGCTCATTTACAAAAAAGGAATTGGAATCTAAAGCAACAGCTTCCACAATTTTTGATGCTTGTTTTTTTGTACCTACAAATAAAATTTGTTTGCCTTGTGAACAAGCTTCTTCAAGAAATTTAGATATTTTTTTTAAGTAAAACCATGTCTGAATAATATCGATTATATGAATTCCATTTTTTTCTTTGTATATATACGGTAACATTTTAGGGTTCCATTGATCTTTTGGATGGCCAAAATGTACCCCAGCTTGGATCATTTTTTGTAGCGTTTGTTTCATTTATATTCTTCAATAAAATAGATATGTTTATTATGCTTATAATACAAACAAACCGCTGTTTTATGCAACTAAAAATTATTACTGTTTATATGAATAGATGGCTAGAGTCATTATTTTACCCCCGGGGGAATTTGAATCCCCGTTTCCTCCGTGAAAAGGAGAGGTCCTTGGCCTCTAGACGACGGGGGCTTTAATTTATATGAAGTATGATAATATAAAGAAAACAAAAAGTCAAGCCTAAAAAATTGATTTTTTTTGTTAAATTTGTTATCATAAAAAAAATAAAAAAAAACAAATGGCAGTTCCTAAAAAACGTAAATCGAAAACAAAAAAAACTATTCGTAAACAAAATTGGAAAAATAAAGCTGTTGCTTGGAGAAAAAAAGCGTTGGCCTTTGGTTTAACTATTTTATCTTCTAAATAAAAATAATGAATGTTTTTAGAATATACTAGTCCCAACTTTGTAAATCAAAAGAAGATCATTAAGAAGAACGTGAATAAATTTGCTGTTGTTCTCTAATATTCTATCAAATAGAATCAGCAGCAAAATATGTTTACTTCTTCCAAAGAGAGTAAAAATTATAAATCCTGGTAGAAAAAGTATTCAAGGAATACTAAGTTATAGGTTCTAGTTGTTACCTTAGCTTTTAGTGCCCTTTAAAAAACAATGTAGCCTATTTAGCTCAGATGGTTAGAGCATCCGTCTCATACGCGGAAAGTCACTAGTTCGAATCTAGTAATAGGCAGCTGTTTATAAGCTAATTAAAATCAAATTTTGACTTTATTTTTTATTTATGTTATCGCAAATAGGTCGAAGAAAAAATGCTGTTGCCAAAGCCAGTTTATCCGAAGGGGATGGGACAATCTTAATTAATCATTTAGATCTAAATAAATACATGCAATATAATCCCTTTTGTATAAATTTAGTAAAAAAACCTTTTGAGGTTTTAGGTTTAGAAGGAAAATACCAAACAATTATCCACGTTTCTGGTGGAGGTTTAGTAGGGCAAGCAGAGGCTATTCTTTTAGCAATTGCCAGAGTTTTAGAAAAACAAAATCCTTCTTATAGATTACTTTTAAAAACAAAAGGTTATTTAACTCAGAATTCTCGTGAAAAAGAACGTAGAAAATATGGTTTAAAAAAAGCAAGAAAAGCTCCACAATTTTCAAAACGTTAAATTTTTTTAAAATTAAAAAATATTTTATTCTACAAAAAAGTAGGGTATTAATTATATAGTCACTATGTCAATTACAACCCACGATGGTTTTTATATAGTTTGAATATAAAATTTTCCTACAAAATTTTTTAGGAAAATAATCCAATAAAAAAAGAGTAAACATATTTACTAAATCTTTTTAATTAGAATATATATTTCGGCCTAAAACATTTTTAGTGTTGTACTAAAACGTATTCCTGGTCTCTATTTTTCTAAAAAAAGAACTCTATTTTTTGACCCCATTTTATATAAAAAACAGAATTTTTTAAGCTATTTGATTAGTCTTTATTTTGATAGAAATTACTAATTAAATAAAATTTTTCAAATGAAAAATTTTTATAGCTATTTATGGTTATGAAAATAACATACTTAGTTGATTTTTTTAAAGAACACCTTTAAAAAAGTTAAAGAAATAATCGAAAAATTAAAAAATATTACATTACTGGAAGCTGTTGAATTAGTAAAAGAAATTGAAGACACTTTTGGAGTAGATACTAGTATCCGTGCTGGTATGGATACGGCAGGTACGGCTCAAACGGGAGCTCCAGAAGGAGCTGCAGCACAGCAAGAACAAACAGAGTTTACTGTAGTTTTAGAAGCTGTCCCTGGGGAAGATCAAAAATCTAAACGATTAAGTATATTTAGATTAATACGAGAAATCACAGCATTAGGCTTAAAAGATGCAAAAGAACTTACTACGAAATTACCGCATCCGTTAAAAGAGGCTATCCCTAAAGAACAAGCTGAAGATATTAAAACTCAATTAGAAGAAGCTGGAGCAAAAGTAAAAATTCAATAGAAACTTGAGAATGACCTTCAAACTTTTTAAACTTAATTTAACCTATATAATCTTTTTATTCTATATCCTTCTGTAAATATAGATTTCTTTTGTGTATAAGAAAATAGAAGACGTTTTTGTTTAATAACAAAAAAGTTTGCAATAGAATGGGTAAAACAATCGATTTTTAGATATTCCTTTCCTTCTCCTGTTCTAGGAAAGGAAGACCTCTAGAAAACACTATATTTGTGGTTTTTTTTGAAAAAAAATATCTTCTATAAAAATAAATAGAATTATTTGTTCCTAATAAAAAAGATCCATTTAGGTTAGATATTAGAATATTTAAACTACCCAAAACGATTTAATCTAATAATAAATAATAGAAATTTTTTTTGGAGGTTACAGAGTATTTCCAGTAATTTCAAACTATTATAAATTAGAACCCTAAATATTAAACTCCGTTTTTTACAAAGTAATACTTTTTTAGTTTGAACAAACTTAACCACGAAGAACTTTCAAAAAGCAATTTTATACACAAAAAAATTGTTCTATAGTAAAAAAATAGAATATTGACTATTGATAAAACAAAAAATAGACTAGACTTATTTTATAAAAAGTCTAGTGATAGCTAAATATATTGGAAAATATTTGTTTAGTTATAAAAACTTTAAAAATTTTACTTACTATTTCAGAAACGTTTTTTAATAGGATTACTTTTATTAATTATACTTACCCCTCAGACACCTAAAGAAAATACTTTATTATTAGATTTTAATGAAAGTGGTTTATTTTCCACATATTCAGAAGCAAAAAACGTTTTAAAAATTATTACCTATTTTACAATTTTTCTTTTTTTTATAAATCTTTTTTTATAAATAGAGTTGACGAGTTTTGATATCTATTTCATGCTGACTCAAGGGACTCCGTGATTTTTATTTTTTTTGACCTATAGTCATTATATAAAAACGTTTAGGGCCTTCGAAAATAATTTTTTCAGAAGAAAAGGGCCTTTTATTCCCTATTTGAAGTAAACTGAAAAAGAAATCAAAATCCGTTAACCAAAGTCTTTGCCACTTATTTCAATTTTTAGTGACAACGCAATTATAAACAAAAATGTTTTTTTTTCCCTCTTTTTTACAATGGTTTTTTATAGTCTTTTATAGTTTAATATTACTATTTTTTCCGATAGGGATTCTGCTTCAAAAAGCAAGTACCCATCTATTAGATGATTTTTGGGATAGGGCAACGGAACCTGTTGCTCTATCTGCCTATTCGGTTACATTATCATTAGCTTTTTTTGCTTGTATTATCAACACTTTTTTCGGTTTTTTAATTGCTTGGGTGCTTGTTCGCTATGAGTTTAAAGGTCGAAAAGTGCTCGATTCTCTCATAGATTTACCATTTGCTTTACCCACTTCTGTCGCTGGTTTTACTCTCTCGATTATTTATGGGGACAAGGGTTGGATAGGGTCTGTTTTAGCAAAGATTGGAATACAAATAGTGTTCACAAAAACAGGAATTCTTTTAGCGATGATTTTTGTCTCTTTTCCTTTTATTGTGCGTTCTTTACAGCCTGTTATTATTACACTAGAAAAAGAATTAGAAGAAGCTGCTTGGTCTTTAGGTGCCTCTTCATGGTTAACTTTTTCAAAAATTATTCTGCCAAATTTATTGCCTGCATTATTCACAGGAATAACATTAGCCTTTTCTAGAGCTATTGGTGAATATGGCTCTATTGTGATTATTTCCTCTAATTTTGCCATGAAAGATTTAATCACTCCTGTTTTAATATTTCAATGTTTAGAACAATATGATTATACTGGGGCCACTATAATAGGATCGGTTATTCTTTTAATTTCCTTTTTTCTTTTAATTTTAGTGAATTTTTTTCAAAGTTGGACTCTATCTTTTAAAAAACTTTTATAAAATAGAAAAAAACATTTTCCATATAGACATTTCTACTAGTGATCCCTCGTTTTGCCTATTGGTATCTGCCTATTGGTATTTGCCTATTGGTAAAAAAATATTTTTTTGTAAATTTATTGAATAGCTGACTCTTTATCTAATAGTATATTATGTCTTTGGCTCAAGAAATAAAAAATTATATTGAATTTTTTAATCTAACATCTTCCAATCCAAGTGAGAACTTTACAATTACCACTTCTATCATTATTTTCATTAAATATAATTTTTTTTATTTAGTACAATTAGTTAAAAATTTTATAATTTATATATTTTCTTTTAATTGGTTTTTTGATTTTTTACAAATACCCGTATTAATACCTAAATGGTATTCTTCGAATTTAAGAGAACTTTATTCACTACAAAACCCAAACAATTTTCTGTATTCTTATACAAGTAGTTGGCCTTTTACTAACAATGGATTCGTGTATTTAGTGGAAGGATTTTTCACTAGTTTTTTTCTTTGTATTCCTAATTCCACTATTCATATTTTATTATTAAGACGATTGATTGTTGAAGGTATACCAGCAGGAATTGCTGCCGCTGGTGGGACTATAATGGCACAATTCTTTTTTTTATTAATGGTGACCTCAGGTTTTAGATTCGTTATTTTTTCATGGTTTAGTCTAGAACCTATCACCTATATTCTCGGGATAGGAGTGATTTTAATTCTAGTTTATAAACTTTCTCATACATCCATCAAAAGAATTAGAAAAAATGATTTTAAAAAATTAATTAGTATTTTTTTTATCAATTTTTTATTAGTTTGGACTGAGCAATATGGAATATTCCCTTATTTTAATTCTTTGACAATTAATGCAGGAAGTTCTTTTATAGAAACAGGTACTATTAATAGTTGGGTTAATCATAGTGGTTACTTTATGGGATTTTTAATAGGGTCTTGTTTTTGGCTAGGAGCTTTAGGCATTCTTTGTTTGAAACTTAGTCAATTTTTTGCACAAACATTAGTAAAATCTTATTCTCAATGGATTCAAAAATTTAATTTTGTTTGTTTAACTTTTATAATATCTTTTTCATTGGCTAGTTTTCCATATTATGGATTAGATTATTTATTTTTTTCGCCTCTAGGGTTTCATTCGGAAGATGACCTTCTTCTACCATTTATATTAAAAACAGATATTAAAGATGTCCAAAAAGGTCGTTTAGGCGAATATTCCGCTCATAGTTCTATTGATACGGATGTTGCTCCTTTTGATAGAGGTCGTTATTCTACTGGTAGTGAGATTGAATTAACTTTTGAAGATATGAATTTCCAAGGTGAATATATTTGGCGATCGAGAAGTGACCGTGTGGCGTCTGGCTCTGCAGGTATCGTCAATAAATTTATGTCAAAATTTTTACCAAAAACAAGCACGACGAGCAGTACTGCCGAGGCTACTTCTTTAATTAAACCCTCAGATTCCGGGACTAAGGAAGAAATGGATGAATTTAGTTCCGCGAATATGCAAAGCTTCAGCAATTCTAATTATTTAGAATCTCCTTTTATTTATAAAGACAATTATGAAAGTTTTTTAGAAAGATTTTTAACAGACTATAATTCAGAAGTTAAAGATCCTTCTCTTCCAGATACTTCTGGAGAATCTGAAACTTTTTCAGCTTTTTCGGAATTAGTCAAATATGGGTTTGATTCTTTTGCATCATTAGAAGAGGTTGAGTCGGATGAATTTGAGGAAGAACTTGGTAAAAAAATTAAACAAAAATATTATAATAACATTATTTATAAATGTTTAGTAACTTTGGATATAAAAAATTTTTTACGACGACAACCTGATAATTATTTTTTAACGGAACAGGAGGAAAATTTATTGTTTGAAAAACGATTAATTTTAAATAACTATTATAATAGTCTAAGATCTTATACTCAATTACCTTATTCGGAAGTTTTTCAAAATCTTTTTGGTGGAACAAAAAGTTATGCTAATAGAGTTTATAATCAGCAGTATAAAGGTACCTTAAAAATTTTAAGACGATTATTTCTAATTGATATCGATCCGCAAAAATCTTTTTTAAAATACGATCAATTATTGTTTAGAGATCCTAAACAAAACAATAATTTATTTTTTCATGAAGAATTACAGGGAGAAGTTGACTCAGTTAACGGAGAAAGTCCAAAGGACCCTGATTTAGAAATTCTTTCTACTAGTAGTACAAAATTAAAGCAACAAAAAAAAGAATCTATAGAGACAGAAGAACGTCAATTTGCATCAAAAAAACGCTTATTTGCAAAAAAGAATTTAGGTTCTTCTTTACAAGAAACGCAAATCAACCCTTTTTATGTCGGGTGGGATAATACTTTGCGTAAATTTGTTGTCACTAATCGTTTATATATAACTAAAGATTTATTTTTAAAAAAAAATATACGGGCCTTTACAGATTCTAAGTTAAGCCAAAATAAAAAATTGACCAGTATTAAATCCTCAAAACCAAAACTAGTGAATTTTAGTACTTGGCCACTTCAACAATTAAATTTCGAAGAAAATAAACAAAATGCTAGATTTTTATTTCAAAAATTTAATAACTCTCAGAGTGATTTACAAAAAGATTTATTTGAATATGCAGAATCTGGCGATTATGAAACACGACTAATATACGATACTCTACCAGGAATTGTTCAACGAATAGATTTACGTAATAAAGATAAAACAAATATAAAATTAAAACCTAATAGGGGAGGTTTTATTTGGTATTCTCCTACTTTATCATTTACACCCTTAAAGAACTCTATAGATTCCACTAAATCATAAAAAAAGTTTAGGTTTCTGAATAAAAAACGAGGCTGACGGGAATCGAACCCGCAACTTCCGCCTTGACAGAGCGGTGCTCTAACCAATTGAACTACAGCCCCTCATTTTTTTGATAATCAAAACAAACAACTATAGAGTACAATAAATTCTAAATTGTGTCAAAAATTTTTGACATAATTTAGAATTTATTGGTTTTTTAAAATTTTTAAACCAAATTCTTTTGTTAGATAAATTTTAACTATTTATTTTTATAAAAATAAAATTGAATATGCTTGAATAGTAATCGTATTTCTACTAATTGGTGTTTTGTAAACATTTTTACTGTTTGTTTTTTTTGTATTTTTAATTTATACAAATCCCCTACTGTCAATATATTGGATTTTTTTAAACTTTCATAAGTTTGCAAAGATAAAGGAAAATTCGTTAAATCTAAATTTATAAATTTTTGTATAAATTTTTTATGTGAAAAAATATTATAAGGATTCTCTATGTTTTTTGGTAATTTTAAATTACTAAAACTTCTTTTTGACTTTATCGGTGGTGACTCTGCTATGTAGATTTCTTTTTGAAACTCCTGTTGTTGAGTCCTAATATCTTCCTCAAAAGACCCTATAGAGTTTATTTTAGTATTCTTTTCTGGTTTGGTTTCTTCATTTGTTTGTACTTTGTCAATCTCTGTCAAAAATTTATTTTCTTTGTTCCTTTCTACTGAAAGATATGGAAATGTAAGGAAAGGTGAAGATGACGCTTTTGATAAAGGACGTGTTTTTTTCAAACTATAGAAAGGAATTAAACTAATTAATAAATTTTGAATTGCTTTTTTTAAAAGAAAACTTGGGTGTATGCTACCATTTGTCCATATTTCAAAAAAAATTATTTCTTTATCATTTGATCTTGAGTCAAAAGACGACATTTTTTTTACTTTGTAATTTAAATTGCAAATAGGGGAGAATTGAGTATCTAAAAATAAAAAATGAGATTTTTTATTTTTTATATACGTTTTTTGGAGTTTTAAATTTGAAGTAAAAGGAAAAAAATTTTTAGAAAAATTATCATAATAGCTATTCGTAAAATAGGAAAATTTACCACACGTAGACTGGTCAATAAAAAAAGTCATATTAATTTTACTATTTGTTTCTAAAGTTGTTACATATTGCTCAGGATTTATACAAAATAAAAAAGAAGGTAATTTTAAATGTTTTGCTTTCAAGATCATGGGACCCCTTTCGCTTAAAAAACTCACTTGAGTTTTAAAAAAGGGCTTCTGACTATAAAAAATAATTTTTTTCAGATTTAGTAAAATATCAAACACTGTATCCTTTATTCCTTTTATACTAGAGTATTCGTGTTTTATATCTTCAATAAGAACTCCCGTAATTGAACATTGGGATGCTTCGCTAAGTAATGTTCTTCTCAAAGCATTAGCAACTGTTAACCCTTGGTTTTGTGGAAAAGATCCTAATTGGAAAGAAGCATAAAATTTCCCTTCTCCATCAGTAGCACTTTTATCAATTCTAGTTTCCAAACAAGAAAAAGTTATATTTTTTTTTATGGCCATATTATTTTTGTATAGAATTTTATATTATTCAATAGATTATTTTCCTAATATAAATTCTTTTCAATTTCAGAATACGTTTTTTACTTTGTCACAAACAGTATTTAGTTAAACACGTCTTTTTTTTGGAGGTCTACAACCGTTGTGCGGAATTGCTGTACGATCGCAAATCAATAAGATTTCAAAATTGGATTTTTGTAAACTACGAATGGCTGTTTCACGACCAGGTCCTGGCCCCTTGATAATTACTTGAATTGTTTTCATTCCTTGATCGGTAGCAAATTTTATTATTTTATCGACGGCTACTTTTGCGGAAAAAGGAGTTCCTTTTCGAGCTCCTTTAAAACCACAGGAGCCTGATGAAGCCCAATAAAGGACTTCACTTTTAAAGTTTGTTAAGGTAATAATCGTATTATTAAAACTTGATTGGATATAAATAATTCCTTTTAAAATTTTACGTTTTTTTCTTATGGTTGATATTTTTTGACCTTCTGATAACATAGCTCAGTTTTATTTTATTCTTTTTATTTGTCGTTGTTTATGTTTTGGGTTTTTACAAATAATTAAAATTTTCCCTTTTCGGCGAATTAGACGACATTGATTACAGATTTTTTTTACCGAAGCACGTATTTTCATAAAATAAAAAATTGTATATTTGACCTATGAATTTTTTTTTGTTTAACAAATATTTTTTATAGTTGTTCGAATTTTTACAAAAATATTTACTTTTACTAGATAAAAAAGAAAAACTAAATTTAGACTAAAAAACTATTTTTTCTGTATTTTACTGAGTTTATTCTATAAATAATTAACAAATTATTGATAATTTGTTTCAAAACGATAAATAATTCGACCACGAGTAAGATCGTAAGGACTTAATTCCACAGCTACTTTATCGCCAATTAAAATACGAATATAATTTCTACGAATTTTTCCCGAAATATGGGCTAAAACTGAAAACCCATTTTCAAGTTTCACTCTAAACATACCATTAGATAAACATTGGAGGACCGTCCCATGCATTTCAATTAAATTTTGTTTATCTTGACACACTTTAGGTTTTTTTTTAGAGTTTGTTGTAATTTTATTTTTATTTTGTATTATGGATTTAGGCTAACAATACTAAATAAAATTGTAAAAAGTAAAACTCTACTATAAAATTTAAACGGAGGTTTATTTGTTTTTTCTTTGTTATACTAATAATCTATCTGTTTAATTATTTATTATAATTAATGGATATTTTTTAGAACATAAAATTAGCTTTAATAAAATCTACTAATAGGTAACAAAAAAATAAACAATTTATTTTGTATTATGGTTATTATTAAAAACACACTTTTGGATCAGATGATTTTTTTGTTATGTAAAATTACCAAATAGAACATAAAAGTTCACCACCAATTTTTAAATTTTTTGCTTGTTTATTTGTGATAATTCCTTTTGAAGTGGATAAAATTAAAATTCCTAAACCTCCTAATAATTGTGGAACTTCTTTTGAATTTACATAAATACGACGACCTGGTTTACTAATACGTTTAAGATTTGTTAAAATAGGTTTCTGTTGTCTACCCAAATATTTTAGTATTACTATTATTTTTTTATTTTCAATAAAAAAATAATCTATAAAACCTTCCGTTTTTAAAATTTTTATCAATTGAAGACTTGTTTTCAAATAAGGCAATTTTACACTTTTATTTTTACTTAGATTTCCGTTTCTAATATACGTTAATACATTACTGATCAAGTCCATAAACTATTTTTACAATTAGATAATAAAATATTTAATTTATATGAGGCTATATGTTTAATTATCAATGATAATTAAAGAATAGCCTCTTTTTTGTATTATAGGGGTCTAGAGACGTTTTCGAGTTAACTTTATAAAGTCTAAAAAATTTTTCTAAATTTTTGTAGTAAACTCTGTTTTTTGAAAAGGAAATCCTAGTTCCTTCAATAATAGAAAACTTTCTTTATCCGTTTTTGCGGAAGTTACAATGGTGATATCCATTCCTCGAAGTTGATCTATTTGGTCATAGTTAATTTCTGGGAACATTAATTGTTCTTCTAAGCCTAAACTATAATTTCCTGATCCATCAAAACTTTTTAAAGATAATCCTTGAAAATCTCTAATACGCGGAAGAGCTAAATTTAGTAAACGATCTAGAAAATTATACATAAATTGATTTCTTAATGTCACAGAAACACCTACAGGCATTTTTTGTCTTAATTTAAACCCTGAAATGGATTTTTTTGATTTTGTAATTATACTTTTTTGTCCAACAATTAATTTTAATTCTGAAAAATTGACTTTGTATTTAAAGTTTTCAAAACAACTGAAAAAGATCTTTTCAGAGCATTCAGCTGTAAAAATTTTTTAATTTTTTTTATAGAATATAATCTCCTTTCAGTATTTTGTTAATCTATAAATCGTTTTGCTAGTTGTTAGGAATTTTATAGAGGTAGTTTTTTTTATCCTATCTTTTTAATTTTTAAATTATTTTTATAGGTTAATATTTATTATAAGATAACTACTATATGGAATATAGTTTATTTCCATTTAATATTATGAGTTTTTATTCTTTTATTTTTATTATACCCAGTAGTAGGGTTATTAATATTAATAAATATTAAAAAATATTAAAAAAAACTCATAAGCTAATCTAAAGAATTTTTTTTACTTATTACTGGCGCAAAAAGATTCCTAAAATACTAATTTTTATGAGAAGTCTCTAAAATACGAGGATTCTGAGAGGCATCTCCAATTCCTCGATTAATAATAATTTTTTTAATTTTTGGTATCTGATAAAAATTCTTATAGTCTAATTCTTCATTCTTCAGAAGATTATTAGAAACTTTATTAATATAATATTCTTTAAATCTAGGAGACATAAAATTTTTTAAAAAATTATAGAACTTCAGGGGCTAGTGAAATGATTTTCATAAAATCGAAATCGCGTAATTCTCTTGCGACTGGCCCAAAAATACGAGTACCTTTTGGTGTACCATCTTTATTTATAAGCACTGCAGCATTATCATCAAATTGAATTAAAAAACCATTTTTTCTACGAAACGGTTTACATGTGCGTACAATAACCGCTCTAACAATTTCTGATTTTTTTACAGGCATATTAGGAGAAGACTGTTTAACAACTCCAATAATAATATCACCAATTTTTGCAAACTTTCGTGCTCCTCGATTTAAAATTCGAATACACATAATCTGGCGTGCACCAGTATTATCAGCAACGTTTAGATAGGTTTGTGATTGAATCATAAGTAATTGATGAATTTTATTATTTTTAATTTGTGTTGTTTTATTACTTTTTTCTACTATAAAAAATTCTCCTCCTTTTTGCTTTTTTTGAAATAAGGCTTTTAAATTTTATGGAAAAATTTAAACTCTCATATTTTTAAAGAGAATCTTGTAAACTAATAAATTGAGTTTTCATGGGTAATTTAAAGGCTGCATTTGAAAAAGCTTGTTTGGCAATATCATAGGAAACTCCTTTTAATTCATAAATAATTTTTCCAGGCTTAATTACAGCAACCCAATACTCAGGATTTCCTTTTCCAGACCCCATTCGAGTTTCTGCTGCGCGCATTGTGATCGATTTATCTGGAAACACACGTATCCATAATTGACCTCCTCGGTTTGTATAACGAGTGATCACGCGTCTTGCAGCTTCTATTTGTCTTGCTGTTAGCCATTGAGGCTCTAAAGCTTGTAAAGCGAAATCTCCAAAAGCTATTTGTGCTCCTTTTTTTGCTTTGCCTTTTAAGCGCCCACGATGATGTTTACGATATTTTACTCGTTTTGGTTGTAACATAACAATTTTATTTTTTTATTATTTACTAACTGAATAGATTTAAATTTTCAAAACTAGAGCGTATTTGCATCTAAAAAAACCCAAATTTTTACTCCTAAAATACCGTAAATAGTTTTGGCTGTTTTAGAAGAATAATCAATATTTGCTCGTAAAGTTTGTAAAGGAACGCGGCCCTCACGTGTCCATTCTGTTCGAGCAATTTCTGCCCCATTTAAACGGCCAGCTATTTGGATTTTAATTCCTTGAAGTTTAGATCGTTCAGCTCGTTTTAAAGTTTTTTTTACAGCGCGTCGAAAGGCAATTCGTTTTTCTAATTGTTGGATTAAAAAATCGGCTAAAAAAGCTGCTTTTTGTTCGATTTTTACTAATTCCATCAATTGAATGGTTAATTTTATAGGAGGTTGACCCTCAGTTACTGCTAATTTTTTAGTAGAGACTGTATTTTTTAAAGAAGATTCTGTTAGAAAATTTAAATGAAAAAACCGACTAGAATGATAAGTTATTAAATTTTTTTCCAATAATTTTTGAACTGTGGATAATTGAGTATCTTTTGAACTAATAAAAAAGCCGGGTTTTGTTAAAAAAATACAAATTTGAATGTGATTATTAAATTTTCTATCAATTTGTATTTGCAGAATACCTGCATCTTGAAATCTCTCTAAAAAAAATTGACGAATAAATAGATCTTCAAAAATATTTTGGGTATAGCGACTCTTTGAAGCAAACCAGTTTGCCTGATGTTTTTGAAAAATACCTAAACGAAAACCATATGGATGAATTTTTTGACCCATAATCTATTTGTAAATTTTTATTTTCGGCGTAAAGTTTTTTTATCGTTTTTTATGTGACCACGAAAAGTACGAGTAGGAGAGAATTCTCCTAGTTTATGGCCTACCATTTGTTCCGTGATAAAAACGGGGATTAATTCTTTTCCATTATGCACTGCAATAGTATGGCCTATCATAATAGGCACAATAGTGGAGGATCGGGACCACGTTTTTAAGACTTTTTTAATTTTTTGTTTATTTAATTGTTCAATTTTTTTCAATAAATGATCTGCTACAAAAGGAAAAGTACGTGTCATACTTTTTATAATTATTCTTTACGGTATATATTAAAAAATTGGGGTTTTTATTTTTTTATGCTGTTATATTATCTGCTCACAGAAATTAAAATAAAGCGAACTGAGTAATAAAAATAAACTCTATAGAATACGTTTTATTATTTACGTCGACGAATAATAAGATTATTACTATATTTAATAATTTTGCGGGTTTTTTTACCTAACGTAGGTTTTCCCCAAGGAGTTACGGGATGTTTTCTACCAATAGGAGCACGCCCCTCTCCACCTCCATGTGGATGATCCACAGGGTTCATTACTGCTCCCCTAACGTGAGGTCGACGGTCTAACCAACGTTTTCTTCCAGCTTTTCCAAGACGGATTTTATTCCATTCAGAATTACTTACCTGACCTATAGTTGCCCAACATTTGTTAAGAATAGTACGAATTTCACCAGAAGGAAGACGTAAAGTTACTAACTCCCCTTCCTTTGCTAATATCTGAGCGCAAGTTCCAGCAGACTTCACGAGTTGACCTCCACGACCAGGAGTTAGCTCAATATTATGAATTTCCGTTCCTAATGGAATATTTTTTACTGGTAACGTATTTCCTGGAATGATAGGGGCAAAAAAATCTGTTTGTATTGTATCTCCTATATTCATACCTATTGGTTGAATAATATAACGTTTTTCACCATCTCTAAAATGTAATAGGGCTACATAAGCTGTTCTATTTGGATCATATTCTATAGAAGAGACTTGTGCTAATATAGAATATTTGGATCTTTTTGAATCAATTTGACGGTACAGACGTTTATGACCTCCACCACGATGACGAATTGTAATAATACCCCTATTATTTTTTCCTCTTTTTCGTGAAAAGGAGGAAGTTAAACTACGTTCTGGTCTTTTTTTTGATAAATTACGAAAATCACAACAAGAACGTTGACGAGTACTTGGTGTATGTGTTCGATAAACCCTTATTCCCATAAAATTTAGTTGTACAAAATGTTTGAAAATTAACCTAAAGAGACGTCTATTGGAAGTTTTTGATTTTTTTCTAATTTAATAATAATTCGTTTATTTATATTTTTATAACCTTTTGATGCTAGTAAGCGTGTCTTTTTTCTTGTTAATCTATGACTATTAATTTTTAAAGGTTTAATATTATAAATTTTTTGAAAAAGCACTTTTATTTGTTTTTTTGTTAATTTATCAACTACATCAAAAGTATACTGATTTTGTTCAAGTAGATTTGTTGTTTTTTCCGTAAATAAAAGTTTGACTATAGGTCAAAAAAAGGAACTAATTGAACAATTTACACTGTTTATAGCTTCTATTTATCAACTAATTCTAATAAATCTGAATAACGAAAAAGTCTTTCAAAAAAAGTTCCGTGAATCATCGCTAAAAAAATGTTTTACAAATTTTTTCTATCAGGATTCTATTTAAAAAAATGTATTTTTTGAAGGTATAGAGAATAATCTTTATTCTATTTGAATTTGCGTGAACCTTTACCCAAATTTTTATTTTCATATATTTATTTTTTCATAGATTGAGGAATTTATCCTTTAATTAGCCAAGATAGCATTTCAAAAATTCGAAATTTGTATATTTTGTTTAAATATACAAATTTTTTTCTTCTATTATTTTATAATTTAACTATAAAAATAAAGAATTGATTAAAAAATATGTAATTACATTATTTACCAGGTTTTTTTAAATAATCAATTAGCATTAAAAATTTTTATGAATAATCTTTTCTATACTATATAAAAATAAAAAAGTTATTCTAGGTCATTTTATAATTCCTTTTAAAATATTTTTAAGAGATGCATGTAGCAGGACTTGAACCTGCGATATTCAATGAAAACGGATTATGAGTCCGCCGCTTTTGACCACTCAGCCATACATGCTTATCTAAAATCTAAAAAGATTTTAGATAAAAAAATTAGAAATTTATTTCAGATAATTGAACTTTTTCAAATTGTTTTTTCTTTAATACAAGAAAAATTTGTGTTAATAGTATACTTACAAAAAAAATCAGTAATCCTTGCAAACGAGCAGGGTTTTGTAATACAATTTCTGTATCTTTTTGACCAAAACCTCCCACATTTGGATTAATGGTTAATGGCTGATCTATTTGAACAGCTTGTTCTTTTTTTACGACAAGTTGTGGACCTGCAGGAATTTGTTGACTAATAGTTTCTCCATTATTATTTAAAATAATAATTTCAGATTCTCCTTTTTCATTTGTATTGATTTGCTGAATTATACCGTCTATAGAAGACGTATAAATAGTATTATTACTTTTTGAACCATTAGCGTAAACTTGACCTCGACCTCTATTACCTCCTACATAAAGTGGATATTTTAAATAGGAAATATTTTTATCTTTTTTTGGATCGGGGGACAGAATAGGAAAAACCATTTTTGAATATTTTTTCCCAGGAACAGGGCCTACCACTAAAATATTGGATCTTTCTGGACTATAAGGCTGAAAAGATAGACGATTAATTTTTTTCTTTAATTCTGGAGAAATTCTATTTTTAGGTGCAAGTTGGAAATTTTCTGGTAGAATTAGAACAGCTCCCACATTTAGATTACCTTTTTTACCATTCACAAGCACCTGTTGTACTTGTTGATCATAAGGAATGTTCACTACAGCCTCAAAAATAGTGTCTGGAAGTACTGATTGAGGTACCTCGATTTCTACAGGTTTTTGTGCTAAATGACAATTTGCACATACTAAACGCCCGTTAGGCTCTCTAGGATTCTCATAATTTTGTTGTGCAAAAATAGGATATGCTATACTTGATTGAGGAATACTACAAATACAAAAAACACTAACTAAGAAAAATTGAATATAGGCTTTTGGAGTAAATTTTTTTAAACGATTCATAGAAAAATTTTTTTAATTATCAATTTTCTTCTCAAGAAATTCTTTATTCAATGGCAGATTTTTCAATATATAAAAAAGCTGAGGCCATCGCAATAGCGGGAAATACTAAATCAATTAAAGGAACAAAAATCGACGGTAAATAAGCAGCATTCATAACTTTTTTTAATAAAGATTATTTTAATTTAATCCTTGTGCATTTTAGCATAATAAAAAAAATTTTTCAAGTTTTTTCTTTTTAATATGTTTAAATCTTTTTTATTATAGATTCTATATAATGAGTATAGAGGGATTTGAACCCCCGACCTTATGGTTCGTAGCCATAGACTCTAATCCACTGAGCTATATACCCTCAACAAAATAACTATGTGAATAAAATAAAAATTTTTATAGGCGGACGATGGGAATTGAACCCACGACTAGAGCTGCCACAGAGCTCTGCCTTACCACTTGGCGACGCCCACCATTTATTTTTTTTTAAGCACTTTTGGTTAGTTGCTATAATTATAGACTATAGGTTATAGTATTAGCAACTATTAATTGCAATAAAAAAAATAGGATGTCACATAATGTAAAAATCTATGATACTTGTATTGGATGTACTCAATGTGTACGAGCGTGCCCTACGGATGTTTTAGAGATGGTTCCATGGGATGGTTGTAAAGCAAAGCAAATTGCGTCAGCTCCTCGAACAGAAGATTGTGTTGGATGTAAAAGATGTGAAACAGCTTGTCCAACTGATTTTTTAAGTGTTCGAGTATATTTAGGAGCAGAAACTACAAGAAGTATGGGTCTAGCGTATTAAATTTTTTTACTATTTTTAAGAATAAATATTTATTCTTAAAAATAGTAAAAAAATTTTTCAACAGATTAACTTCCTACTTTAAAAGCATCCACAAAAAACCCGATCAGCAGACCGCCCCGAATGGCTATTAATATAGAAAATAATATTTTTTTCAATTGTTTATAAAATAAAAAATTGAAAAACTCAAAAATTAAAAGAATTATTATAATTAAAAAACCATCCCACAAAAATAAATTCCTAAAAAAATTTAAGAAACTACCAAAAAAATTGCCAATTAGAAATCCTATAAAAAAAAATTTAAAAAGACTCGCAAAATAGGTTTGAAAAATTGATACTTTTAATTGATAGTTTTTTTTCCCTTTTTTTATAATTTGTTGCATAGATTAATGTCTAGATAAAAATTTTATCATTTAATTGCTTTTGGTGGGAATCGAACCCACAAGTCGTTAGACTCCAAGGCCTAAACTTGGTGCGTTTGCCTAATTTCGCCACAAAAGCTTTTTTGTTCAATTGACAATTAGATTGCCAAAAAATATAATATTATAAATAATAAACATAAAAGCCGGGATAGCTCAGTGGTAGAGCATAGTATTGAAAATTCTTGTGTCATCGGTTCAAGTCCGATTCCTGGCAGTTTTAATAGTAAAAAAATGATTCATCTAAAAACTTTTTTTATTGAAAATATTTTTCTAGGGTGGGAGGATTCGAACCTTCGAATATCGAGACCAAAACCCGATGCCTTACCACTTGGCGACACCCTACAATTATCCAGTTCTATGTGAATGTTAGCGGATTTTATTCAAAAAAGCAATCCATAAATAAAAGTCTAAAAAAAATATTTTATATATTTTTATAAGCAAAGCTTTGTCGTTGATTTTTTTAACATTCTACTAAAAGTATGAAATTAGCATATTGGATGATAAACCCTCAAAAAAAATTGTGTTAATTAGAAAAATGTTTAGGTGCATTAAAAAATTTTTGTTTTTTTATTTGGTTTGAAAATAAAAAATTACTATAAAAAACAAAAATAATTAGAATACCAGTGATTTTTATTCTTTTAGAATCCTTTAACTATGTTTACAGATAAACAACATCCAGTTAATCTACTTGAAATTTTAAGACATAAAGAGATTAAAAGAAAAATCATTAGTATGCTCCACAATCTTTATTTTAGGGGAAATTTTATAATGACGATTTTTTATAAGATTGGGGATTTTGATAAAAATATTTAAAAACTTTTTAAAGTTGTTTAAAAAGTTGAGCTATCCATATAGTAATATATCTTGATAGTTCTTTTAGGGTTAATCTAACTAAACTCTAAATTATGCGGGCCCTGCTCATATTGGTACATTACGTGTAGCCAGTTCATTTAAAAATGTACATGCTATAATGCACGCACCACTTGGAGATGATTATTTTAATGTAATGCGTTCCATGTTAGAACGTGAAAGAGATTTTACACCTGTAACAACAAGTGTTGTAGATAGACATGTTTTGGCTCGAGGATCACAAGAAAAAGTTGTAGAAAATATTAATCGAAAAGATAAACAAGAAAAACCAGACTTGATAGTGTTGACTCCTACTTGTACTTCTAGTATTTTACAAGAAGATTTACAAAATTTTGTAAACCGAGCTTCGTTAAATTCTGATTCGGATGTTTTACTAGCGGATGTAAATCATTATAGAGTTAACGAATTACAAGCAGCAGATCGTACTTTGGAACAAATTATTAGGCATTATCTAAAAGATTTAAATAGTCAAAATATTAAAAAAACAGAACAACCATCTGTAAATATTTTAGGGATTTTTACTTTAGGTTTTCACAATCAGCATGATTGTAGAGAATTAAAAAGACTGTTGAATGATCTAGGTATAAAGGTGAATTTAATAATCCCTGAAGGTGTTTCCGTAAAAAAACTGAAAACAATTCCGGAAGCTTGGCTTAATATAGTACCGTATCGTGAAGTAGGTTTAATGAGTGCGCTCTATTTAGAAAAAACTTTTAAAATGCCTTTTGTCTCTACTTGTCCTATTGGGCTTATAGATACCGCCAATTTTGTTCGTGAATTAAATGAAAAACTACACACTTTCTCTAAAATTAATGTGGAACAATATATTGATCATCAGACACGATTTATATCCCAGGCTGCGTGGTTTTCACGATCTATTGATTGCCAAAATTTAACAGGAAAAAAAGCTGTGGTCTTTGGTGATACTACTCACGCTGTAGCTCTAACTAAAGTATTATCTAGAGAAATGGGAATTAGAGTTGTGTGTGCAGGAACATATTGTCAACATGATGCTGATTGGTTTCGTGAACAAGTAGAAGGTTTTTGCGATGAAATTTTAATCACTGAAGATCATACTCAAGTGAGTAATATGATTGCTCGTTTAGAACCTTCCGCTATTTTTGGGACACAAATGGAGCGCCACGTAGGGAAAAGATTAGATATTCCATGTGGTGTTATATCAGCGCCTATTCACATCCAAAATTTCCCACTTGGTTATAGACCATTTGTAGGTTATGAAGGAGCTAACCAAATAGCGGATTTAGTTTATAATTCTTTTACTCTAGGAATGGAAGACCATTTATTAGAAATTTTTGGCGGTCATGATGTTAAGACAGTAATTACAAAGACATTGTCAACAAACTCTGATTTACAATGGTCAGAAAGTAGTTTAGCAGAATTACAAAAAATACCTGGTTTTGTCCGAAATAGAATAAAACGAAATACGGAAAAATATGCAAGAGAACAAAATATTAAACAAATTACATTAGAAGTCCTTTATGCGGCGAAAGAAGCATTAGCAGCATAAAAATTCTTATAGGAGAAATATATTTTCTCCTATAAGAAAGTAAGGTGATATAGCCAAGTGGTAAGGCAGAAGATTGCAAATCTTTTATCCCCAGTTCGATCCTGGGTATCACCTTTTTTAGTTTATAAATTTTTAGAGCTTAGGTGGACCCTTAAGCACTCATCACTTATGCTATAATTATTCTATACAATGTAAAGATTAATCTAAATTTTATTTTATTTTCGAAAATTTTGGTTTTTTGATTTTAAAATGCTAATATATATTTTTAAAAAAATTCAATGACAATAAGTCCACCAGAACGTGAAATTAAAAAAGTAAAAGTTATTGTTGATCGTAATCCAATTGATACTAGTTTTGAAAAATGGGCTAAACCCGGACATTTTTCTCGAACTTTAGCAAAAGGACCTACAACAACAACGTGGATTTGGAATTTGCACGCAGATGCACACGATTTTGACAGTCATACTAGTGATTTAGAAGATATTTCTCGTAAAGTTTTTAGTGCCCATTTTGGTCAGCTTGGTATTATTCTAATTTGGTTAAGTGGAATGTATTTTCACGGAGCACGTTTTTCTAATTATGAAGCGTGGCTGAGTGATCCGACTCATATTAAACCTAGTGCTCAGGTTGTATGGCCAATTGTAGGACAAGAAATCCTAAATGGAGATGTGGGGGGAGGTTTCCAAGGAATTCAAATTACTTCTGGTTTTTTTCAATTATGGCGAGCTAGTGGAATTACTAGTGAACTAGAACTTTATAGTACTGCTTTAGGTGGTCTAGTTTTAGCAAGTGCTATGTTTTTTGCTGGTTGGTTTCATTATCATAAAGCAGCTCCTAAATTAGAGTGGTTCCAAAATGCTGAATCAATGATGAATCATCATTTAGCAGGTTTATTGGGATTAGGAAGTTTAGGCTGGGCTGGTCATCAGATTCATTTATCAATTCCTATTAATAAATTACTTGATGCAGGTGTTGATCCTAAAGAAATCCCATTACCACATGAATTTTTATTAAATCGTGAATTAATGGCAGGTTTATATCCAAGTTTTTCAAAAGGTTTAACACCTTTTTTTACGTTAAACTGGGGAGAATACAGCGATTTTTTAACTTTTAAAGGTGGTTTAAATCCTATTAATGGTGGTTTATGGTTAACAGATATTGCTCATCATCATTTAGCAATTGCCGTATTATTTATTATTGCAGGTCATATGTACCGTACTAATTGGGGTATTGGTCATAGTATGAAAGAAATTTTAGAATCTCATAAAGGACCTTTTACGGGTGCTGGACATCAAGGTTTATACGAAATTTTAACTACTTCATGGCATGCGCAGCTTGCTTTAAATCTAGCATTATTTGGGTCTTTATCAATTATTGTGGCACATCATATGTATGCTATGCCACCCTATCCGTATTTAGCTACTGATTATGGTACTCAATTATCTTTATTTACTCATCATACGTGGATAGGAGGTTTTTGTATTGTAGGAGCAGGAGCTCACGCAGCTATTTTTATGGTACGAGATTATGATCCTACTAATAATTATAATAATCTATTAGATCGAGTAATTCGTCATCGTGATACAATTATTTCTCATTTAAATTGGGTTTGTATTTTTCTAGGGTTTCATAGTTTTGGTTTATATATTCATAATGATACAATGAGTGCATTAGGAAGACCACAAGATATGTTTTCGGATACTACAATTCAATTACAACCTATTTTTGCACAATGGATTCAAAATATTCATTACACAGCACCTACAGCTTTAGCTGCAACAAGTTTAACTTGGGGTGGAGATATCGTAGCAATTGGTGGAAAAGTTGCTATGATGCCGATCAATCTAGGAACTTCTGATTTCATGGTGCATCATATTCATGCTTTTACTATTCATGTAACAGCTTTAATTCTATTAAAAGGGGTTTTATATTCTCGAAGTTCACGATTAATTCCGGATAAAGCTAATTTAGGATTCCGTTTTCCTTGTGATGGTCCTGGTCGTGGAGGAACTTGTCAAGTGTCTGCTTGGGATCATGTTTTTTTAGGCTTATTTTGGATGTATAATTCTTTATCAATTGTTATCTTTCACTTTAGTTGGAAAATGCAATCTGATGTTTGGGGAACTGTAAGTGATTCAGGGGTTTCTCATATTACTGGTGGTAATTTTGCTAATAGTGCAAATACTATTAATGGTTGGTTAAGAGATTTTTTATGGGCTCAATCGTCACAAGTAATTCAGTCCTATGGTTCTGCACTATCCGCTTATGGCCTAATTTTTCTAGGAGCTCATTTTGTGTGGGCATTTAGTTTAATGTTTTTATTCAGTGGCCGTGGTTATTGGCAAGAATTAATTGAGTCAATTTTATGGGCTCATAATAAATTAAAAGTGGCACCAGCAATTCAACCACGTGCATTAAGTATTACACAAGGACGAGCAGTAGGTGTAGCTCATTATATTTTTGGAGGAATTGTCACAACTTGGAGTTTCTTTTTAGCGCGTATTATTGCAGTTGGTTAGTTTTTTTATTCAAATTTATCTAATTTAATAATTTTTTAAGGAGATATCATTTATATGGCTACAAAGTTTCCAAAATTTAGCCAAGGATTAGCACAAGATCCTACAACTCGTCGTATTTGGTTCGGTATAGCAACAGCTCATGATTTTGAAAGTCATGATAGTATTACAGAAGAAACGCTTTATCAAAAAATTTTTGCATCCCATTTTGGACAATTATCAATTATCTTTTTATGGACAGCAGGAAATTTATTTCATGTAGCTTGGCAGGGTAATTTCGAAGCATGGGTCCAAGATCCACTTCATATCAGACCTATTGCCCATGCTATTTGGGATCCGCATTTTGGACAATCTGCTGTAGAAGCCTTTACTCGAGGTGGAGCATCCGGTCCTGTAAATATTGCTACCTCTGGGGTTTATCAGTGGTGGTATACTATAGGAATGAGATCAAATCAAGATTTATATGAAGGATCAATTTTTTTATCCTTTGCTGCAGGACTATTTTTAATTGCTGGTTGGTTACATTTACAACCAAAATTTCAGCCAGCTTTATCGTGGTTTAAAAATGCAGAATCTCGATTAAATCATCATTTAGCTGGTTTATTTGGTGTAAGTTCTTTAGCTTGGACAGGCCATTTAGTTCACGTAGCTATTCCAGAGTCTCGTGGAATTCATGTACGTTGGGATAATTTTTTAACAACTTTACCCCATCCACAAGGATTAAAACCTTTTTTTACAGGTAATTGGTCTGTATATGCACAAAATCCAGATACTGCTAATCATTTATTTAATACAAATGAAGGTTCTGGGGATGCTATTCTAACATTTTTAGGAGGCTTCCATCCACAAACTCAAAGTTTATGGTTAACAGATATTGCTCATCATCATTTAGCAATTGCTGTATTATTTATTATTGCAGGTCATATGTATCGTACTAATTTTGGTATTGGTCATAGTATGAAAGAAATTCTAGACGTTCATACTCCACCTTCAGGAAATTTAGGGGCTGGTCATCAAAACTTATTTGATACAATTAACAATTCCCTACATTTTCAATTAGGTTTAGCTTTAGCTTCCGCAGGAACTATCTGTTCTATGGTAGCTCAACATATGTATTCTTTACCAGCATATGCTTTTATAGCATCTGATTTTACAACACAAGCAGCTTTATATACTCATCATCAATATATTGCTGGTTTTATGTTATGTGGTGCTTTTGCACATGGAGCGATTTTCTTTATTCGTGATTATGATCCAGAAGCAAATAAAGGGAATGTTTTATCACGTATTTTAGATCATAAAGAGGCTATTATTTCTCATTTAAGTTGGGTTAGTTTATTTTTAGGTTTTCATACTTTAGGTTTATACGTTCATAATGATGTTATGTTAGCTTTCGGAACTCCTGAAAAACAAATTTTAATTGAACCTGTTTTCGCACAATGGATTCAAGCATCTCAAGGAAAATCTCTTTACGGTTTTGATTTATTATTGTCATCATCTACAAGTCCCGCTTTTCATGCGAGTCAAACTGTATGGTTACCGGGGTGGCTGGATGCTATTAATAATCCAACAAATTCCCTATTTTTAACAATAGGACCTGGGGATTTTTTAGTTCACCATGCTATCGCATTAGGTTTACATACAACGACCTTAATTTTAGTTAAAGGAGCTTTAGATGCACGTGGATCTAAATTAATGCCAGATAAAAAAGATTTTGGATATAGTTTTCCTTGTGATGGTCCTGGTCGTGGCGGAACTTGTGATATTTCTGCATGGGATGCTTTCTATCTATCAGTCTTTTGGATGCTTAATACTATTGGATGGGTAACTTTTTATTGGCATTGGAAACATTTAGGAATTTGGCAAGGAAATGTTAATCAATTTAATGAATCGTCAACTTATTTAATGGGTTGGCTAAGGGATTACTTATGGTTAAATTCTTCACAATTAATCAACGGTTATAATCCATTTGGAATGAATAGTTTATCTGTATGGGCTTGGATGTTCTTATTTGGGCATTTAGTTTATGCAACTGGTTTTATGTTTTTAATTTCTTGGCGTGGATACTGGCAAGAATTAATTGAGACTTTAGCTTGGGCCCATGAAAGAACTCCTTTAGCGAATTTAGTTCGTTGGAAAGATAAACCTGTAGCTTTATCAATTGTGCAAGCACGTTTAGTCGGGCTTACTCATTTTTCAGTTGGTTATATATTTACTTATGCAGCTTTTTTAATTGCTTCTACTTCTAGTAAATTTGGTTAAAAGCTCTCTAATCGTTATAATAATTTAAATAAATTAATAAACTATAATTTTTAAGAGTTCATTATGATTCTTCTTTTTCAGGTGGCCGTTTTTGCTTTAATATCTTTATCTTTCTTATTAGTTGTTGGTGTACCCGTAGCCTTCGCCTATCCTAATGGTTGGTCTGATAATAAAGGAACAATTTTTTCAGGTGTTGGTCTTTGGTTTTTATTAGTATTTTTAGTAGGAATCTTAAATTCATTTGTAGTATAACCCATCTGGTTTAAACCTATTATTCGATTTGTAAATAAATTTTTACAAATCGAATAATAAAAAAATTAGGTTTTTATAAAAAATATTTTAAAATGTCAAAATTATTATTTTTTTTTGAGGAATTTCCACTTTTATTTAAAAATTTTTTTCCCATCAATATTAAAAAACGGGGGTTTTCGGATAGTTTATTGGGGTTTTCGGGAGGACAAGATTCTACTTTTTTATTTGTTTGGGTTTTTATACAAAAATATCCACCACTCTATTATGGGATCGTGCATTTAAATCATTTAATTCAACTAGATAATTTTTATTATACAAAAAATAATATTCAACTTTCATTTCTATTTGGCCATTGTTATCATTTAACGTTACCTTTTTTTGCTTTATTAAATGAAAAAAGTAGTTGTAAGTGGCGTTATTCTTTATTTTATAGATTAAGTAACTTTTATTTTTATAAAACATTATGGTTAGCTAATTCAAATAGTGATTATTGTGAAAAATTTTTTTTAAATATCTTAAGAGGCTGTGGGACTAGTCATTCAATATTTTCAAAAAAGATTACTAATTTTAATCAAATAGAATATAATTACTTTTTTGTTACTCGTTTATGAAAATTTATTTTTTTTATCCAAAAAATTATAAAATTGTTATTTATAGACCTTTACTTTCATTAAATAGGGAAAAGTTAAAAAAAATTCTTATTTTTTTCCACTTTCCACTTTCTATTGACCGAACAAATAGACTTCTCGTATATAAAAGAAATAAAGTGCGTGCTTTTTTATTTCCTTTTATTAGATATTTTTTCAATTCTAGTATTGAAAAAAATTTATTAAAATTAATGACTATACAGAAAGAACAACAACAGTATTTTCAGCAAATGTATAAACAAGTTTTTTTTTCTATATATTTAAAAAAAAATTTTTATTTTTTTATACCAAGAATATTACAAAAAATTGTTATTAAAAAATTTTTGAAACATAGTAGAAAACCCTATTCAAATAGAGATATAAACTTCATAATAAATAATTTAATTAAAACTAGTAAAGTGAATTTTAAAAAAAATTATTAAAATTGTCGCAGTTGATAAGTTGTTCAAACACAATTTACTGTTTAATATTATTAAAGTTTTGCAATTTTTTGCAAACTAAAAAAATTTATTTTTAATATGACAATCGCACTAGGAAAATCTCAAACAGAGAGAGGTTGGTTCGATCTTGTAGATGACTGGTTAAGACGTGATCGTTTTGTTTTTGTGGGATGGTCAGGTCTTTTATTATTCCCTTGTGCTTATTTAGCACTTGGTGGTTGGTTAACGGGTATTACATTTGTAACATCTTGGTATACTCACGGATTAGCAAGTTCTTTCTTAGAAGGATGTAACTTTCTAACAGTAGCTGTATCAACTCCTGCTAATAGTATGGGTCATTCATTATTATTATTGTGGGGACCAGAAGCACAGGCGGATTTTACTCGTTGGTTTCAACTAGGTGGTTTATGGCCTTTTGTCGCTCTTCATGGTTCTTTTGCTTTAATTGGTTTTATGTTACGACAATTTGAAATTGCTCGTTCATTAAAGTTAAGACCTTATAATGCTATTGCTTTTTCTGCACCTATAGCAGTCTTTGTATCTGTTTTTTTAATTTATCCATTAGGGCAACAAGGATGGTTTTTTGCTCCAAGTTTTGGAGTAGCGGCGATCTTCCGTTTTATTTTATTCTTTCAAGGATTCCATAACTGGACTTTAAACCCTTTTCATATGATGGGTGTAGCTGGCGTACTAGGAGCTGCCTTACTATGTGCTATTCATGGAGCCACTGTAGAAAATACATTATTTGAAGATGGAGATGGGGCGAATACATTCCGAGCTTTTAACCCTACTCAAGCTGAAGAAACTTACTCTATGGTAACAGCAAACCGTTTTTGGTCTCAAATTTTTGGTGTAGCTTTTTCAAACAAACGTTGGTTACATTTCTTTATGTTATTTGTTCCGGTGACAGGTTTATGGATGAGTGCTATAGGTGTTTTAGGACTTGCATTAAATTTACGAGCTTATGATTTTGTATCACAAGAAATTCGTGCTGCGGAAGATCCTGAATTTGAAACATTTTACACAAAAAATATTCTTCTAAATGAAGGTATCCGTGCATGGATGGCTGCTCAAGATCAGCCTCATGAAAAATTAGTATTCCCTGAGGAGGTATTACCACGTGGAAACGCTCTTTAATGGAACATTAACTGTCGGTGGTCGCGATCAAGAATCTACTGGATTTGCTTGGTGGGCCGGCAATGCTCGTTTAATTAATTTATCAGGAAAACTTTTAGGAGCTCATGTAGCTCATGCTGGTTTAATAGTTTTTTGGGCAGGGGCAATGAATCTTTTTGAAGTTGCTCATTTTGTGCCAGAAAAACCTATGTATGAACAAGGATTAATTTTACTTCCTCATTTAGCAAGTTTAGGCTATGGTATTGGACCTGGTGGAGAAGTCGTTGATACTTTTCCGTACTTTGTTTCTGGAGTTTTACATTTAATTTCGTCTGCTGTTTTAGGATTTGGGGGTGTTTATCATTCATTAATTGGTCCTGAAACTTTAGAAGAATCTTTTCCTTTTTTTGGTTATGTATGGAAAGACAAAAATAAAATGACAACAATTTTAGGAATTCATTTAATTATCTTAGGAATAGGAGCTTGGCTACTTGTGTGGAAAGCTCTATATTTTGGAGGTGTTTATGATACTTGGGCTCCTGGTGGTGGAGATGTTCGTTTAATAACGAACCCTACTGTGAGTCCTGCAGTTGTTTTTGGTTATATCTTAAAATCTCCTTTTGGTGGAGATGGTTGGATTGTAAGTGTAGATAATATGGAAGATATAATTGGTGGCCATATTTGGATTGGTACATTAAATATTTTTGGAGGTATCTGGCATATTTTAACAAAACCTTGGGCGTGGGCTAGACGTGCTTTTGTATGGTCTGGAGAAGCTTATTTATCATATAGTTTAGCAGCTATTTCTATGATGGGATTAATTGCTTGTTGTATGTCTTGGTTTAATAATACAGCTTATCCTAGTGAATTTTATGGGCCTACAGGACCTGAAGCTTCTCAAGCACAAGCATTTACATTCTTAGTACGAGATCAGCGTTTAGGTGCTAATGTAGCATCTGCACAAGGACCTACTGGGTTAGGTAAATATTTAATGCGTTCTCCAACAGGAGAGATCATTTTCGGAGGGGAAACCATGCGATTTTGGGATTTCCGCGGACCGTGGTTAGAACCTTTACGAGGTCCTAATGGTTTAGATTTAAATAAACTAAAAAATGATATTCAACCTTGGCAAGAAAGAAGAGCAGCAGAATACATGACACATGCACCTTTAGGATCACTTAATTCTGTAGGTGGTGTAGCAACAGAAATTAATGCTGTAAACTTTGTTAGCCCACGAAGTTGGCTAGCAACATCGCATTTCTGCTTAGGATTTATGTTTTTTGTAGGACATTTATGGCACGCAGGACGAGCTCGTGCTGCCGCTGCTGGTTTTGAAAAAGGTATTGATCGTGATAACGAACCTGTTTTATCATTAAAACCTTTAGATTAATTTTATTTTTCTCTAGAATCTGTCATTTTACAGGTTTTAGAGAAAAATAAAAGTTTACAAATGTGGCTTTTTTAGAGCTAATCTATCGTAAGCAGTACAGGGGAATCGAACCCCTACCATCAGATTGGAAATCTGAGGCGCTAACCGTTACACCAGTACTGCTTTTTGTGTTTACCTAATTATTATAGTAAAAAATAGTGTATTTTACAACTAAACAAGAAATTTATTATTTTAAAAGTTGTTTTTTATTTTTTATTTTGTTACTATATAATACACAAAATGCTAAAAATATTTCTATTTAAAACTTACCCTAAAAGTTCATTATGTTATCATTAATAACTTATTTCTCAATATTACTGGGTTCTATTTTTTTGACCATTGTTGTATATTTTTCACTTTTAAAAATTAAATTAATTTAATTTATTATTTTTGTTATGGAAAACCTAAAAATTTATTTATCAACAGCTCCTGTAATAGCTTTAATTTGGCTTAGTCTTTTATCTAGTTTAATTATTGAAGTTAATCGTTTTTTCCCAGACCCTCTTATTTTTGCATTTTAATATTTAAGACTCGTCAAAAACGAGTCTTAAATATTAAAATGTAAAAAAACCAGTTCCAGCTGGAATTAAATGACCTAAAATAACATTTTCTTTTAAGCCACAAATGAAATCCATCTTATTTTGTATAGCAGCTTTTGTTAAAATACGCGTTGTTTCTTGGAAACTTGCTGCTGAAATAAAACTATTAGTTTCTAAACAAGTTTTTGTAATTCCTAAAATAATAGGTTCATATTGAATTTGTTTTGATTGAATTTTCTTATTAATTTTCTCAACCCAGACTAATTCTACCAATTCTCCACGGAGCAATCCTGTAGAACCTACATCAATAATTTTTACTTTTGACGTCATTTGACGAATAATAATTTCTATATGCTTATCCGAAATGAAGATTCCTTGCATTGTGTATACAAACTGTATTTCATTAACAATAATTTGTTGTAGTTTGATTAATGCTTTTTTAACAGCTTTACTATATTTATATTGAATTTTATATTTGCTATATAAATATTTTAGACGCATATGTAAATTCTCAAATAAAGGGTTCCCACCTCGCGTTTGTCTTGCTTCAAAAAATTCCTCAATTTTTGGAATTCCTTGAACAATATCTCCAGTTTTAAAATGGCTATAAAACATTGTAAATAAACGAGTCTGAGACTGAATAATTGCAGAATTTTTTACATGTAAAATACCGTTTGATGTGAGCAGGAGTGAATTCGCTTTTCTCAGCAAAAGAGTAGTTTTTGATATTTGGCAAACTTGACCTGAAGTGAGGATTATTTGTTTATTCTCTACTTGTGAAAGTGGTGGGATACAATCTCCTAGCCTAAAAATAGGTGAATAAAGCTGGTCAAGTCCTACTAAATGATTTTTTTGAAGAATCATAAAATTAGAAGAATTTCGTGGTAGAGTTTGCGATTCATAAAAACTATCTTTGAAAAATTCGCCTTTTTCAGCTAATATTTTTATTATTAAAAAAAGTTTTGATTGAAAAAATTTGTTTTGTTGAATAAACTTAAACTCTAATTTATTCGATATTTGTAGGAATTTTTTACAATCTGAATAAAAAGCTTTTACCACAAAAAGAGTCAATATAGTTTTAGAATTTTCTAAATTAAAATAGCCCGTTTTAGTTATTTTTTCATAACCTTGAAATTTTAATATACAATTATAATTTTTTTTTAGGATTAGTAAAATTTGATTATTTGACAAGAAATATTTTAAGCGGTTAGAGTGAGAATTTCCCAAAAAATTCTTTTGACTATAAGAAAAAATTGTGATTTTATTTTTTGAAAAATATTTAAAAGAAAGTTTTTTGGGTTTCATTATTTTATAATTATCAACAAAAGGCTCCTTTAGTAATGTTTTTTGAAATTTTAATATAATTAATATAAAATTAGAACTTCTATTTATAAAAAAACGTGTTTTTTTATTTCTAAAATAATTTTTTTGCTTAATAAGGACGTTCAATTGTTTAAAATATTTGTTTATTATTTTACAATTTAAAAATGGAATACCACAAAATTTTGTATCACAAACGTTATTTGAAATAGATAAAGTTTGATAATCTAAACAAATGTTCTGCTTTTTAGAAAACAAACAACACTGAATTTTTGAAATTTCTATAAAACTAAACCAATCTGCAAATTTAAACGGTTTACGTAAAAAAATAACTCTCTGACGAGGAGGTTCAATTCTTGTTAATAAAAATTTAGACTCATCTATCATGGGTATTAAATAATTCTGGGTATAATAGGTAAAACTTAAACATCTAATTTTTACTAATCTACCCATTGGATTATTGATTAATCGGTTTTTTTTTATAAAAGTTTCTAATAAAAAAAAATGGTAGTAACCAGAAAAAATATTTTCATAAAAAAAATTATTTTTTAAATAAAAGTTTACTACTGGTGAATTCTTTTTTTGTAATTTACGAAAATAGTCCCTTTTATGGCGATACGCTTCTGGATCAAAAAAACAACTAACAAAAACAAAAAAATAATTATATAGAAATTTTTTTAGGTAAGTATATTCTAAAGGACTAGTATAATTACGCCATTTAGCTAAAAATTTTTTTTTGTTACTTTGTAAAATTATATTTTTTTGAGTCCAAAAAATATAATTTTTATTTTCTTTGGTATTATAAAAAAAAAATTTTTGCTTAACAAAATTATTAAGTTGAGTTTTTTTAAAATTATAAAAAAAATTGGAAAATATATTATTTTCTAAAAGATAAGATTGAGTTCGTAAATTTTGCTTTAAAACAATAAAATAATAATTATTTAAAATTTTTTTACTAAATATTGTTGAATTAGAAAAACCACCAATAAACCCTAAACTTTGATTTATTTTATTAGAATAGAGAAAAAAAGAAGTTTCTCCTCTATGTGGCTTTTTTGATAAAAAAGATTTTTTTAGACTAAAATAATATTTATTTTTATAAATTAAAAAATTTAGATCAAAAGATTTTAAAAATTGCACAAAATTTTCAGTAGAAAAAAGAGGATTTTTTCTAGCTTCTATAGAAGATGCGATAAATTTTTCTTTTTCGTTAAATGCTAATTTTTTTGGAGGATTCAGAGATAAAACAGCCTCTATATTAAGTGAAATTTTTTGAAAAACAACATTAGAATTTATTATATCTAAATTGTTAGGTAAAATATTCTTCATAAAAAAAGTTTCAAAAAAATGGGCTTTTAAAATCCAAATGGTGCCTAAATTTTGGGTATAATTTTTTTGTTCACCAGTATTTTTTTTCTTTTCTAAAATAGTTAAATTTTGGAAAAAAATTTGCCCTGAATCCTCTGAATATAAATCTTTCTCGGAATATATTTGTTGAGTTTTCAAAAGACTACTCGAGGAAAGTTCTGCCACTAATTGATTACAAGAGACTCGCTGTTGATTTTTTAAAAAAAGTATTGTATAGCAAGGGATTTTAAAAATAAGTTTTTTCTTTGTGAAAGATTTCAATATTATAAAACTCGACTCCTTAATTAAAAAAGCGATTTTTCCAGATAAAGTTCTAATTAAGTTCCCCGCAATAGAGTTTACATAAAAAATTTGACCTGTAAGAGGCGAATGAAGCTGTTCTATAAGATCTCCTGAAAAAACCCCTCCAGTATGAAATGTACGCATTGTCAACTGTGTACCAGGTTCTCCTATAGATTGAGCAGCTAAAACTCCTACAGCTTCTCCTAGAGAAACCCAAGACTCGGTAGCAAGATTCCAGCCATAGCAATATTGGCAAATGGAGCTCGGGGAGATACAAGTAAGAGGTGACCTAATAGGAATTTTTGAAAATTTAGAATAAAAAAGAGAGGCACTGGTTGCTGTTATTTCTGCATTTTTTAGATAATTTTTTTTTTTTTTTTGCAGAATCATTTTTTTTCCTAAAACTCGGCCAACTAATCTCTGTTTTAATGATAATAAAATTTTTTTGCCACTAAATAAATTACCAACCCATATAAAATCTTTACTTTGACAGTCTTGTTTTTCAATAATTACATGTTGAGCAACATCTACTAACCGACGGGTTAGATAACCTGATGTTGCTGTTCGTAATGCTGTATCAACAATACCTTTTCTGGCACCATAACAAGAAATAATATATTCCGTTAAGGTAAGCCCTTCTCGAAAATTACTACGAATAGGAAAATCTAAAATTTGACCTTTTGGATCAGACATTAAACCCCGCATCCCCACTAATTGTCTCACTTGTGAAATATTTCCTCTAGCTCCTGAAAAAGCCATCAAAAATAGAGGATTTAACTGATTTTTTATCTGAAAATTTTTAATAATTTTATCTTTTAATTGCTCATTTGTTTTGGTCCATATTTCTACTAATTGTTGAAAATATTCGAATTTTGTCAAATTCGATTTTTTTAAATGAAATTCTATTTGTTGAACTTCAAATTCGCTTGCTTGGTAAATGGAAGATTTTTTTAAATGAAGTTGAAGATCTTCTAATCCGATAGATAATCCTGATTTTGTAGAATATGCAAATCCTATGTTTTTTAATCTTTCTAATAGTTGTAATGTATTTTTCTCACCCTTAGAATGAAAAAACCAAATTAATAATTGTTTTAATCGCTTTTTTTCAAAGCATCTATCAAAAAAATAATCCATAATTGATGAGTTTCCTAGTAATAGGAACTTTAAAATAAAATTTATTGCTGAAGATTTTGAAGATAATTAAAAAATAATATTCGTCCTATTGTAGTAAAAATTTTTTGATTTTGTTGACAATTTTTCGAAGAAAAGCTTTTTTGAAGATTGGGATAAATTTTTTGAAAATTTCCTAATTTATAAATTTTTATTTCTAATAATTTTTGATGACGTCGATCACTTTCAAATTTTTTATTCCAAACAATCCAAATAGATTTATGAATTTGATTAAGATTGTTAGTTTCTATTTTTTGAGATATCACAGACGGTTGATAAAAAAATTTTTGTTTAATTCGTGAATAGGATTCTTTTACTAACTGACTATTATGAAAATCACTAAATTTTTCATGGAATAATTTAGAATTTGATAATGTTAAAAAAGTGCAACCTAAAACCATATCTTGACTCGGTAAAAGAATAGGTTGACCTGTAGAAGGCGAAATAAAATTGTTGATTGACCACAGAAGTTTCCACGCTTCGGCTCGGGATTCAAAAGATAAAGGAATATGAACAGCCATTTGATCTCCATCGAAATCTGCATTGAACGCGGAACAAACTAGAGGATGAAGGAGTAATGCTCTCCCATTTACTAATCGTGGCTGAAAAGCTTGAATACTAAGACGATGAAGTGTAGGAGCTCGGTTTAAGAGTATTGGATGATTTTGTAAAACTTCCTTTAGTATATCCCATATAATAGGATCTAATTGCTTGATTAATTTTTTTGCTCCTAAAATTGTTTTCGCTTTTTTTCTAATTATTAAACGTCTTAACAAAAAGGGTTGAAACAGCTCAACTGCCATTTCTTTTGGTAAACCACATTCATATAATTGTAAATGAGATCCTACTACAATAACAGATCTACCTGAATAATCTACCCGTTTCCCTAATAAATTTTGACGAAAACGTCCTTTTTTACCCTTCAGCATATCTGATAAAGATTTTAAGGGACGATTACTTGAAGTTTGAACGGGAGGGTTTCCACCTTTCCCATTTTCGATGAGAGCATCTACAGATTCTTGAAGAAGTCTTTGAGCATATTGCATCTCATCCATATTTTGGATATATAAATCATTTAGTAGTCTTTGTAATCGACGATTTCTAAATAGAACTTTTTGATATAATTTATTTAAATCTGAAATAGCTATTTGGGAATTACTTAATTGAATAATAGGTCTTAAATCTGGAGGTAATACAGGTAATACAGATAAAATCATCCAGGAAGGCTGGTTTTTGGTCTGTCGGAAAGCTCTTATAATTTTTAAGCGTTGAAGTAAACGTATTTTTTCTAAAAAATTATATTCAAAAAAATTTTTATGAAAATCTATTAGTAAAATTCTTATTTGTCTTTCTAATAAAAGAATAGAAAAATAGTCAGTATTTTCTAATTTTTCAGATAAAGTTCTTAATAAACTTAAAATAGGGTAAGATCCTGTAATTTTTAAAAATTTTGAAGAATGTAAATTTTTGCAGTATTTAAGATTATAGATAGGGTTATATAAATCTTGTTTAAATAAAAAATTTCTAATATACAAACTAAAATAAAAACATTGATGATTGTTTAAAAAACAAAATTGTTTTTCTAAGCTATAATAATGAAAATTTAATTTTCTATAAAATTTTTTAGTAATGATGACCTTTTTTTTTGAATCTTTTTTAAAAAGTTCTTTTTTATGATTATTAAAAAAAGGAAGTGATTGTTGCTTTAAAAAACGACCATTATAGAGACAGTAATTTGGTTGTTTTATAGAAAAAAAAAGATTTTTTAGTGTTATTTTCCTAAAAAGAAGCAACAAATCCCCGTAAAATTGAAATAAAAATTTATTTTTTGAGAAAAGGGTTTTAGATGTTAAACAGGTATTTTTTTTTAACTGTTTTACTAAAAATTTTTGGGTTGTTAGAAAATTAATTTGCTGTTTTGTATTATTAGTAAGGTTTATTTTGTTCAATTTTTTAAAAAATTTATGACGATAAGAAGTTTTATCAAAAAAAATAGGAAATCCCATATATTGATCTTTCCAAAAGTTTTCAAAATTTTGAGTTTGAAAAATTATCGAAAATACTTCAGTACAATAAACAAGAGATTCCGTTTTTTTTCGAGAAAAATTTAATAAAATAGATAGATAACTAGGTCTTCCTTTTAAATACCATATATGAGCAATAGGAGAAATTAATTGAATATAACCTAAACGATATCGTCTTTTTTTTGAAGTTGTATATTCTACTTCACAATCAAGACAAAATTTTTTTCGTTGTTGAGATTTTTTCCCACAGGAACATTCATAATCAACAATAGGACCAAAAAGACGTTCACAAAATAATCCACCTTTTTCTGGTTTTAGTGTTTAAGTAAAAAATTTTTACTTTCAAAACTATACGAGCATTTTTCAACACATATAGCTTATTTATTTCGGCGTTTATATAACTACCACTAGCTTAATATTTTAAAATATTAACGAGTACTTATGCTGAAATATTTTTGTAATGGATTTTCCTTTCAGAACGAACCTTGGGTTCTTCTTTTTACAAATCGGCATTCTTTTTTATTAAAAAAAGAATTTTAAAAATTAAAAATTTCGAACAATAGAATTTTAAGTTAAACTAGAGAAAAAATTTATAGTTTTAATATTTTGAAAATAATCAAAAAAATTTTCAATTTAAAAATAAATTTCACTTTTAATAAATTAAAATGCTAAAGTAAACGCATTAATTTTTTGGTTTTATATTTTTGATAATTAACTGTTTGCGAATTTGTAATTGGGCCTATTTTTTTGCCGTTTGGTAATTCTCGTTCTGCCCATTTTTGAATAGTTTTGGGCGAAGCTAATCCTATTTGTATTCCTTGTAATTTCATAATTTTTATTTATGTATATTCTATAACTAAACAGTTCTTTGACAGATATTTATATCTAAACATAAAGATTGAAGTTCCCTTAATAAGACTTTAAAAGATTCTGGAGTACCAAATACCATAGTAGAATTTTTTAAAATATTTTCTATAATTTTTGTTCGACCCTTTGTATCATCAGATTTAACTGTTAATAATTCTTGAAGAATATAAGCACTTCCAAAGCCCTCTAATGCCCATACTTCCATTTCTCCAAATCGTTGACCTCCGTGTTTGGAGCGACCTTTTAGAGGTTGTTGAGTAACTAATGAATAAGGCCCGGTAGAGCGGGCGTGCATTTTATCATCTACTAGATGAATTAATTTCATTATATAAGATTTGCCTACAGTGGTTGTTTGTTGAAATTTTTCACCTGTTCGACCATCAAAAAGGGGCATTTTACCTGCACATTGATTAGAAAAATACCATTTTTGTTGCATTTTTTTTCTAAGTTCAAATAATTTATAATAAACTAAACTACGAGAGGCATCAAACCCATATTTTTCATCAAAAATTTCTAATTCAAAATCTTCATAGAGTTTATCACTAGCAAATCCCAATAAACATTCAAATAATTGACCAACATTCATTCTTGACGGTACACCCAACGGGTTTAATAAAATATCCATAGATTCGCCATTTAGTAAAAAAGGTAAGTCTTGTCTCGGTAATATTTTAGAGATAACTCCTTTATTCCCATGACGTCCTGCCATTTTATCTCCTATTTTTATTTTTCGTTTTTCTGCCACATAAATACAAATTTTTTGACAGTTTTTTAAGGGAAAAGAAGAGCCTGTATACTGATCATTATTAATAGATATATAGAGTATTCTACCAAAAGTACTTTTAGGGGCTCTCAAAGATGTATCTTTTACTCGCTCAATTTCTTTACCTACGATATCATATAGGAGTTTTTCATGAGGTAATAAGGGTTTATTTTCTATAGGAGTAACTTTTCCTACTAAAATAGTTCCTTCATTCACGAGACAACCTAATTTTATAATTCCATTATTATCCAATTGCTCGATACTTGGATCATTTATTGGTAGGGTTGCTGTAATTCTTTCTAGGCCATATAAGGTTTCCCTAATTTCTATTTCATATTTTTCAATATGGAGTGATGTATATTTTTCTTCTAAGACTAATTGTTCATTTATAATAATAGCATCTTCAAAATTGAAGCCTTCCCAAGGTAAATAGGCTATCAATAAATTCTGTCCTAAAGCTAAATGCCCTCTTTTACTTGTAGAGCAATCACTTAATATATCACCTTTTTGAACCCAATCAAGAGTATTTATTAAAGGTTTTTGAATTAAATAAGTTCCTTGATTTGTTTTTTCAAAGTTTTTTAACCAAATAGTTTTTTTGTTATAAGTATAATTTTTAAAAGAAAGAGTTGGCAAGTATTTTTTATTCTCAAACTCTTTTTTAATTAAACAAGTGAATGCTTTTGTATAAGATTTATATACATTTATAGAGAATTTTTTATTTTTAGCAAAGCAAAATCGTTTATAAATTTTTATCAAAAATTTTATCTTTAAATAGAAAATTTTTCTTGAATTTAATCTTTTTTTATTAATCGATTGATTATTCACTTGTGGGTTTTTTACAAAACTCCATTTATTTAGATAGGAAAATTTTTTAATTTGGTTTGACTTTTTTTTTCGACTAAAGTCGTTGATGAAGTCAAAAAAAAATAACGAAGAATAAAAAAAAAAGCTAATTCTAGATTTTTTTAACTTGGAATTTTTTTTTAACCTAAAAAATATTTTTGGTAGATAAAATTCACATTGATTTTTACTTTGATATAAGGTTAAACCAGAAAAAGCTATTTGTGAACAGTATCCAGAATCACTGATTACTCGATTTTCTAAATTATTCCTAATTTTTGAAGAATGAAAAATTAATAAAGGAACCGCCTGACGTTGCATATTCGAACCCATTAAAACTCTATTAGCATCATTATGCTCTAAAAAAGGAATAAGAGACGTTGCTATAGAGATCATTTGAAATGAAGAATAACCACTTAATTGGATTGATTTTTTAGGCATTCTCATTAGTTGTTGTCTATAACGAGCTGGAAGTGTTTTAGTTGTAAAAAAGTTTAATTTAGATAGACTAGTATCTCCAATATTTACAGGAAACTTTTGTTCATTATCCGCGGATAATAAAATTGGACTTAATTGTTTTTGAATTTGACCCTTATATATTTTATAAAAAATAGATTCCAAAAACCCATCAGCATTTTTTTGTGCGAAAATTGTTAAAGAATTCACTAAACCAGCATTTTGACCCTCAGGAGTTTCTATAGGACAAATACGACCAAAATAGGTGGAATGAATGCCTCGAATATCCATTCCAGCAGTTTCTCTTTGTATCCCATTAGGCCCTAATGAGCTAATCCGTCTTTTATGAGTAAGTTCAGCTAATGGGTTGGTTTGATCCAAGAATTGAGATAATTGGCAAGAACCAAAAAATTCTCTTAGAACGCTATTTAAAGGTTTGGTAGTAAAAAGTAGATTTAAGCCTCCATCATCAGCTTGATATTTTTTTATTTTTTCCTGTAAAATTTTTTCTAGACGAAATAATGCTTGATAAAACTGTATTTGTAATAATTCTCCAACAGTACGTATTCGGCGATTGGCTAGATTATCAATATCATCGACTAAATTTTGATTTCTTACAAGATCTACTAATTTATAGGTAATTCTTAAAAAATCTAGAGGTGTTAATATTGTTTGAGTGGTTTTTAAACCCAATTTTTGGTTTAATCTTTTTCGACCAACATGTCCTAAATCATAAATTTGTGGATTTAAAAATTTTCTAGTAATAAAATTTTGATTAGAAATTTTTTCTGATTGAAAATTTTGAGTAATATACAATAAAAAGTTACGATTAGTTTTCCAAATAGCTTGCCTTTTTTGTTCAGTTTTCGTTAACTTTTTTTTTGGTAGCTTTTCTTTTTGTAAAATTTTAGTTGTAAAACTATCAAAAAACCCTTCGTAGAGACTTTTTTTAGAAAAACCAAGAGATTTTAAAAAAACAAACATAGGAATTTTTGGGGTTTTTTTCATACAAACCCAAATCTGTCTTTTTTTATCTAATTCTATTCGCACCCATACTCCGCGTTGAGAAATAATATCTACAAAAAAAGTTCGATAAATTTGTTTATCACCTTTTTGAAAAACTTTATGGATTTGCTGTTGATAATAAATACCTGGGGATCGTATTATTTGATTAACTATAACTCTTGGAGAACCATTAATAATAAAATGGCCGCGTTTTGTCATTAATGGTAAGTTGCCTAAAAAAACCCATTGAAATAGAACTCTATTTTTTTTATTATTTATTATTTAAAAAGAAATACCTTTCTTAGAGAACTAAGTAAGCGATTCTCATCACTTTTAGCTCAGTTTTGTAAAAAAATCTACAAAAATTTTTTTTAATTCTCTCTTTCGATAATGATAATAAAAAAGTTCGAATAATAAATAAAAATTTTTATTTATTTAGTTTTTATCCTAGTCAATAATTGTCTAATGATTTCTCGGTTCTATTATTATTATTATTAAAAAATCTAAAAATTTCAGTACTAATTTTTAAAATAATAATAAAAAATATGTATAGATTAAAAAATTACCGTAATAAATCATTTTCTCTGTGTTTACTATATTATAAGTACAACATAATTACTTAAAGAAGACTATTTATTATACCTTCTTTAACAAAATTTAAACAAATTATTTGACTAAATAAAAAATTAGAGTACTGGAATAAAAAGTTTACAACCAAAAGTTTTGGAATGAACGATTGACTGTTGAATATTGTCACGGGGCTCTATTAATTGGTAATATTTTGAAAAAAGAATAATCTTCATATCTTTTTTAATAGAAAAAAAAGCTTTTTTTTCAGATAATTGCTCAATTAACCCTTTACTTAAAAAAGTATAAAAACTTTTTCGTTGAATTTTTAATAAATCTGCTAAAAAAAATAAAATTTTATAAAAACAAAAAAACATTGTCGACTTTTTAGTATTATTTGATTCATACCCTTCACCATATATTTTTGTTAATGCTGCTTTAAAATCTGACATAATTTAAAAAATACGTATGCAGAGGGTATGACTTAGAAGTATCATATCATAGATAAAGATTTTCGTCAATAGCCAAAAAATAAATAACGGAAAGGGAGGGATTCGAACCCCCGGTAGTCACCTACGTCGGTTTTCAAAACCGGTGCATTAAACCGCTCTGCCACCTTCCCTAATATGTTAGATAAATATAAAAAATTGATGGGTCGAACTGGATTTGAACCAGCGAAGGCGCTGCCAACGGATTTACAATCCGTCCCCTTTAACCACTCGGGCATCGACCCTTTAAATTCTGAAAAAAATAAAATGACTAAAGTCTAAATAAGGTAGAGAGTTTTGACTTGGTCAAAAAAGTTGGGGATAGAGGGACTTGAACCCTCACGATTTTTAAGAATCAACGGATTTTCATTTTTCATGGTTATTTTTTTTTACTTTGTCAACGACAAGAGTCGATTTGGCTATTTGTCCAAAATATCAAATAAAAATGAAAAAATGGACTTTCTCTTGACCTCATTTATTTTAAAAATGCGAGATCTAACCTATAAAGTCTCTACACTTGTATTTCTACTAGCTCGGGATTATGTTTTTATTCATTTTAATAGAATAAAATTATTCCCCCGATTTAGGGTTATATAAAGTTATTAGTTTCCTAATAAATACTCAAATTTAAGTCCGCAGCGTCTACCAATTCCGCCATATCCCCTTTTGAATGCTAATTAAAGATTATTCTAATAAAAATCTTTCAGTTTGTCAACTGAAAGATTTTTATTAGAATAATAGCCTAAAGATAATTTTATTGTGATCATGGTGTGAAAAAAAAGAACAATCAAAAATCTATTTTAAATAAACGTAATTTTGAATAGTTTCTAATTGCTGTAAATTTTTATTTCGTCTTAATGGACGTGTAACTAATTCTAAAATATCTGTTGCATTTGTAAAACCGTGGATTTGTGCAAAAGTAAATTCTACAGACCATTTTGTATTGATACCACGAGATTCTAAAGGATTCGCAAGTCCCATTCCTGTAATGACCAAGTCTGGTTGTAATTCTCGGATTCGTTGAATTTGATTATAATTATCTGGTTTTTCTACAATACGGGGAACGGGCACATTCATTTGTATACATGTTTTTTCTAATAATTCTAATTCGGCTGCTTGAAATCTTTTATCCATATAAGGGATACCTATTTCATAAACAATCATTCCACAGCGAATTAAAAAACGTGCAAGAGATATTTCTAAAAGATTATCGCCCATAAAAAAAACAGATTTACCTTTAATCAGTTTACAGTAATTCTCAATTTGTATCCATATTTTTTTTTCTCTATCTTCTAACCCTATAGGTTTTATTCCTAAGGATACACAAATCTTTTCTATCCATTTACGAGTTCCATCTGGTCCTATAGGAAAAGGTGCACCAATTAATTTACATTTACGGCGACGCATTAAAGTTGTGGCTGTTCTGCTTAAAAAAGGATTCACCCCACAGACATAAATATCTTTATTAAGAACAGGTAAATCTGTATAATGTTGAGCAGGTAGCCAGCCAGATACATTTATTCCTTGTTTTTCTAATTCTAAAGATAACTGATTAGCTACTGTATTAGATACAGACCCAAATAACACCAAATTCTTTTTCTTCTCTATAGTTGTGAAAGGTTTTTGACTTTCAGAATTTAATGGATCAGTTAATGGGCATCTATGAACGAGAGCAGAAAGCACAGTATCTTCTCCTTGAGTGAAAGCATAATCCAACCCATTAGCTCGGGCAACAACAATTGGGATACAAATATCAGACTCCAGTTTTGGGGCCATTCCTTCTAAATCCATTTTAATAATTTCTGTAGTACAAGTACCAATCCAGACAATTACACTTGGATTTCTATCTTGTTTTATTTTTAAACATAAGCGTTTTAATTCTTTATAATCATTTAGTTGCGCAGAAATATCTCCTTCCTCTAATTCTGCCATAGCGTAACGAGGTTCCGCAAAAATCATTACACCTAAAGCATTTTGAAGAAAATATCCGCAAGTTTTCGTGCCAATGACTAAAAAAAAACTATCTTCAATTTTTTGATACAGCCAAGCTACACAACTAATAGGGCAAAAAGTATGATAATTACCAGTTTCACATTCAAAATTTAATTTTGTGTTCATTTTTTCTTTTTCTAAAATACTAAAGGAGTAAAAAATCTAAATTATTCTGGCTACTTGATTGATCACTATTCATATTTAAAGAAGTTGTAGAATCTGTTTCTGTTTTTAAATAAAAATCTGAAAGAAGTTGAAATAATTCACGATCAGATAATTCTTTAGGGATAACTCCCTCGGGATTAGATAATAGCTGATCTACAATATTTAAATAAAAATCACAAACATAATGTAAATTCTCTGAAGTTTCTGCTAATTCAAACAAAGTTTTCCCTTTGACTCTTGAAACGCGTATATCTTCAATTAGAGGTAAAACTTCTAAAACAGGCATCGGACAAGCTTCTACATATTTATCAATTAAATCTCTTTTGTGAGTTCTATTTCCAATTAAACCAGCTAATCTTAAAGGATGAGTTCTCGCTTTTTCGCGTACCGAAGCAGTTATTCTATTCGCTGCAAATAGTGCATCAAAACCATTATCCGTGATAATTAAGCAATAATCGGAATAATTTAAAGGTGCAGCAAAGCCACCACAAACAACATCTCCTAATACATCAAATAAAATAACATCATATTCATAAAAAGCATTTAATTCTTTCAGTAATTTTACTGTTTCTCCCACTACATAACCACCACAACCAGCTCCTGCAGGAGGTCCTCCAGCCTCTACACAATCCACACCTCCATATCCTTGATAGATTACATCTTCTGGCCAAACATCTTCATAATGATAATCTTTTAATTGTAAAGTATCGATAATTGTGGGAATTAAAAATCCTGTAAGAGTAAAAGTACTATCATGTTTTGGATCACACCCGATTTGTAAAACTTTTTTACCTCTTCGAGCTAACGCTATAGATATATTACAACTTATAGTCGACTTGCCGATTCCTCCTTTTCCATAAACAGATATTTTCATAGTCGTTGAATATTTTTAAAATTATAAACTCTCTTTATATTATAAAAATAAAAACAACTAAAAAAAGTATATGAATAGGGTTTTTGATTGTTTTTATTTTTTTATATTGACCATAAAAATCACCTAAAGTAACCTTATAGAGAGTATTTTTTTAATTATAATTAGAATAAAACTATGGATTTATCAACAATTTCAATTGAAAATTTTATAAATAATGCTTGTTTTTTATGTTTATTTATAACAATGTTATGTTATTGGGTTCAAATTAGCTCAACTAATTTGACTTTGTCAATTCCTCTTCCATTGCAAAAAAATTTTTTTTGGAAACAACTCAATCCAGGATTTTTAGGAATGATTTGTTCAAATTTACTATTATTTTTTTCCCTTATCTTACGTTGGAAAAGTTCACATCATTTTCCTTTAAGTAATCCACTATAGTAGAAAACTTTTTTAAATGTTCGCTTATTACTAATTAATACAAATTTTTAAATGATTTATTAATAACATGGAAGCAAAAGAAATGATCTAACACGATTCTGTTCATTTATTTGACTTTTAAATAATCAATCATCTAAAATCTACATATTTAAAAAAGACTACTGCATCTAAAGCTTTGTAAAAAAAAGAACCAAAGGTTCGTTCTGAAAGGAAAATTCATTACAAAAATATTTCAGCATAACTACCCGTTAATATTTTAAAATACTAAACTAGTTTATATACACGCTGAAATAAATAAGCTGTATGTGTTGAAAAATGCTCGTACAGTTTTGAAAGTAAAATTTTTTTACTTAATTTTATGAATCTTTAATATTTTTATGTTGGAGTTTAACATTTATTCATTTAATTTTTGAAGTAATTACAAAAAATGATTGGGTAGGATCTATTATAGCACCAACGGCTCTTTTCGTGAACGCATTCGCTTCATTTTATTTACCTGTTCAATTACAAAAAATTGGTCCACTAATTCCTGCATTAAAATCTAACTGGTTGATGATGCATGTCACAGTGATGCTGCTTAGTTATGCAGCTCTAATATCAGGATCTTTATTGGCTATTGCTTTTCTTTTTATTCATAGTTTTTTAAATTTTCAAACATCTAGTGAGCAAAATAGACTTAGAAATAATGTTTCTATAGCGGAATCTTTAAATGATGCCTATTTACCTCTATTAGAAGATGCCACTGATATTACTAGTTTTTCTTCTGAAACAACTTCTATAAATACCATTGACGAAGTCAAACAATTGCAATCCAATAGTTTTGTGAAGCAATCAGATCAAATTTTAGATAATTTAGATAATTTTAGTTATAGAATTATTGGTTTGGGATTTCCTCTATTAACGGTAGGCATATTATCTGGAGCTGTCTGGGCTAATGAAGCTTGGGGCTCCTATTGGAGTTGGGATCCCAAAGAAACTTGGGCTTTAATTACTTGGTTAATTTTTGCAATCTATTTACATACTCGTTTAATTAGACAATGGTCAGGCTTCAAATCCTCGGTTATAGCTTCTTTAGGATTTATAGTTGTGTGGATTTGCTATTTAGGAGTTAATCTGCTAGGAAAAGGACTCCATAGCTATGGGTGGTTTGCTTAATCATCCAAATATTTACACATAGGGTTTTTATTAGAAATTTATTATCCCCATTTTATTATATGAGTATTTTAATAGAAAATTTATCAAAACAATTTAATCAAAAAAAAGTTTTAAATCATATCAATTTAGAAATTCAAACAGGTTTTCTAGTAGCATTGCTAGGCCCTTCAGGTTCTGGAAAATCTACTTTATTAAGAATTATTGCTGGTTTTGAAAAACCTAATGAAGGCTGTATTTGGTTATCTGGAAAAAAAGCCACAAATATAAAAATACAAGATCGACAATTAGGGTTTGTATTTCAAGATTATGCTTTATTCCCCCATCTAACGGTTTTCGAAAATATTGCATTTGGGATGAATATCCGAAAAATGGCTTACCAAACCATCAAGGAGAGAGTTCAGGAATTACTTCAATTAATTCAATTAGAAAATGAATATAATAAATACCCTTTTCAACTCTCTGGTGGTCAAAAACAACGAGTCGCGTTAGCCCGTGCATTAGCTATTGAACCTACAGTCTTACTTTTAGACGAACCTTTCGGAGCTTTAGATGTGCGAGTTAGAAAAGATTTACGTTTTTGGCTTCGTCAATTTCATCAAGAAATTCCTGTGACTACATTATTTGTTACTCATGATCAACAAGAAGCTATGGAAATAGCAAATGAAATAGTTATTTTTGAGGATGGACATATAATACAAACAGGATTCGCGAAAGAATTAATTGAACATCCTTCAACAACTTTTGTAAAAAATTTTTTAGATTTATAATGCTTGTAAAGGAATTGAATTTTATGCTATAATAATTGCACAGTACGCTCAAAATACACAATTTTTTAAACCCATCAATTTAGAAATGTAGTCAATATTGAAAGAAAGTAAACAATCGATAGGCTTGATGGTTTAATTTATCATCATTGCAAGCCTAAAATTTATTTTTATTGAAAAATTATGGGATTACCTTGGTATCGAGTTCATACAGTTGTATTAAATGACCCAGGTCGTTTAATCGCTGTACATTTAATGCATAGTTCATTAGTTTCGGGTTGGGCGGGTTCAATGGCTTTTTATGAATTAGCTGTATTTGACCCTTCAGACCCCGTTTTAAATCCTATGTGGCGACAAGGCATGTTTGTATTGCCTTTTATGACACGTTTAGGAATAACAGAATCTTGGGGAGGTTGGACTATTAGTGGAGAAACCGCAACAAACCCAGGAATTTGGAGTTATGAAGGAGTAGCCACTTCTCATATTCTATTATCTGGTGCTTTATTTGCAGCTGCTTTATGGCATTGGGTTTATTGGGATTTAGAATTATTCCGAGATCCACGAACAGGAAAACCTGCTTTAGATTTACCAAAAATTTTTGGTATTCATTTATTTTTATCAGGTTTATTATGTTTTGGTTTTGGTGCCTTTCATGTGACAGGTTTATTTGGTCCAGGAATTTGGATTTCTGATCCTTATGGAATCACGGGTAGTGTTCAAGCAATAACACCTTCTTGGGGTGCTGATGGATTTGATCCGTTCAATCCCGGCGGTATCGCGTCTTAATATGATGGGACGCTATGTCTTAAAAGATATAAAGAAAATTTCGCTATATGCTGGAATTTTATAATCTAGAGTCCGAGTTGGAAAAATCACCGGAAGAATCTACTAGAATTAAATAATCAGCAGGAAATTAAATTTTTTATGTTTGACTTAAAGTCAAAAATATTTATTATTTCAAAATATAAAAATTTTGAAATAATAATTTTTTAAATTCCTCAGAGACTATACGCGAAAAACTAGTAATCAATTTTATGTTAAAAACTTATTCTAAAAAGATTATAAACCAGCCTTTTAAAAATCAGATACAAGCGTTTGTGAAATATATTGGTGAAAAAAAACAACAATTACAAGAAGAAAGTTTAATACATAATTTTTTTGTATGGTTTATAGGCTATTTGGAAGGAACTTCTTGTGGGTTTAAAAAATGTTTACCAAAATTAGGACATAAAGAGCCTTTTTTTATTTTTGAGATTTATCAAAAAGACCCTAAAATTCTTTATTATATTAAAAAAAATTTAGGTTTTGGGCGTGTCTTCGCAGGATTGACGAAGTCAAAAACTTCTTCGTGGATTTTTCAAATTTCTAAAAAAACAGATTTAATAAAGCTTTTTTTTTTACTTGATGAAAATTTTTATTTTCGTAAAAAGAATAGAAATTTATTAAATTTTTTCTTTTCTTCTGTGGCCTTGTCTCAGACATCTAAAACTTTCAATAGCCAAACAAATAAATCTTGTTTGTTATTAGCAAATCAGTACACAGCGCTTCGAAATAAAACAAATGGAGGAAATTTTTTTCATGCTATTTGCTTAGAAAAAGATTTTTTATGGCTTTCTGGTTTTTTAATGGCACGTGGACATTTTGTAATTTATAAAAAAAATTCTGTGGTTTTTCCAGTGCCTTTTGTAAAAATTTTTCAATTTTTTATAATTACTCAAAAAGATGGTAAAACATTTTTTTATCATCTAAACCTTTTATTAAAAAATAATAAACTTTATCCTATTTGTAAACAACCTAATGGTTATCAACTAATTATTGGAAGTTTTTTTAGTTTTCAGTTACTTATAAATCTTTTTAATAAAACATTTATAGAAGTTAATACTAATGTGGGCAGAAACAAAAAGTTTTCAGAAAACTTTTCCTCTACTGTATTGAAAGATAAAAAAAAACCTAAAAACGAATTGAATAAAGCTAGACAAAGTCAAAAAATTATTATTTTTAAACGTTGGTGGAGAATTTATTTATATCAAATTGAAAAAAGAGCTTTAACAATAAAAGGACATTCCCGGTTAAAAAATTTAATAAAGAATATATATAAAGTAGATTATTTTTGAATATATAGTCCACTATAAAATTATGAAGGCATCATATTGCTGCTGGAATTTTAGGAATTTTAGCAGGATTGTTTCATTTATGTGTTCGCCCACCACAACGTCTATATAATGCGTTAAGTATGGGAAACATTGAAACAGTATTATCAAGTAGTATCGCTGCTGTTTTTTGGGCAGCTTTTGTTGTTTGTGGAACAATGTGGTATGGCTCGGCAGCAACTCCGATTGAATTATTTGGACCAACGCGTTATCAGTGGGATAATGGTTTTTTTGCCAATGAAATTGAAAAACGAGTATCGTCAAGTATGGCTTCAGGGAAGTCACTTTCTGAAGCTTGGAGTCAAATACCAGAAAAATTAGCTTTTTATGATTATATTGGTAACAACCCAGCAAAAGGGGGTTTATTCAGATCCGGAGCTATGAATAGTGGAGATGGTATTGCTGTAGGATGGTTAGGTCATTCGGTTTTCAAAGATAAAAATGGTACAGAACTTCATGTACGTCGTATGCCAACTTTTTTTGAAACATTTCCTGTTGTTTTATTAGATGATGATGGAGTTGTAAGAGCTGATATTCCATTCCGACGAGCAGAATCCAAATATAGTATTGAACAAGTAGGTGTTTCAGTAACTTTTTATGGTGGTGAATTAGATGGAGTAACATTTTCAGATCCTTCAACGGTTAAAAAATATGCTCGTCGATCACAACTTGGAGAGATTTTTGAATTTGATCGTGCAACTTTTCAATCTGATGGAGTTTTCCGTAGTAGCCCACGTGGTTGGTTTACTTTTGGTCATTTATGTTTTGCTTTATTATTCTTTTTCGGCCATATTTGGCACGGAGCTCGAACAATTTTCCGAGATGTTTTCGCAGGAATTAATACTGATCTAGATGAACAAGTAGAATTTGGAACTTTCCAAAAAGTTGGAGATACAAGTACACGTCGACAATCGGTTTAATTATTTTTTAAACAAGTTATTGGAGATATTAACCGTCTTAATTTTTTAAAATTTTTTCCTAATACTATAAATCCTATGGAAGCATTAGTTTATACATTTTTATGCGGAATGATTTTTTGATATTATAAAATTCTTTTTTTTGATTGTTGTCACTGAATGTTTATTTAAAGTTCTTATTAAAAAATCAAATTCCAGTAAACAACAATTTTCAGCAAAAAAAAATATTTTTTAATTTCTATGAAAAATAGATAGAAAGAGTGTTGGTAAAATTATTGAATCTATACATGTAGATTGCTTTCTTCCAGCAAATTTTTGTAAGAGCAAATCCCTACATATAAAAAAATAAATTTTTTTATTATTTTCTTTGAAAAATGGAGAAAATCACTACCCAAAAGATTGAAGTATTAAACTTCGCTCTCTTAAAAAATTTATATTATAGAATCCTATCTCTTTCATAAATAATATCAAAAAAAATTTAATAAAAAAAGCTATCCAAACAAGTAAGTTTTTTGTTGATCGACTCTTTTTTCTTGGATAAGATTTTATAAATAATAAAATAAAACAGCTAATTGCAAAGAGATTTGCTTGATTAGTTTTCGTATTTTGTCAATACAGACAAAACAAGTATTAATTGGAACACTAGGTATTTTATTTTTTTCAATATTTTTTCGTGAACCTCCACGTATTATAAAATAATTATACAATAAAAAAAAACCTTTATAGAAAATAAAACGTTTGATAATGATATTTCTTTGTTATGCCAAAAAATTCTACAAAAGATAATGGTATGGTTACGGGTTTAGGTACTTTATTAAGTCCTTTAAATTCAGAATATGGAAAAGTTGCTCCTGGTTGGGGTACAACGGTTTTAATGGCTATTTTTATGGCTCTTTTTGCTGTTTTTTTAGTAATTATTTTAGAAATTTATAATAGTGATGTTATAATTAATGATATTGCTATGAGTTGGGAATCCCTAGCTCAGTAAAAGTTTCTCTTTTGATTTGGTTTTGGAATATGTTATTTTGGAGAATAAAAAAATTAATTTATTAAAAAACAATAAATAGTTTGTTTTCAAAATTAATTAAAACATAAATCAAATCTAAAATGATCTGTAGATCTTTTTAACTACAATAAAAATATTTATTGGTAGCCTATAAAACAAAATTTTTAAAATTTAATGTTAACCCTTAAAATTTTTGTTTACATTATTATAACTTTTTTTGTTTCATTATTTATTTTCGGATTTCTTTCAAATGACCCTGGTCGTAATCCTGGTCAAGGAAACTAAATTACAGATGTAAGTGTTTTTATTTAACACTTACATCTGTAATTTATAGTGGAATAAAAAATTTTTTAAAGGTTATAAATTTTTTCAATATATTTGAAGAAGGCTTTACAAAGCCCCTTCATTTTCTTTACTATTATTAAGGATTATTTTTTTCATAGTATTACGCGGGATAGAGCAGTTTGGTAGCTCGCAAGGCTCATAATCTTGAGGTCGTAGGTTCGAATCCTACTCCCGCTATACTTTTAGTAATAAGTTTAAATTTTTAATGTTATGGAAAATTCTGCATTTTTTTTGACCATATTATTATGGTGTTTACTTTTAAGTATCACTGGTTATTCTATTTATATAGGTTTTGGGCCTCCATCTGAAAAATTAAGAGATCCTTTTGAAGAGCATGAGGATTAATTTTAATTACAACTATTGGGAGTTTACTAAAAGTATTTAGAATAATTTTTTGGGGTTTAATATTTTTACAAAATAAAAATTTCATTGTAGTAAACTCTACTTTATCAACTCAATTGTAAATTCTTCTAAATATATTTTTCGAAATTTGCTATACTAGGAATAAAAATGTTTATGCTTTTTGTTTTTCGTTATAAACCCCTAGAAGTTTAATAAAGTTTCGGATAATTACTTGAGGTCTATAGTTTCCTACAATATTAGAATCTGATGATTCTTTAGTAAAAAATCCAAGACTTTTTTATCCAATTATGTTTATAATAAACAAGCAATTCAAAATATTGTAGTAAATTCAAAGCCTTTTTTTATAATACAAAAATTCTTTGAGTATTTTTATTCCTCTAATTTAGGTTAATTTTTATATTTTAAAAATAACGAGTTTATAATACCTTATGGAAATAATCATTTCAAAACTTCCAGAAGCTTACGCACCTTTTGATCCATTAGTAGATGTTTTGCCAATAATTCCTGTATTATTTTTACTTTTAGCCTTTATATGGCAAGCATCGGTAAGTTTTCGTTAAGATTTAATAAAATCTAAACAAAACATAATTAAAAGTGCATTTTTAAATAAACACTTTTTTTAGTAAACTCTTTTTTCTATAAATTTATTTCCATTTTCTATTACTTTTTTCAATGAATATTGAAGTTGTTTTTCAATTATTGGCACTTGCCGTTGTTTTAGCAGCAGGTCCCTTAGTCATCGTTTTATTAGCAAGCCAGGACGGTAATCTATAGATTTTTACAGCCTTATTGTAAAAAAATAAATTTTTTTTAATTGTATAAAAAATCATGTCAATTTCAGAAAGTCAAATTTTTATAGCTATTTTTTTAGCCTTAATAAATGGATTCCTTGCATTAAGATTAGGTAGTACATTATATAACAGTTAAACTAGTAAACTAGAGTAGTGAACTATTCTAGTTTACTAGTTTATTATTCTAGCATATTTTGATAAGTAGCTACTGTTGATGGTGATATTTTATTTAAATATCGAAAAATCCAATATTTAAAAACTGTGTCTAAAATTACAGGAAAAGTTGACACAAATAAAAAGATAAAATCTTTATCCGCGGAAAAACCAAAATGATTAAGAAAATTTTCCATCCATAATTCCCAGCCTTTTGAAGAATGGAAACCTACTAATAAATCTGTTCCTAAAATTAAAAAAAAAGATTTTGTAGTATCGTTTAAACTATAAATAGATTCTATTAAGAAGGATTTTAATATAATTAATTGAGGCGTCGATAAAAATAATAATTTGAAAAATACAAAAAATGTTAAACAATCGCTCAAAATATTTGAAATTAAAAAAAGCCAATCTTTATTTCTTTTTTCTGCTAATTGTATTAAAAATTCTTGATAACTTTTTTTTTTATCAAGGTTTAATTTAGACTGGAGTTGTTTTTTATTATAATTAAACTTAATTTTTTTTGTAGGATTTTCTTTATATACAAGAAGTTGTTCAAAAAAAAATTGTTCATCAAAATTTTTTAATTGGAAAAAAATTTTTTCTTGTTCCATTTGATTTATATTCACAATTATTGCGGTTTTATTCCACTGGTATTCACAGAAAGGGTAAATTACTGTTTTTTGTACCAAAAAATGAAACATATAAGGAAAAAAAATAAGATTAATAAAACATTTTATTGAAGCTATAGTCTGATAACGAGAAATTCTAAATTCATAAAGAACAGTCCTATTTGTGTTATCTAGTAATTGTTTTAGAAATCTATTAAAAGTTCTTATAATTGATCGAGGGATTAAACCTATTTTTTCAAAAGCACGAGGTTTACCTTCATCCATAGAAAAAAGACGGAAATTCGAAGGTGGGAATAATTTTTTTGATACTTTTTTTTTTGTCATTTGTTTAATTGTAATTGTTTAACTGACTATTTGTATTTTAATAAAAATACAAAGAGTCAGTTAGTCGTTTAGATTTATTGAACAGCTTGGTAGCGAGCTCGTGCTCGTTTGTAAATAAAATTTGTTTCCACTTTTTCTTTAGCACTGGTAGCTTGCTCAAAATTTTCTTTCGCAGTTAAAAAATTTTGCTCCGCTTCTGTTTTGTCAATAGTTTTTTCTGATTCTGCTTCATTCACTAAAACAGTCACCTGATTTTGTTTGACTAATGCAAATCCGCCCATTAACACAATAGGACTCCATTCTTTTTGAGTCCTAATTAACATAACGCCAATATCTAAAGCAGTGATTATAGGAGCGTGATTAGACAATATACCCATTTGCCCCGTATTTGTAGGTAGGATAACTTCTTCTACCTGTTCATTTAAAAAAATTTGATCTGGTGTAATTATACAAACTTTGAGTGTCATAGATGTTATTAAGCAAAAAATATATTAGAATAAAAAATTTATTTAGAGTTATTTTTATAAAACTAAAGTGATCAGTTTTTTAGAGAAAAAAATTTTCTATTTAGGTCACAAAAATAAATAAAAGAGATTTTTTTGTGCCTAAATAAAATACATCTTCAGAACGCCTTGTTTTTTCTAATTGTTAAAAAATTAGTTAATTTTTATAGTGAAGCTGCTTTTTCGATAGCTTCATCGATAGTTCCTACAAGATAAAAAGCCTGTTCAGGTAAATCATCTAATTTCCCAGTTAGAATTAAATTAAAACCTCGAATAGTTTCTGCTAAACTTACATATTTTCCAGGAGAACCTGTAAAAACTTCCGCAACAAAAAAAGGCTGAGATAAAAAACGTTCAATTTTACGTGCACGGGCTACTATTAAGCGATCTTCTTCAGATAACTCATCTAAGCCTAGAATAGCAATAATATCCTGTAATTCTTTGTAACGTTGTAAAGTTTGTTTAACATTTTGAGCACATGTATAATGCTCTTCACCCACAATCCATGGTTGAAGCATCGTTGACGTAGAATCTAACGGATCTACAGCTGGATAAATTCCTTTAGAAGCAAGACCTCTAGATAAAACAGTTGTTGCATCTAAATGCGCAAAAGTTGTTGCTGGAGCAGGATCCGTTAAATCATCCGCTGGAACATAAATTGCCTGGATTGAAGTAATAGATCCATCTTTTGTAGAAGTAATTCGCTCTTGTAATCCTCCCATTTCTGATGCTAAAGTTGGTTGATAACCTACAGCGGAAGGCATTCTACCTAATAACGCCGAAACTTCTGAACCTGCTTGAACAAAACGAAAAATATTATCAATAAATAGTAATACATCTTGCTTGTTAATATCTCGAAAATATTCCGCCATTGTTAGAGCAGTAAGACCTACACGCATTCGTGCTCCTGGTGGTTCATTCATTTGCCCATATACTAAAGCTACTTTAGATTCTCCTAAATTATCTTCGTTAATAACTTTAGATTCTTTCATTTCCATATAAAGATCATTTCCTTCACGTGTTCGTTCACCAACACCACCAAAAACAGAAACTCCACCATGTGCTTTTGCGATATTATTAATTAATTCCATAATTAATACTGTTTTACCAACACCAGCACCTCCAAATAAACCAATTTTACCTCCTCGACGATATGGAGCTAGTAAATCGACCACTTTAATCCCTGTTTCAAAAATGGATAATTTTGTATCTAAATCAACAAAAGCTGGTGCAGATCGGTGAATTTGAAACCCTGTTTTTGCTTCTACAGCACCTAAATTATCAACAGTTTCTCCAAGGACATTAAAAATTCGTCCTAATGTAGTTTCACCAACAGGAACTGTTAAAGGATTACCAGTATCTACTACGTCCATACCACGCATTAATCCATCAGTGGCACTCATAGAAACGGCTCGAACACAATGATCTCCTAATAATTGTTGTACTTCACATGTAACACAAACATCTTCTCCTGAACCATTTTTACCTTCAATTATTAAGGAATTATAAATATTTGGCATTTTACTAGGTGGAAAGGATACATCTAAAACAGGCCCGATAATTTGAGTAATACGTCCAGTATTTTGTGCGTTGATAGAAAGATTCATAAATAATAAAATAAAATGAGAATTTAGAAGTGAAGTCAAAATTTCTGTGATTTACTATATGTTTAGCATAGATAATTTTTGTCTTCAAATTTGAAAATTTGTTATAGGTGCAATAAAAAATTCTTTCTGTAAACTGAGAATATTATAACCGAATCTATAGGAACAAAGCAAAAAAATTTAATATTATCAATTTAGTATAGCTAATAGTTGATGAGGCTACACATCTAGAATTTTTTATACTTTTTATAAAATTAAATAAAAAAGTTGCCAAAAAATTTTTTTATGTTACAATTACACAAGAACATGAGTCTATGAGAGGGCTCATAGTCTAATGGATATGACACCAACCTTCTAAGTTGAGAATGAAGGTTCGAGTCCTTCTGAGCTCAATCTAAAAGATTTTTAAATATTATGGCACGCAAAGCACTTATTCAAAGACAGAAAAAAAGACAACTGTTATATGAAAAATATTATTTAAAAAGACAATCTATAAAAAAACAAATTCGTCAAAATACTGCATTAGAACAAAAATTATATTGGCATTTAAAATTACAAAAATTGCCTATAAATTCTAGCCGAGTCCGACTTCATAATCGTTGTTTAATAACTGGCCGACCTAAAGGATTTTTTCGTTTTTTCGGTTTATCAAGACATTTAATTCGAGAATTTGCCCATCAAGGTTATTTTCCTGGAGTTGTAAAATCTTCTTGGTAAAAACAAAAATTTAGCTTAATTGTGGGAAAAATAAATTACTATGGGAAAAGTATATGATTGGTTCGAAGAACGTTTAGAAATACAATCAATCGCAGATGATGTTACTAGTAAATATGTTCCACCTCATGTAAATATTTTTTATTGTTTAGGAGGTATTACCTTCACATTATTTTTAGTTCAAGTTGCTACAGGATTTGCTATGACTTTTTATTATCGTCCTACTGTTGCAGAAGCTTTTCAATCAGTACAATATATCATGACTGACGTAAATTTTGGTTGGTTAATTCGATCAATTCATCGCTGGTCAGCAAGTATGATGGTTTTAATGATGATTTTACATGTATTTCGTGTTTATTTAACAGGTGGATTTAAAAAACCTCGTGAATTAACTTGGGTTACTGGTGTTTTAATGGCTATATGTACAGTATCTTTTGGTGTTACAGGTTATTCATTACCGTGGGATCAAGTAGGTTACTGGGCAGTAAAAATTGTTACTGGTGTACCAGATGCTATTCCATCTGTAGGTGGCCTAATTGTTGAATTACTTCGTGGTGGAGTTGGAGTAGGCCAATCCACTTTAACACGTTTTTATAGTTTACATACATTTTTATTACCGCTCTTCACAGCTGTTTTTATGTTAATGCATTTCTTAATGATTAGAAAACAAGGAATTTCGGGACCTCTTTAAAACTGTGAAAATTTTATTGAGATCATTTTCATTAGTTTAATTATAGGTTAAAATAAAATAACCTTCTTTTATTGAAAATATCAAAAAAATATATTTTTTATAAGTATAATAAAAAAATAAAAAACTTTTTTTCTAAATTCTAAAACTAATATACAAAAAAATTATGGCAGTTACAAAAAAACCCAATTTAGCCGATCCTTATTTACGAGCAAAATTAGCAAAAGGTATGGGACATCATTATTATGGAGAGCCTGCATGGCCTAACGATTTATTATATATGTTCCCTGTATGTATTTTTGGATCTTTTGCATGTGTAATAGGTCTTGCTGTTCTAGATCCTGCTGCAATGGGAGAGCCTGCAAACCCATTTGCAACACCATTAGAAATTTTACCTGAATGGTATTTATATCCAAGTTTTCAGATTTTACGTACTGTTCCTAATAAATTATTAGGAATCATTTTAAGTGGAGCTATCCCGTTAGGATTAATGACTGTTCCTTTTATTGAGAATATTAATAAATTTCAAAACCCATTTCGACGTCCTATTGCTATGACTGTGTTTATGTTAGGTACAGTGGTAGCTATCTGGTTAGGTATTGGAGCAACATTACCAATAGATATCTCTTTAACTTTAGGTTTATTTTAAAATTTATATTCTTTCATTATTTAATATTCTATTTATATCTCTACAAAAGATATAAATAGAATATTAAAGCAATACAGGGGAATCGAACCCCTACCTTCTGAATGGCAATCAGATGGGCTACCATTACACTAGTATTGCTGTTGCTTATGTTTGCTTTTTGCCATAATTAATAAGAACTAATTAAATTTTAACCTAATCACCTTTGGGTTACCTGGGACTCGAACCCAGAGCTTATCGGTTAAAAGCCGAGTACTCTACCATTGAGTTAGTAACCCATGGGTATTTAATTTTTTATGTTCAACCAAACGATTTTAAATCATTTGCTATAAAAAGTAAAGAAGAATTCTTTTATTGACGTTTTTGCATTTTTAAGTTATTATTCACTAGTAGTTTTATTATTATGATTTAAATAGAATTTAATAGGTTCTATTAAGATAAACTCATTAAAAATAAAAATGATCAAATTAAAAAATTTGATGTTTAAAATCGAACTTTTTAGAAATTAAATATGTCCCGTTATAGAGGTCCAAGACTAAAAATTATTCGTAGATTAGGATTATTACCCGGATTAACTTCGAAAACCTCTAATAAAAAAAACCCCCCAGGTCAACATGGGCGACAAAATTTAAAACCCTCCCAATATGCAATTCGTCTTTTAGAAAAACAAAAATTACGTTATAACTATGGAGTAAGTGAAAAACAATTATTTTCTTATTTAAAGAAAGCGCGTCAAAATTCACGCTCAACAGCCCAAGTTTTACTAGAATTATTAGAAATGCGATTAGATAATATACTTTATCGATTAGGGTTCGCTAAAACTATTAACTCGGCTCGTCAATTGATTACTCATCAACACGTTTTAGTCAATAACCAAAAAGTGACTATTCCAAGTTATCAATGTAAAATTAACGATAATATAGAATTTTCACAAAAATTTCATCAAAATAAATTTGTTCTTGCAACATCGGAATCAAAAGCAATACCTTCATTTCTTTCTTTAAATAGTGATAATCGTTCTGCCCAAATTAAAAATTTAATTCCTCGTTCAGATGTATTATTAGAATTAAATGAATTATTAGTAATAGAATATTATTCAAAAACTTAAGTTGGCTTATAAATTCTTATAGTATAAAGTATTTTTACAGTACTATAAGAAGGGGAAATGGCTGAGTGGTTGAAAGCGACCGATTGCTAATCTGTTGTATTATTTTATATAATACCGAGGGTTCAAATCCCTCTTTCTCCGTAAAAACACTATATGGAATATTACTTTTTTAGTAATAATCATTCTATTACGATTAATTCTATAAATTTTTATTTTTGGAGATAAGCGGATTCGAACCGCTGACATCTGCCTTGCAAAGGCAGCGCTACTACCAACTGAGCTATATCCCCTCTTTTGCTTATTTGTACATTTTTGAGTGGGCTATGCTGGATTTGAACCAGCGACCTCTGTCTTATCAGGACAGCGCTCTAACCAAGCTGAGCTAATAGCCCTTAAAAGTATATTGCCTGCAATATTATAGTTTTTTTTCCGTTATTGTCAAGTTGTCTTTTTATATATAAACAGTTACAATAATCAAACTAATTTATTAAAAAATTTTTTTATACTATATGCCAATCGGAGTTCCTAAAGTCCCTTTTCGTTTACCAGGGGAACCCTCAGCCCAATGGGTAGACTTATACAATCGTCTTTATAGAGAAAGAGTTTTATTTTTATGTCAAGATCTAGATGATGAATTAGCAAATCAATTAATAGGTATTATGCTTTATTTAAATGCGGAAGAAAAATCAAAAGATCTTTATATTTATATAAATTCACCTGGAGGTTCCGTTACTTGCGGAATTGCTGTTTATGATATTATGAATTATATAAAATCAGATGTAACAACCATATGCGTAGGCACAGCAGCTTCTATGGCTTCCTTTATTTTAGCTGGTGGTTGTCGTGGAAAACGAATTGCTTTTCCTCATTCGCGTATAATGATTCATCAACCCGAAGGAGGAAGCCAAGGGCAAGCTTCAGAAGTATTATCTGAATCTGAAGAAGTTATGCGAATTAGACGTCAAGTAGGGCAAATTTATGCCGAACGAACAGGACAATCCTTAAGTAGAATTTCAAGAGATATGGACCGAGATCAATTTTTATCTGCTCAAGAGGCTAAGAAATATGGTCTTATTGATCATTTACCTTCCTCTTTTTTTACTAATTAGAAAATTTTTTTAATTAAAAGATATTTTTGGGTTTATAAACCCAAAAATATCTTTTAATTATTCACTATTTATTTTTTTTTGTGGATAAAAAATTATAAATAGTGAATAATTAAAAATACTAAAAACATCCAGAAGCGACAACAACTCGTGCATTTTTATTTTCCCAACGAATTGTCTGTATTAAAAAAGTAGGGTTACTAGGTTAGCCAACTGAAAATTATCTTTGATTAAAACTCGTTTTGTTTACTGAATCCTAAATAAATCGAGGATTTATTTTACTACTTTTTTGATTGCTCTTTTATAGGAAAATAATATTCTTTAATAACTTTTTCAACAAAATTATTCAAAGATTTGTTTTGCATAAGCTGAATTATTTTTTTTTGAAGAATCCCTAAATGGCGAGCTTCCTGTGCTAAATTTACTTGCTGAGAATTCGTCAAGCGATTGCTATAATTTATTTATTCACGCCACAACTTGCTTTCATTTCCTCCAACAAAATCACTAGAAAACAATTTAGATAAACTAAAATCTTGTTCAACTAAAAAATCTTTTTTTAATTTCTTCAGAATTAGTAAAAACTTTTTGGATATAATTTTGGTCTACTCCCACGTATTTTTCAACATTACCTGTTGTCAAAGTTTTAATTATGGTAATATTTTTAGCCAAGAATTCACAACTGCTGGACTATATAAATAAGCAGTTGCTAATACAAAAAAAAAGTCAATAAAACTATAAAATAAAAGATCAAACAATTCACTAATATTCCCATTTTAAATAATTTATGTTATACTATTTATGTGTAATTTAATATAGTTCATAAATATTTTTTTATTGCACGGATTAGAAAAAGTCTAACTTAAAAGCTATTTTATGGCAACCCGTTTTAACCTCATATTTTTTATAAAAGCAGGTTTAAAATACTTCAATATATTAAAAAGCAATGCTTTTTAATTAAAGCGGTAGTTTTAGAATAAAATGACCAAGCTATAGGTTCGGGATATCTTTTTTTGTTTTATTTTTAAAATAAAATTTTATGATTTTCCACATAATATAGAAAATAAAAATACATAACCCTAACAAAGAAATACTATTACCAAATTCGGAGGCTTCCCTTAATGAAAAAAATGAAGAGTTTCCTTCTCTGCTTAAACTTTGTACAAATTGTTTGTTTGATTCTGGAGCTTCCCAATAAAAAGCATTTTCCCATAAAGGCATAGTAGGTATTTTTTTAATATTAGAGTCAATTAAAGTGTTTATTTTAGAAGTAAGAATAATTTTAGGACCCAAAACAAAAGTTTTTGGTTTATACTCTATTTTTGGTACAAGATCATGAAAATAATTGAATGGAAAATTATAATTAACGGATAAGTTCCATAAGGAGTTGATGCCAGATATGCTGCTACCGCAATTATATTTAATATTAAAATTTTTATACTCCACCCCTACAAATAAAGAATGATTTATAAAATCTGAAGAGTTAAAATACTGGGTAACACTATGTACTTGTTCCAAACGATGCATAATAGATCCTTTGTTTTGGTGGGCTATCTGTAAAAAAGTTTGATAATTTTCTGAAATATTATAACCTAGAGTCGTTTGAATACTATGGCGTGTATCCCATTGAAATTTTGTATTTGCATAAAAAGTATATTCTAAATCATACTCTTGATTATTTAAAAAAAGTTCACAATCAGTATCTAAAGTTGTTGGATATAAACGATCAACTTCAAAAGAATGTTTTAATTGAAATTTATTAATTTTTATGGATTGACAAGAAACAGCAAAACTGATAGAATTATTTAGTGGTTTATAGGTAATATTTATCATATAATTAGAAATTTTATAGGTTTTATAATTATAACATATTTCTATACGATGAGCAACTATTTTTAAAAATAGTTGCTCATCGTATAGAATAACGAGGCCTGCTCGCTTCCACAAATTATTTTATACTCATAAACATATGACTAAAGTTAATTTTAACGCAACTTTTTCATACCCTTCTAGATCTTCTCCTAATTTTTAAAGTCCTAATCGACAAAGAGATTTTGATGCTTCTTCTGATTTTTTGAACTTTTTTCTTACAACTGCGGGAGCAATTAGCCTTGCTATTTTTGAAAATAGACTTTTTATTCACAAAAATGATACCCATTTACAAATTTATTATCAACCTTTGGAATATTCCTCTGATAGTTCTACGAATATTTTATTTAAATATGAGTTTGATACTTATTTAGTTTCTACAAAATATACTAAATTAATAACTAAGGATTATAGAAAACCTTTTCCTTCAGGAATAGTGTGGTACGATTTTATTATTTTTCTATTTAGACCATTTTTGGTAGATAAAGGATTTTTAGAATTAGAGCAATCTTTATTCTACTATACGAGTGCAATCAATTTTTTAGAAAGCTAAGATATATAGTGATACGAATTTCGATTCTATTGAACATTTTGGTGATTATTTAAAAACTATTAATATAAAAAAAAATCCTATTTTTGAATATTATATCAATAAAGACGTTTATTTTTTTTTACAGTTTAAAATAATCAAATAATTTATTTTTTATTCGATTTGTAAATTTTTTTACAAATCGAATAAAAAAGTTATAAAAATAATATTGTTAGTATAAATAAGGATCTAAATTTTTTTAAATAATCTTGTACCTTATTTTCTGTTTAAAACTATGCCAAGTAAAAACGAGGAGACCCAGAGCTTTCCAGCTGAATCATTATTTGATAAGCTAATTTTTTAAAATCTTCTGTTTTTTCTAGAGAAATCTCTAGAAAAAACATACCATTCTGTTCAAGTTGTAAAGTCTCTTTTAATATTAATTCTCATAATTTTTAATCATCTATACTATAATTTTCATTAATAACAACTCTTGTGGTTGTTTCAATATTTTTTTCGATAAAAGAAATACTCATTATAGTTTTTTTACTAGCAAATATAAATTATTGCCATTAGCCATATTCTAACAATTTTTTTATAATTAACTCTTTTTTGGAACCGCTAATTTAATTAGCGATTTTCCAATTTTATTTCGAAAATAATAAAGTTTAGACTTTTTCATTTTTGTAAAATTTAAACAATTAATAAAATCAATTTGAGGAGAATTTAACGGAAAAACTCTTTCTATACCAACTTTTTGGAAAATTTTTCGAACACGAATTGTTTGATCAATTCCCATTCCTTTTGTTGCGATAACAATTCCTTTATATTTTTGTACTCGCGATTTTTCACCTTCTTTAATCTTTAATCCTATTTCAATTAAACTCCCAACAGGAATTTTTTGATTTTCTTTTTTTGCAAATTTACGAAGAATTTCTGTTTTAAACATAATTTTTATTCTAATTAATCTAAAATAGTAGAAACAACACCTGCTCCTACTGTTCGACCACCTTCGCGAATAGCAAAGCGCATACCTTTTTCAATCGCAATAGGTTGGATTAATTCAACACTCATTTTAATACGATCTCCAGGCATTACCATTTTTATTTCTGTATTATCATCAGCTTGGAATGTATTAATTTTTCCTGTAACATCCGTTGTTCGAACATAAAATTGAGGACGATAACCTGCAAAAAAGGATGTATGTCTTCCACCTTCTTCTTTTTTTAATATATAAACTTGAGCTTCAAATTGTTGATGAGGTTTTATAGATCCTGGTTTTGCTAATACCATTCCACGTTCTACTTCTTCTTTTTGAATTCCACGTAATAAAACTCCCACGTTATCACCTGCAACACTTTTGTCTAAAGTTTTTTGAAACATTTCTAGACCTGTTATTGTAGCTTCTTTTGTATTTTTTAAGCCCACAATTTCTATATTATCCCCCACTTGAACTTCTCCCCTTTCTACTCGTCCGGTAGTTACTGTGCCACGTCCTGTAATAGAAACTACATTTTCTATGGCCATTAAAAAAGGTTTATCTGTATCTCTAGTAGGTAGAGGAATATAATTGTCTACTTGATCCATTAACTCATAAATTTTTTGAACCCAAACATTATCTTTTTGGTTTAAATCTGGGTTTTCTGTTAAAGCCTCTAATGCTAATAATGCGGAACCTGATGTGATAGGAATATCATCCCCAGGAAATTCATATTCATTTAATGTTTCTCGAACTTCTAGTTCAACTAATTCTAAAAGCTCTTCATCGTCGACTTGATCTGCTTTATTTAAAAATACCACAATAGAAGGAACACCAACTTGCTTAGCAAGTAAAATATGTTCTTTTGTTTGTGGCATAGGCCCATCTGCACCAGAAACAACTAAAATAGCGCCATCCATTTGTGCTGCTCCTGTAATCATATTTTTTACATAATCTGCGTGACCTGGACAATCTACATGGGCATAATGGCGATTTTCTGTTTCATACTCTACATGTGCGGTGTTGATAGTAATTCCCCGTGCTTTTTCTTCAGGCGCAGAATCTATATCATTATAATTTTTTGCTTTTGTTTTTCCTGTAGCAGCTAAAGCCATTGTAATTGCTGCTGTTAAAGTAGTTTTTCCATGATCAACATGCCCAATAGTTCCTATATTTAAATGAGGTTTTGTTCTTTCGAATTTTTCACGTGCCATTTGTTTTTTTTTAGTTTTAATTTAATTTTAATTATGATTATAAACACATAGCCTGATACCGGAGTCGAACCGACAACCCTCGGTTTACAAGACCGATGCTCTACCAATTGAGCTAAACAGGCATTTTTGTATTTTTTTATTATAAATAGAGTCTAATATTTTTTTTTCAATCACGCAAATATGGAATTTAATAATTAAAGTGGCCCTAGAAAAAAAGACTACAAAATTTAAAATATTCAGTGGATTTTTTTCCCCAATAACCCTTATAATAGAGTAGAGAAATTTTTTAAATTTAAAAAATTATACGATTATGTCAATACTTTCTTGGATTGAGGATCAACGTAAAATTAAAATGTTAAATTATAATAAAGTTAATAAAGATGATAGATTATGGACTCGTTGTGATAAATGTGGGACGATTTTATATATAAAACATCTAAAAGAAAATCAACGAGTTTGTTTTTCTTGTGGATATCATTTACAAATGAATAGTAGAGAACGAATCCAAAGTTTGATAGATGCAGGTTCTTGGCAACCTTTAAATGAGACTCTCTCGCCCTGTGATCCATTAACATTTAAAGATCAAAAATTATATAAAGAAAGATTAAAAGAAGCTCAAGAAAGAACAGGTTTACAAGATGCCATTTTAACTGGGACAGGCCTTATAGATGATATCCCAATAGCTCTAGGCGTTATGGATTTTAATTTTATGGGGGGTAGTATGGGTAGTGTTGTTGGTGAAAAAATTGTACGATTAGTTGAGTATGCTACAAAAGAAGGATTAATTTTGATTTTAATTTGTGCTTCAGGAGGAGCACGAATGCAAGAAGGTATTTTTAGTTTAATGCAAATGGCAAAAATATCCGCGGCTCTAAAACTTTATCAAAGTTCCGCAAATCTTCTTTATATATCATTATTAACTTCTCCAACCACTGGAGGAGTTACTGCAAGTTTTGCCATGCTTGGGGATTTGATTTTTGCCGAACCTAATGCACTAATAGGCTTCGCCGGGCGACGTGTTATAGAGCAGACCTTACAAGAAAAATTACCAGAGAATTTTCAAACCTCGGAATATTTATTAGACCACGGGTTATTGGATTTAATTATTCCTCGATCTTTTTTAAAGCAAGCCTTATCTGAAACAATTAATTTTTATAAAGATGCTCCTTATCGTAAAAAAGGATCCATCTCAACTCCTATGATTAATTCTTTAAATTTATTAACCGAGGAAAAAGTACGTCGTTTAATAAAATTCTCGTCTGATTCCCCTAATTCGTCTGTAATTGACTCAAAAATTCAACAAAAACTCCAGTCAAGTGATTTTAAAAATTTTTATTAAAAGTGTTGCTAAAAAATTGTGGCACTTTTTCTAATTGTTGAATTTTATTTTTTATTAATGTATAGTATTCGTTAATAACCTTTTTATTAACTTTTTTAAATTCTATTCTTTAATTTTTTATATAACTTATGTCTGGTACTACAGGAGAACGTCCATTTTCAGATATCTTAACAAGTATTCGTTATTGGGTTATTCATAGCATTACAATCCCTTCATTATTTATTGCAGGTTGGCTTTTTGTTAGTACAGGATTAGCGTATGATGTTTTTGGAAGTCCACGTCCAAACGAATATTTTACAGAAGATCGTCAACAAGCGCCTTTAATTACGGATCGTTTTAATGCATTAGAACAGGTAAAATCTTTATCTGAATTATAAATAATTCCTTACAATTAATTTTTATAAAAATTTTTTAATTATGGCATCTAAAAAATCTTCTTATACTTATCCTATTTTTACAGTCCGCTGGTTAGCTGTTCATGGTCTAGGTGTACCAACAATCTTTTTTTTAGGTTCAATCACAGCAATGCAGTTTATTCAACGTTAAGAGATTTAATGTTGTTAGTTTAATTAATTTAAGATATTTAACTTTTTACTCTATTATGGCCAAACCAAATCCAAATAAACAAACTGTTGAATTAAACCGAACAAGTTTATACTGGGGATTATTATTAATTTTTGTTTTAGCAGTATTATTTTCAAGCTATATTTTCAATTAAATTTATTGAAAATTTTTTACGAAATTCAAAACTTCCTTTTTAGAAATTGTCTGTAAAAATGAGGTCTCTGAATTTTAAAATCATCAGAATAAAATCCATTATAGGATTGACAAAAATTTTTTACTCGCAATTCTAGAAATTTTTCAAAAAAAATAAGTAATTTATTTAGAGAGGGTTCATCGATGTCAAATACAGGAACTACTGGTCGTATACCATTATGGCTTATAGGAACACTTGTAGGAACAGTTGCTTTAGGATTAGTTGGTATATTCTTCTATGGTTCGTATGTAGGCTTAGGTTCTTCTTTATAGATAACTATATACGATTTCTGTTAATCTTTTTTCTTTTGTAAAATCACAAAAGAAAAAAGATTAACAGAAAGGCTGACTGGGTTGACAAAACACATATTTTTTTTTATGCTATAACTTAGCATCAGAGATTTTTTCACTTTAGTCTTAAAGTAAAAGATAAAATGGAGAGTTTGATCCTGGCTCAGGATGAACGCTGGCGGTATGCTTAACACATGCAAGTTGAACGAATTTTTTTGCTTTGCGAAAAAATTAGTGGCGAACGGGTGAGTAACGCGTAAGAATCTGCTTTTAGGTAAAGAATAACAATTGGAAACGATTGCTAATACTTTATAGGCTGAGAAGTTAAAGGGTAAACCGCCTAAAAATGAGCTTGCGTCTGATTAGCTAGTTGGTAAGGTAAAAGCTTACCAAGGCCACGATCAGTAGTTGGTCTGAGAGGATGATCAACCACACTGGGACTGAGATACGGCCCAGACCTCTACGGAGGGCAGCAGTGAGGAATTTTCCGCAATGGGCGAAAGCCTGACGGAGCAATACCGCGTGAAGGACGACGGCCTGTGGGTTGTAAACTTCTTTTCTTAAGGAAGAATTTTGACGGTACTTGAGGAATAAGCATCGGCTAACTCCGTGCCAGCAGCCGCGGTAATACGGAGGATGCAAGCGTTATCCGAAATTATTGGGCGTAAAGCGTTTGTAGGTGGCTTTTTAAGTCTACTGTTAAATATCAGAGCTCAACTTTGAACAAGCAGTATGAAACTAAAAGGCTTGAGTTTGGTAGAGGCAGAGGGAACTCCCGGTGTAGTGGTGAAATGCGTAGATATCGGGAAGAACACCAGTGGCGAAAGCGCTCTGCTGGGCCAATACTGACACTGAGAAACGAAAGCTAGGGGAGCAAATAGGATTAGATACCCTAGTAGTCCTAGCTGTAAACGATGGATACTAAGTGTTGGGCTTTTTAAGTTCAGTGCTGTAGCTAACGCGTTAAGTATCCCGCCTGGGGAGTATGCTCGCAAGAGTGAAACTCAAAGGAATTGACGGGGGCCCGCACAAGCGGTGGAGCATGTGGTTTAATTCGATGCAACGCGAAGAACCTTACCAGGAATTGACATACCCGTTGGTTTTCTAGAAATAGAAAATCGTAAAGGGATACAGGTGGTGCATGGCTGTCGTCAGCTCGTGTCGTGAGATGTTGGGTTAAGTCCCGCAACGAGCGCAACCCTTGTCTTTAGTTAAATTTTCTAGAGAGACTGCCGGTGATAAACCGGAGGAAGGTGAGGATGACGTCAAGTCAGCATGCCCCTTAAGTCCTGGGCGACACACGTGCTACAATGGTGTAGACAAAGAGATGCGATCCTGCGAAGGTCAGCTAACCTCAAAAACTACATCTCAGTTCGGATTGTAGGCTGCAACTCGCCTGCATGAAGTCGGAATCGCTAGTAATCGCAGGTCAGCCATACTGCGGTGAATACGTTCTCGGGCCTTGTACACACCGCCCATCACGCTCGAGAAGTTGGAAATGCCCGAAGTCACGCCTCTAACCTTAGGGGGGAGAGTGCCGAAGGCAGAGCTAGCAACTCAAGCGAAGTTGTAACAAGGTAACCGTACTGGAAGGTGCGGTTGGATCACCTCCTTATAAGGATAAAATAACTATAAAATGAAGAATATTCGATGTTTTAAACTACTCGAGTATTCTTCATTTTATTTAATATAATATTATTTGTATGCTAATTTAGATAACTTCAAAAAATTTTGAATGAAGGATAGCTATTCCATTTAAATAATTAAAAATATTTTTTTGCTTATTTAAATCTAATAAAACTTTTTAAGAATTTATTAGAAAGAACAATAATATAAAAAAGAATACGTACATAAAGTAGAACTAAAATTTCCTAGAATAGAGTTGAGTTTATTTATTATAATCGCATCTTGAAAAATCGTGACTACAAATGTTGGTGATAATATTAATCTATTTTGTTTAAATTTTTTTAACATCTTGACTCTTTTTTTTTGCATAATTTAAACCTTTATAACTAATAAAAAAACGAAAAAACCTCATATATTTTTTATAAAAACCCCCGTGCTAGAAAACCAATACTATTCTAAAATATTTAAAATATTTTCCTTGATTATTAAAACATTTCCGCTGGATATTCACTTAAAGCTCTACCTAAAACATAAAATAAAAAATATTTTAAAATAGGAACAAAATAAAATTTATATTGCCTAAAAGGTAAATTTAAACTTGAGTTTAAAACATATTCACTTATAGTATTTCTTGCTCGTAATCTATGATCTCGTAAAATATAAATATCTAAAGTTTGACTGGCTAATTTAAATCAACTAATACTCGTAAAAAATTTTACTCTTGATGCTATAAAAATAGTACATAAATAAATAGAAGGTGTGAAAATTGCTTGTGATGCCACTTTCTCGTTATTGGACTATAGTTATGGAAGTTGTATAAACTTAAAATCTACTAGTAATAAAAGAGTAAATTTAAAAATAATCTTATGTTTTTATAAAATTAAATAATTCAAATTATAAATAATATTTAAGAGTAAAACTTGTAATTTTTTGCTATATAAACGAAATATTCCACTAAAAACAAATAAAATTTTGTTAATTTATAAAAATATATGGTTTAGATTATCCACTAGTTAGTTTTTTTAAATTCTTGCCCATCCTGAAGAATGGACAAGAATTTAAAAAAGAATTGAAAATACGAAGAATTATCCGTTAATAGAAGGAGCTTCTACAGAAGCTAAATCTAATGGGAAGTTATGTGCATTACGCTCATGCATTACTTCCATACCTAAGTTAGCACGGTTAATAATATCCGCCCAAGTGTTAACAACACGACCTTGTGAATCAACTACAGATTGGTTAAAGTTAAATCCGTTTAAGTTAAAAGCCATTGTTGAAATACCTAAAGCTGTAAACCAGATACCTACTACTGGCCATAAAGCTAAGAAGAAATGTAAAGAACGAGAGTTGTTGAATGAAGCATATTGGAAGATTAAACGACCAAAGTAACCGTGTGCAGCAACAATATTGTAAGTTTCCGTTTCTTGACCAAATTTGTAACCAGCATTAGTGGATTCGTTTTCAGTAGTTTCACGGATTAAAGATGAAGTTACTAATGAACCATGCATAGCAGAGAATAAAGAACCACCGAATACACCAGCAACACCTAACATATGGAATGGATGCATTAAAATGTTATGTTCTGCTTGGAAAACAATCATAAAGTTGAATGTACCAGAAATACCTAAAGGCATTCCATCAGAGAATGAACCTTGACCGATTGGGTAAATGATGAATACTGCAGTTGCAGCTGCTACTGGAGCAGAGTAAGCTACAGCAATCCAAGGACGCATTCCTAAACGGAATGATAATTCCCACTCACGACCCATGTAAGCACAAATTCCTAAGAAGAAGTGACATACGATTAATTGGTAAGGACCACCATTATATAACCACTCATCTAAAGAAGCAGCTTCCCAGATTGGGTAGAAATGTAATCCGATAGCATTTGATGTTGGGATGATTGCTCCTGAGATAATGTTGTTTCCGTATAATAAAGATCCTGAAACAGGTTCACGGATACCATCAATATCTACTGGAGGTGCTGCGATGAAAGCAATGATAAATACAGACGTTGCTGTTAATAAAGTTGGAAGCATAAGAACTCCGAACCATCCGATGTATAAACGGTTATCAGTACTTGTAATCCATTCGCAAAAGCGTGCCCATAAAGTCGTATTTTCACGACGTTGTAATATAGCTGTCATAATTCTATTTGATTTTTTTTAAGTATTTTTTATACTTTGTTCCCAAATTTTTGTATATGTATATATAAAATTCTATACAAAAGCTGTTAAACAAATCCTAATAAAAAAAACTAGTTTATTAAAAATAAATATAAAATGGTTAATATATAAAAGTCTATTTTGACAATAGAAGTAGTTTATTGTTACCATCATTTACGCAAGTATCCTTAGTAGCTCAATGGTAGAGCAATCGGCTGTTAACCGGAAGGTTATAGGTTCAAATCCTATCTGAGGAGATTTATAATGGTTGGGGAATATTTTTAATGAACCTATTCCTTCCACAAAAAAAAAAAAAATTCCATTGGAAAAAGTTTTTTTATGAACTCTATAGAGTTCAATATAGATTAACTTTATCTAAAAAGCAACCTAGGAAAATACGTAATTTACAACGTTTAATTCTTACATCCTTTATTTTTAAATTAGTAGTTATTTCAAGACTATTACAAAATGGCTTAGTCCCCACGAATAATTTTTTAAAAAATTTAAAATCCCCAACTCTAAATCAACCTCTTTACTTTCAGCAAATTTGGGAGTATAATTCTTTAGCTTTGAGTGTAGTTTTATTGAATAAAGAATCCTATTGTATAGAATCCATTTATCAAATAAAACAAATTCTTTGGGTTTTTTCCTGTTTACCTATTCAGGAAAAATTAGCAAACTGTCTAGTTTGGGAATGTCGACTTTATCGTAATAGTTTTGATGTTTTAGATTATTTAAAATATTTACTAAAAAAGTATCCTCTTCGATGGGTTAGTTTTTTACAGTTTAAGTTCTATTTTTCTAAAAAAATTAAATTATGGTTAATTAGGCATTTTTGGATTGAAAAAAAATTTTTAATAAGTTTTTTTTTTCGAATGACATCTTCTCGTGTTCAAAAAGAGCAGCTTTGGCTTGTTTTTAATCAATCAATTTCTTTTCGACGTTTATTAAAAAGTTTTTATTTAATATTTTTATTTGGCCATTTAAAAAAAAAAATTTATAGAACAATTTTTCCACGGCAAACTATTTTTTTCATTTATTATACAGATTTATTAATAGTTTCTAGTGAAACTTTTTCCTACAATTCAACGTTACAAATTTTTCAACAAAAACTTCAATATCAAAATGCTTTTCAACTTAATCATTTAGATATATATTTTTTAAAAGAAGGATTTACTTTATTTGGATGGAAGATAAAAAAAAATAAAAATCATTTAATTCAACAAGTGAGTGCAACAAATATACACTCCCATCAATTAGAGTTAAAAAGATTTTTAAAAAGGACTGGAAATTTTACAGTGGATCAGGTAATTTATTGCTTAAATCAAAAAATAAAATTATGGACTCATTGTTTTTTAAATGAACATGAAAAAAGTTTTTTAACAAAAAAACTTAATAATTATTTATTTTGGAGGATTTGGTATTTTTTAAGAAAACGGCATAGAACAAAAGGGGTGAAATGGATTTCACAAAAATATTTTCTAAAAAAATTAAATAAAAAATGGATTTTTTATTCAAATAACGTTATATTAGTTTCTTATAACTCAAATAAAAAGCATTATCCTTATATTCCAGGTTATTTAAATAGTTTTAATAAAAATTATTCTACTCAGCTTGCTAATCTTTGGCTCATACGAAGCATGAATTTATAGAATATTAATTTTTATAATATAATAAGAAAATTTTTCAGTCATTTAATTTTTATAGAAGAAAAAAATACTTAAAGTATTTTTTATTAAAAAATAAATTTATGGTAGTTGAAGATACGCAACAAGAAAGACCGATTTTTCCATTTACAGCAATTGTTGGTCAAGAAGAGATGAAATTAGCATTATTATTAAATGTAATTGATCCAAAAATTGGTGGAGTAATGATTATGGGGGATCGTGGAACAGGAAAATCCACTACAGTAAGGGCACTTGTAGATTTATTACCAGAAATTCAAGTAGTTGCAGATGATCCCTTTAATTCCGACCCCAAAGATCCAGAATTGATGAGCGAAGAAGTTAGAGAGAAACTAAAAAATAATCAAAAAATTGAAATTATTTCTAAAAAAATTGAAATGATAGATTTACCATTAGGAGCTACAGAGGATCGAGTTTGTGGGACTATTGATATAGAAAAAGCTTTAAGTGAAGGAATAAAAGCTTTCGAACCTGGTTTACTAGCCAAAGCCAATCGAGGAATTCTTTATGTAGATGAAGTAAATTTATTAGATGATCATTTAGTCGATGTATTATTAGATGCTGCAGCTTCTGGCTGGAATACTGTTGAGCGTGAAGGTATTTCGATTAGCCATCCTTCTCGTTTTATTCTTGTAGGGTCAGGGAACCCCGAGGAAGGTGAACTTCGTCCGCAACTTTTAGATAGATTTGGAATGCATGCTCAAATAGGAACAGTAAAAGAACCAGAGTTAAGAGTTCAAATCGTTGAGCAAAGAACAGCTTTTGATGAAGCACCTTTTTCTTTTCGAAAAAATTATGAAGATTCGCAAAATCAGCTAATGGCCACATTAGTTAAAGCTAGAAAACATTTATCAAATGTTGAAATTGATTATAATTACCGAATTAAAATATCACAAATATGCTCAGAATTAGATGTTGATGGTTTACGTGGAGATTTAGTGACAAATAGAGCATCAAAAGCTTTAGCTTGTTTTGAAGGAAGATCTGAAGTAACACCACAAGATATTTTTAGAGTCATTCCTCTTTGTTTACGTCATCGTTTAAGAAAAGATCCTTTGGAAACAATAGATTCAGGAGAAAAAGTACAAGAAATTTTTAAAAAAATTTTTGGATAATTAATTTATAGAAAATACCATGAGGGAAAATGCTATTAGAAGATATAAAATTATCGGAGCCAGAAGGTTTAGTAATTATTGGTGGGCATCTATTATTTGTGCGGGTTCTTTAGCTTTTTTATTAACAGGTATTGCAAGTTATATAAATTCTACTATATTAATTTTTGGTTCAGAAAATATTCAGTTTGTACCTCAAGGATTAGTGATGAGTTTTTATGGTTTACTAGGAGTTATTTTTAGCTTATATCTTTGGTTGACAATTTTTTGGAGTGTAGGAAGTGGGTTTAATGAATTTAACAATGACCAAAAAACTGTACGTATTTTTCGTTGGGGATTTCCTGGAAAAAATCGTCGTATAAATTTATACTATAATTTTAATGAAATTGAAGGCATTAGGGTTGAAGTCAAACAAGGTTTAAATCCAAGAAGAAATATTTATTTACAAATTAGAGGCAAACGAGAAATACCTTTAACACGTATCGGTCAACCACTGACTTATGAAGAAATTGAAAAAAAAGCTGCAGATTTAGCCAAATTTTTAAATGTATCCTTAACTCTTTAAAAAAAAACTCATTGACTATTTTCTAACTATTTCGTTATAATCTAGTACTTTAATAAATATTTTATAAATAATTAATTATTTTTTATGCCTACAATACAACAATTAGTAAGGTTTTCTAGAAAAAAAATATTAAAAAAAACAAAGTCGCCAGCGCTTCAATATTGTCCACAACGTCGTGGAGTTTGTACACGTGTCTATACAACTACACCAAAAAAACCCAATTCGGCTATTCGTAAGGTTGCTCGAGTTCGATTAACTAGCGGATTTGAAATTACTGCGTATATTCCAGGTATTGGGCATAATTTACAAGAACATTCAGTAGTCTTAGTTAGAGGAGGGAGAGTAAAAGATTTACCGGGAGTACGTTATCGTATTATTAGAGGAACTTTAGATACTGTAGGAGTAGTTAATCGTTCAAAAAGTCGCTCAAAATATGGTTCAAAAAAATATAAAATTTAATCAATATATATATATAGAATTCTATGTCTCGTCGCAGATTATCCAAACAACGCAAAATTCTTTCAGATCCTATCTATGATAGTTTATTAATTCAAATGTTCACTAATAGATTACTAAAAAAAGGAAAAAAACAATTAGCATATCGTATTATCTTAAAAAGCCTTTCCTTAATTCAAAAACAAAAAAAACAAGACGCTATTCAAACATTGGAAACCGCTATTCAAAACCTCAGCCCATCTGTAGAAATTAAAACAAAAAGAATTGGGGGAGCTGTTTATTCTATTCCAGTAGAAATAAGCTCATTAAGAGCTACTAATTTAGCTATTCGATGGTTATTATCTGCTGCTAAACAACGTTCTGGTAAAAATATGAGTACGAAATTAGCGGATGAAATTTGTGATGCCTTTAAAAATATAGGTAATGCTATTAGAAAAAAAGAAGAAATTCATAGAATGGCGGAATCTAGTTCTAGATTGATGAAAAAATAATAGAGTTAGAAAGTTTCATAAATATTTTTCTAAATGAAATTAAAAAAAATAAAATTGCAAAAAAATATAAACAACACAAAAACTAATGTATTAAAAACATATTTTTGGTTTCGAAGTGCACAAAAAATTTTCAAGAAGCAATTGGTTTTAATAGAAACAGAAACCCATAATTTTTATTTATTATTTAGTTTTCTTTTAATTATTTTTGGTGTTTTTGATATTCTCTTAAACCCTATTACAGGGAGTTCTGAAAAAAAAATAATTCAACAACAATCTTCTATTCAATTCTATAACTCCACAAAAATAAAGAATTTCAAAGTTATAAATATAGCGAGAATTTATAAAGATAGCCAATCTTTTATCATCTTAAATTATTATTCTAAAAAAGCCTTTTTTGCTAAAAAAAGTAAGGTAAATTATTTACCCTCTAAGATTCAATTAGCAAAAGAAAATTGGAAAACAAAAAAGCTTCCTATTATTCATAAAAAATCTAATTTATTAAAATTTAAAATAGATCCTTTAAATATTTTTTTAGATTTAAAGCTAAATTCTTCTAAAAAAGACGCTCTTTTTTTATTTGTGAAAGAAAATTCACGATGGAAAAAGAAAAGATATTCTAGAAAATTAAAAAAAATAGTTCCTCTACAATCTTCTAATTATTTTTTTCCTACGTATAATTCATCAATCTATAATTCTAATACTCAAACATTTCATATTAATCAAACTCCTTTAAAAAACTCACCATTTTTAAAAAAATTTATTCACCAGACGTCCGTGAATAAAAGTGACATATTCTTATTAAATATTCCTTCACTTTATCTAATGGATCCATTTCATTTTGTCTCTTTTTTTAGTGATTTTCAAACTTTGCCTACGTCTATAAAACTTTATTCGATGAATCGGGGGGGTTTAAATAAGACTAAAGCAACTTTTTTAAACAAAAAACCACAAAAAAGAGCAAATTTTTCTTTTTCAACTTTTACAAAAAAACCTAATATGTTTAAAAAAGTTTATAAAAAATCATTTATAAATGATTTTTTATATTCCCCTACAGGAGCCTTTTTAGAAAAAAGAGAAGTAATTAATTCCAAATCTATATTACTTTTTTTTCAACTAGGCTTTTTAATCTTTTTTTATAAAATTTTTCAAAATTTATATAAAGATTATGGGAAAGAAATTTTAACCACTTTTCTTGATTTTATCAAGGCTATTGGAGTTTTAGAAGATGATGAATGGCTAAAAGATGATCTAAATTTAGTAAAAGATCAAAAAGCTTTTCGTTCTATAAAAAAAATAAAGACCCGTCTTCGTAATATAGCAGGGATTGATAATTTAATATTAGAAATTAGTGAAATTATCTGGTTTTTAAGATCACAGCCAAAAACTTTTGGAGCAAAAATTTTTAGTTTTTCTAATTTAAAAACTCATTTTCTAAGTAAATATAAAAATTTTAGCAATATTTCTGCTCCTATCTTTTTGAATTCTAAAGCTTTTTTATTTGTAGGGCCTCCAGGTACAGGAAAAACTTTATTAGTGCAAGCAATTGCTGGTGAATCTGAAGTCCCCATTTTAATACAATCTGGAAGTATTTTAAAAAACCCAAGACAAAGAGGTAAAGGAGCTCGTACTATTCAAAAATTATTTCAACGTGCTCGCTGTATAGCTCCTTGTATTATTTTTATAGATGAAGTAGATGGTATAGGAGCTCGTCGTGAGCATTTATCTATAAATATTACAGGAAATTATGATTTATTAGAAATTATTGATACTAACTCTTTACATTTTTTTAGTGGTAATGAAAAATTTCAACAATATTCAGAAGATACTTTCGAAGATTCGGAAACTTTAGATAATTTTGATTCATTTAATGATCCACAAGAAAGAATATCTTTAAAAGTTCTTCAAGAAAATGAGTTTGAAAATATTTCTCGTACGGAGCAACTAAGTCTTTTGACCCAATTATTAATAGAACTAGATGGTTTAAAACCTTTAAATAATATTGTGGTTATAGGGGCTACTAATAGATTTAGTGTACTTGATCCCGCATTATTACGACCAGGACGATTTAATAATTTTTTATATTTAAGTCTTCCCAACGAGCAGAAAAGAATTGAATTATTTCAATTATATAGTCAAAGATTAGGATTTTCTAACGAAATATTATGGCCTTATTTTTCTAGGCGAACTGAGGGGTTAAGTTCAGCAGATATCGCGGCTATTGTTAATGAATCGGCAATTAAGGCTATTTCGAAAAATCAAAAACATACTATTGAGAGTTTAGAAATTGGTATTGATAGAATTACAACAACTCCTATTAGAAAATTATTCTTTACTATTAATAATGAGAATAAAAAATTTTTAGAGAATTACGATTTTTTTTATAAAAATTTTTATGAGTCTTGGAAAACTCAAAATTCACATCCGAGTGGAATAAAAAATTCTTTTGAATTTTTAGGGGAAAGTCAAAATTTACAATTACAATTGAAAAATGGATATTATTCGATAAGTAAAAGTTTGTTTTCTGTATTATTTAAAAATACTCCTGCTGTTTGTTTACTTTCATTTTTTACACGAAAAGCTAATTTTAGATATGATTCCGCTAATAATATTGTAAATTTATTAGAAACAAAATTAGTTTCACGTATTGAAATTGAAACAAAACTTGTTTATTTAATTTCTGGAAAAGCAGCGGAGCTCTTACCTAATGCTTTACCTCTAATAAATAATATGCAAAAGAGTTCTTTTAAAAAAAGCACTACACCCTCCAAATTAATGTTTCAATTATATGAACAATCTAGTTTTGGGTCTCATGATTTAAAACAAGCCACACTCTTAAGTAAATTTATGATTAATAAATGGTATTTTTATGCTGAGCAAATTGTTACAGAAAAATATCATTGGATCACAAGAAACTATAATCAAATGGAATTAGACACTGATGAAATAAGGCTATTTAAAGCTATTGCGGAAGAAATGAATTATCAAATAGATCAACAAAATAATTTTTTTGATCTATCTCAAAAATGGTCTTTTCGTTCTTGGTGGCAACAGTCTATTCAAAAAAAATTTCATTTTTTAGATCGCAGTGTGCTTAATTGGTATAGAATTTATTTATCAGATCCGGAAGAAAGTGAACAAAATATTGAGTGGGTTCCACCAGATGAATTCTATCATACTGAACAGATGGCTCAAATTAATCCTTATTATTATTGGAATAATTTCTTATTATTTACGCAAGATTATTTATACCATAGTTTAATTTTAAATACATTTAATTTATCATTCCGCACAATTAAAAATTTTACTGAATTACTAGATTTACTAGCTGATTCTTTAATGCGCTTTTTAAAAATAAGAGATGATCAATTAATTACTATACTGAAGAAATTTCTTGAATTTCAGAAAACTAGTATAGATGATTCTTCTATGTATATGGATTCCGAAAATGGCCATCCATTATGGAAAACTCGTCAATTAGCCTCTTCACAAACTATGATGGGAAAAGAAACTATTCTTATTAATAACTGGGGGGAACACTCTCGACGTAAAAAATCAAAAAAATTATTTTTACAAAAATTACGAAAATTAAAAACAAATTAAAAAATTTGGTCATTTAGATTTTTATTGATAAAATACTTTTTGTAATAATTCATTATTACTTTTTTTAATTGAGTTTAAATTATTTTAATACATAGAAAAATTTTTTATA